TGAAGCTTAGGTAACACTAAGTGGAGGTCCGAACCGACTGATGTTGAAAAATCAGCGGATGAGTTGTGGCTAGGGGTGAAATGCCAATCGAATCCGGAGCTAGCTGGTTCTCCCCGAAATGTGTTGAGGCGCAGCGGTTGATGCTTAATCTTGGGGGTAAAGCACTGTTTCGGTGCGGGCTGCGAGAGCGGTACCAAATCGAGGCAAACTCTGAATACCAAGTGTGTAGTCAACCAGTGAGACAGTGGGGGATAAGCTTCATTGTCAAGAGGGAAACAGCCCAGACCACCAGCTAAGGCCCCTAAATAATTGCTAAGTGGCAAAGGAGGTGGGAATGCATAGACAACCAGGAGGTTTGCTTAGAAGCAGCAACCCTTTAAAGAGTGCGTAATAGCTCACTGGTCAAGTGATCCTGCGCCGAAAATGAACGGGACTAAGTGATTTGCCGAAGCTGTGGGATGTTTATACATCGGTAGGGGAGCGTTCTGTATTAGTTTGAAGCATTAGCGAAAGCGGATGTGGACAAAACAGAAGTGAGAATGTCGGCTTAAGTAGCGAAAACATTGGTGAGAATCCAATGCCCCGAAAACCTAAGGATTCCTCCGGAAGGTTCGTCCGCGGAGGGTGAGTCAGGACCTAAGGCGAGGCTGAAAAGCGTAGTCGATGGACAACAGGTTAATATTCCTGTACCATTTATTATTGATATCGAGGGACGGAGAAGGCTAAGCTAGCCGGATGTTGGTTACCGGTTTAAGTATTAAAGGTGTAGATGAATAGTGAAAATATTCTGAGCTAAGATACAAATACAAAGTGCCAAGGCACTAAAGTAGCTGATGTCATACTTCCTAGAAAAGCTCGACATATTTTAAATAGTAAATGCCTGTACCCTAAACCGACACAGGTAGGTAAGTAGAGTATACTAAGGGGCGCGAGATAACTCTCTCTAAGGAACTCGGCAAAATAGCCCCGTAACTTCGGGAGAAGGGGTACCCTTCAAAAGGGTTGCAATAACCAGGCCCAAGCGACTGTTTATCAAAAACACAGGTCTCCGCTAAGTCGTAAGACAATGTATGGGGGCTGACGCCTGCCCAGTGCCGGAAGGTTAAAGAAGCTGGTTAGCTTTAAAGCAAAGCTGGCAACTGAAGCCCCGGTGAACGGCGGCCGTAACTATAACGGTCCTAAGGTAGCGAAATTCCTTGTCGGGTAAGTTCCGACCCGCACGAAAGGCGTAACGATTTGGGCACTGTCTCGGAGAGAGACTCGGCGAAATAGACTTGTCTGTGAAGATGCGGACTACCTGCACCTGGACAGAAAGACCCTATGAAGCTTTACTGTAGCTTGGAATTGGGTTTGGGCTTTTCTTGCGCAGGATAGGTGGGAGGCTAAGAAAATAATCTTGCGGGGTTATTCGAGCCAATGGTGAGATACCACTCTGGAAAAGCTAGAATTCTAACCTTGAAAGCCGTTATCCGGCCAAGGAACAGTTCCAGGTAGGCAGTTTGACTGGGGCGGTCGCCTCCTAAAAAGTAACGGAGGCGCGCAAAGGTTCTCTCAGGCTGGTCGGAAATCAGTCGTAGAGTGTAAAGGCATAAGAGAGCTTGACTGTAAGACCTACAAGTCGAACAGAGACGAAAGTCGGCCTTAGTGATCCGGCGGTACCGAGTGGAAGGGCTGTCGCTCAACGGATAAAAGTTACTCTAGGGATAACAGGCTGATCTCCCCCAAGAGTTCACATCGACGGGGAGGTTTGGCACCTCGATGTCGGCTCATCGCATCCTGGGGCGGTAGTACGTCCCAAGGGTTGGGCTGTTCGCCCATGAAAGCGGTACGCGAGCTGGGTTCAGAACGTCGTGAGACAGTTCGGTCCATATCCGGTGTAGGCGTTAGAGTATTGAGAGGATTTCTCCTTAGTACGAGAGGACCGGGAGAGACGTACCTCTGGTGTACCAGTTATCGTGCCAACGGTAAATGCTGGGTAGCTAAGTACGGAAAGGATAACCGCTGAAAGCATCTAAGTGGGAAGCCTACCTCAAGATGAGTACTCTTATTGTTTTAAACAAGTAAGGTCACGGCAAGACTAGCCGTTATATAGGTATCAAGTGTAAGTACAGTAATGTATTCAGCTGAGATATACTAACAGATCGAGGACTTGACTAATATTTGTTGTGCTAAGAAAATAAATTTCTAGGTTTATGCTTTGGTGCACATAGCACAGTGGAACCACTCCGATCCATCTCGAACTCGGTTGTTAAACGCTGTAGCGGCAATAATACTGGAGGGGAAGCCCTTTGGGAAAGTAGCTCAGTGCCAAAGCTATATGATCAATGATTAAAGCGTCTTTTGTGTAAGAATTTCTAAAATATACAAAACTTTTTATTTAATATAGAAAAAGTAAATTAGAATAAGTTGAACATATTTTGTTCTACTTTAAACCTTTTGATTGAGATTCTAAATAGAAACAAAGATGTTTACATAGTTTATATCTATAGGAATAAAAATGAAACTTGCAGTTTATGGTAAAGGTGGTATAGGTAAATCTACAACTAGTTGCAATATTTCTGTAGCTCTTTCTAAAAGAGGCAAAAAAGTTCTACAAATTGGCTGTGATCCTAAGCATGATAGTACATTTACTCTAACAGGTTTTTTAATCCCGACAATTATCGACACGTTACAATCTAAAGATTACCATTATGAGGACGTTTGGCCTGAAGATGTGATCTATAAAGGATACGGGGGTGTAGATTGTGTTGAAGCTGGCGGACCTCCGGCTGGTGCTGGTTGTGGAGGCTATGTGGTAGGTGAAACAGTTAAACTATTAAAAGAACTTAATGCTTTTGATGAATATGACATTATTTTATTTGATGTTCTAGGTGACGTTGTATGTGGAGGCTTTGCAGCTCCATTAAATTATGCAGATTATTGTTTGATTATTACAGATAATGGGTTCGATGCTTTGTTTGCAGCCAATAGAATTGCTGCTTCAGTACGAGAAAAAGCTAGAACACACTCACTACGACTTGCTGGACTTGTTGGTAATAGAACAGATAAAAGAGATCTAATTGATAAGTATATAGATTGTGTTCCAATGCCTGTATTAGAAGTATTACCATTGATTGAAGACATTCGTGTGTCTCGAGTAAAAGGTAAAACTTTATTTGAAATGTCTGAAACGGACAAAGATTTAGCATATGTATGTGATTACTATTTAAATATTGCAGACCAATTAATAACTAGACCAGAAGGCGTAGTCCCTAAAGAATCTCCTGATAGAGAGTTGTTCAGTCTTTTATCTGATTTTTATTTAAATCCTAAATCTAATGTAGGACAAGCTGTTGTAGATCAAGAAGAACTAGATTTAATGATAGTGTAAATAATATTTTAAGAATAACATAAAAAGGAATAAGATAATGTCTACAGTTCAATCAGATGCTCTTACTTTTGAATGTGAAACAGGAAATTATCATACTTTTTGTCCAATTAGTTGTGTTTCTTGGTTATATCAAAAAATTGAAGACAGCTTTTTCTTAGTTATAGGAACAAAAACTTGCGGTTATTTTTTGCAAAACGCAATGGGGGTAATGATTTTCGCTGAGCCTAGATATGCTATGGCAGAGTTAGAAGAAGGAGACATTTCAGCTAAGCTCAACGATTATGGTGAACTTCGTAGATTGTGCTTGCAAATTAAGAAAGATAGAAATCCTAGCGTTATTTTTTGGATTGGAACATGCACAACAGAGATTATAAAAATGGACCTTGAAGGAATTGCTCCAAAATTAGAAGCGGAAATTCGTGTTCCTATTGTAGTTGCCAGAGCTAATGGTTTAGATTATGCTTTTACACAAGGTGAAGACACGGTTTTAGCAGCTATGGCTCAGCGTTGTCCTTTAAATTTAAATAAGCAAGCAGGTAATAATAGTCATGAAATTCCTTCCCATATTCCCTTAGTTTTATTTGGATCTCTTCCCGACCCAGTGGTAACGCAGCTAACTATGGAATTAAAAAAACAAGGTATTCATGTCTCTGGCTGGTTGCCGTCTAAGAGGTATACTGAATTGCCGGTTATACAAGAAGGCTATTATGTTGCAGGAGTCAATCCATTTCTTAGTCGAACAGCTACTACATTAATGAGACGAAGAAAAACAAAACTAATTGGTGCACCATTTCCAATAGGCCCGGATGGTACTAGAGCCTGGCTTGAAAAAATTTGCTCAGTATTAAATATTCAACCTATTGGACTAGCAGATAGAGAGCAAGAAATCTGGGATTCTTTAGAAGATTATATTGCTTTAATACGAGGCAAATCTGTTTTTTTTATGGGAGACAATCTATTAGAAGTTTCCCTGGCAAGATTTCTTACTCGGTGTGGAATGACTGTATATGAAATTGGTATTCCTTATATGGATAAACGCTATCAAGCTGCAGAATTAGCTTTATTGAAAACCACATGTGATAAAATGAATGTCATGATGCCAACGATTGTAGAAAAACCAGATAACTATAATCAAGTAGATCGAATTCGTGATTTGAAACCAGACTTAGTTATTACTGGTATGGCTCATGCAAATCCGTTAGAAGCCAGAGGAATTAATACAAAATGGTCTGTGGAGTTTACCTTTGCACAAATTCATGGTTTTACGAATGCAAGAGATATTTTAGAGCTAGTTACAAGACCATTGCGACGCAATCTTAGTTTATCAGAATTAGGCTGGGATGTTTATAGCAAGCAAAGTTAGTATTATTTGCGACTTACATGGTATAAAATCCTTGTAAGTCTTGTATATTATGCTAAAGAAGCATTTCTTGCCCGGCCATCTTCTGCCCAAGCTTGTAAATTTTCTACTTGTTCTTTATCTGTAAATGCTAAAGGTACAAATTGCTTTATAGCTATTTTAATATCTTCTGTATTAAATTCTCTTTGTTCACTAAAAGCTGTATGCATACTTTCTATAATCGCTTGCTCAATTTCAGCCCCTGAGAATTTATTACATAACAAACTTAATTGCTTAATATCATATTCTTGCCATGATTTTGGTCGCACTTTTGATAAATGTATTCTAAAAATTGATTCTCTTTCCTTGCGATTAGGTAAATCCAAGAAAAAAATTTCATCAAACCGTCCTTTTCTTAGCATTTCTGACGGTAAACTTTGAATTTTATTAGCTGTTGCAACAACAAATACAGGAGCTTCTTTTTCTGAAAGCCAAGTTATAAATGTACCAAATACTCTTGCACTAGTACCACTATCGCCTTGGCTATATAAGCCAGAAAAAGCTTTATCTATTTCGTCAATCCATAATATACAAGGCGATAACCCTTCAGCAATATCTATCATTTCTCTCATTTTGGATTCTGACTCGCCAACTAGTCCACCAAATAATTTTCCAATATCAAGACGTAGTAGAGGTAAAGTCCAGTCGTTTGCAATGGCTTTAGCGGTTAAAGATTTACCTGTTCCTTGTATACCAACTAGTAGTAAACCTTTAGGCGAAGGAATACCATAATTTAAACTTTGTTTCGAAAAAGAGCGAGACCTTTTTTCTAGCCATTGCTTTAGTATATCTAGTCCACCAATATCTTTATTTACTTTATTATAAGGATGAAATTCTAGTAGACGCGTTTGATTAATAATTTGTCTTTTTTCTTCAATAATAATCGGTAAGCTGCGAGAATCTAGTTGACTATATTGTGCAATAATTTTGGTAATTATTTTGCGTATTCTATCTATTGACAGACCTTGGCAGGATTTGGTCATATTATTAATTAGTTCTGAATCTAGATCAAGACTTACAGCTTTACTTAATCTTGTGATTTCTTTTTTGATTTCTAGAAGACTTGGTAAAGGTAAATCTATTATTGTCACAATATCTCTTAAAGCAAAAGGTATATTGATTTTACAAGAAATAATAATTATATGTTTGGATTGTGCTTTGATTACTTTAGCCAAATTGCGAAGTTTCCTAGTTAGGACTATCTCATTTAAAAAAGAGTCGAAGTCTTTTAAAATGAAAATATTCAAAGATTCATTATTTAAGTTTTCAATAAACTCTAAGGCTAGCAAAGGATTCCGTTTTGCATAACCATTATCGTTAGGATTGCTAGTATATCCATCTACAAAATCCCAGCAATAAAATTGTTGATTATCAGAACAGTGTAATTTATTTTTTATAATATATTCGAGTCTTTCTTCTTCTCTAGTATTTATTACAATAATAGGATGTCGAGACTTTAATAGTAATCGTAAATCTTGAGTGAAATTCATGTCAATATTTGTCTTCATCAGACTTTTGTACTTCACCAATTACAGACTAAATAAGATTATCTAATATTGCATGGGTATATTCAAAAGTCATGTATCTATTCTCTATTCGATTATGATTTTAAGCTTAACTAACCATAATTTTTTTCCTTCCCTTTCGTCGTCTACTATTTAAAATAGAGCGTCCGCATGGTGTTTTCATTCTGGCCCGGAAACCAGAAACTTTAATTTTTTTTCTTTTTGATCCCTGTAGTGTTCTCTTAGTCATTATGTCTCCTATGTTGTAAAAGATTAAATACTATTTTATCATCTTTTATATGTCTTGATCATATAGATCTGTATTAATACCAAAGTTAAACGCAATAATTTATATTAATCAAGAATTATTTATATAATATTAAGAATTAATTATTACATTTATGATATTGGCTTTGCCTATCTTTTATTTAAGTATCCTGACCGCGTTTTTGCTAATTTTGAATTGGTTAATTTTTCAGCAGCTGAAAATAATTTTGTCACTAGAATCTCAATTTAAGTATTTTATTGAAAAAAGCCAAAATGATATATTGGAAGTAGAAGAAAGCTTTGCTTTTGCAAAAGTTTGTGTAGCAAAAAAATGTTTTTCTAGAGCTATTATCGAAGGCCAATTGGCGATAAAAAAGAGCTCAGAATTAAATAATAAAGAGAGCAATATAACAATTGCTAATTTGCATAATATGCTTGGTTTTATTTATTCTGAAGCAAAACAAATAAATATCGCAAAAAACTTTTACCAGCAAGCCTTACAAATAGACTCTAACTATGTTATAGCTTTAAATAATTTAGCTAAAATTTACGAAGACACTAAAGATTTTAAAAAAGCAGATGCACTATATGATAAAGTATTAACTCTTAACTTAGATAATAAAATAGCTAATAAAAGGAAAGAATCTATAACAAAAAGTAGAAATACTTAATATTATTTACAATCGGGATAGCAGGATTTGAACCTGCGACATCCTGCTCCCAAAGCAGGCGCGCTACCAAACTGCGCTATATCCCGTTAGACATAATTAGTACTATATACCTTTTCTGTAATTATGTCTACTATTTCAGTGCTTTATCTAGGATACCAAAACATACCTTTAACTCCATCCGGATCTTTAATGAATCCTAACTTTTTATAAAAACTAACTACATCAGGTTCTGCAAACAATGTAATAGTGCTAATTTCTGCTTGTCTCAATTGTTTTATTAATTGATGTATTACTACTTTCCCTAAACCTAAGCCTTGAAAATCTGGATGAATAACAACATCCCAGATCGTAGCATTGAATCCATTATCAGATGTTGCTCTAGCAAATCCTACTAGTTTAGTATTTGCATCTTTCTTTTGTATCAAAGAAATGATAATAGAACTATTTTTTAATGCGATTTTCACCTTTTTTAGAGGTCTTTTAACCCATCCTACTGAATCACAAAGCTGCTCCAATTCGTATAAGTTAATATTTTTAGTGCTACTGAGATAGATATCTTTGAATTCTGCTCTATCACAAGTTTTATCTAAAACGACAAGTTTTTTGAAATTTTTTTCAGAGTCACTTTTGATATGTGAGTTTTGAAAAAAATTTTTCCAGAAGATCATAATGATTATGATAGAATTAAATATATATACATATTATGATATTGCCTTAATAAACAACATATTAATATATGTCCAGTTTTTAATATGAAGTTATTAAGAAAGAAGATTGTTTGAAGATATAGAAATAAAAATTTTTGTAAAATCTTTCAATAAAAGTATATAAAGAGCTCTTTTTAAGATTAACATCTATTAGTATAAATAAAGTCTCGCAATTGAGATGAAATAACATATTATTCTATATCTAATGCCTTTTTAAGGAGTTATTTGTGAAAAAATCCATGTTTCTAACCTGCTTACTTGCTTTATTACTGCTTAGTAATCCGATAATAGCTAATGCAGAAGTAGCTGGGCTAGTGCCTTGTAAAGACTCGGCTGCATTCAATAAGCGTATGGTTAATAGTGTTAAAAAACTTAAAGCTAGATTAGCTAAATATGATGCAGACACTCCGCCAGCGTTAGCTTTAAATAAGCAAATAGAAAAAACTAAAACTAGATTTGCTACTTATGGTCGAGCAGGCTTATTGTGTGGCACGGATGGCTTACCTCATTTAATTTCTGACGGTCGATGGAGTAGAGCTGGAGACTTCGTTTTTCCAGGACTACTGTTCTTATATATTACAGGCTGGATTGGTTGGGTAGGTAGAGGTTATCTTTTATCTGTTGCTAAAACTAGCAAACCCACTGAGAAAGAAATTATTTTAGATGTGCCATTAGCTATTAAATTTATGACATCCGGATTCGCATGGCCGTTAGCTGCTTGGCAAGAATTTAGTAGTGGGCAACTAATTGCCTCCAATGATGATATTACTGTTTCACCCCGTTAGTAAAAAATTTATATGAATAATAATTTTACCAAATACTTATCAACAGCACCTGTAGTTGGCGTGTTATGGATGACGTTTACAGCTGGTTTCATTATAGAATTAAACCGGTTTTTCCCAGATGTTTTATATTTTTATTTATAAATAAAATCTTATAAAAACCACACAAATATAGTAAAACACTATCATTTGTGTGGTTTTTATATAGAATATAATTATTTATTTTTACGAAAATTTTTTCTTCCGACTATTTTTATATTAGATTTTACATAATAAAAAAACATTAATATTATGAGTTTAGTAAGCCAAATTATAGTTAATGCTGATGATGAATTAAGATATCCGACAATTGGAGAATTGCAGTCAATTCAAGACTATTTAAGCACAGGAAGTAATAGAATTAGAATTGCGACTATTATTAGGGATAAAGAAAAAGAGATTATACAAAAAGCAAGTAAACAAATTTTTCAGTTACACCCAGAATATATAGCTCCAGGAGGTAATGCTGCAGGTTCTAGAAAAAGATCATTATGCCTACGTGATTATGGTTGGTACTTAAGATTAATTACGTATGGAGTATTAGCTGGTGATAAAGATTCTATAGAAACGATTGGTATCATAGGTGTCAGAGAAATGTATAATTCTTTAGGTGTTCCTATAATTGGAATGTTAGATGCAATTCAATGTCTAAAAGAAGCTTCTTTAGAAATGCTTGGTCAAGATGATATTAGAATTATTGCGCCTTATTTTGATTACATAATTCGAGGCATGTCATAAATAGTAAATTCAATTAATTAGTTGAATAAGAGCTTATATAATGTTATAATTATGTTAAGCCCGAAAGCATATAATTGTAAAGACTAAATCTTGTCAGAACCGGAAGGTAGCAGCAATAATGTTTAATTACAAGAGTTATGATTTTCGGGTGTTTACTATTTGTATTCAATAGTCTCTAATTCCAATTATGGTACTATCCATAAATCCTTTCAGTAAAAATAATTAATAATTTGATATTAATACGGAAAACATCTATACTTTTTTATAAAACTTCTTTATATCTCATCTAAACAATGGAAACTTAACTTAATGGGTGTTCATATTTTATCAACAGGTTCGTCTGTCCCAAATTTTTCTGTAGAGAATCAACAATTTGAAGATATGATAGAGACTTCTGACCATTGGATTTCAACAAGAACAGGAATAAAAAAAAGACATCTAGCTCCTTCTTCTACTTCTTTGACTAAGTTAGCTGCAGAAGCCGCTAATAACGCTTTATCTGCAGCTAATTTAAAACCTACTGATATTAATTTAATTATACTAGCTACATCTACGCCCGATGATTTATTTGGTAGTGCAAGCCAGCTACAAGCAGAAATAGGTGCAACTGCATCCGTTGCTTTTGATATTACAGCTGCCTGCTCCGGATTTATTGTTGCATTAGTAACAGCAGCTCAGTTTATCCAAACTGGTTCATATGACAATATTCTAGTTGTTGGAGCAGATACAATGTCGAGATGGATTAATTGGTCAGATAGAACTACCTGTATCTTATTTGGTGATGGTGCAGGAGCAGTAGTAGTGGGACAAAGCCTTAAAAATAGTATTTTAGGTTTTAAGTTATGTACAGATGGCCAGCTAAATAGTCATCTGCAATTGATGAATACACCAACAAATAATCAAAAATTTGGATTTATGGATATTCCTCATGGAAATTACAATTCTATAACAATGAATGGTAAAGAAGTATACAAATTTGCTGTATTTCAAGTTCCAATGGTGATTAAACAATGCTTAGATAATTTAAATATCTCAATAGATGAAGTGGATTGGTTTATATTGCACCAGGCAAATACTAGAATTCTAGAAGCAATTGCGAGTAGATTGTCAATACCTTTTTCTAAAATGATTACTAATTTAGAGCACTATGGTAATACATCTGCAGCATCAATTCCTTTAGCGTTGGATGAAGCAATTAAATCCAATAAAATTAAGACAGGTCAAACTATTGTTTTGTCAGGTTTTGGAGCTGGTCTAACTTGGGGGGCGATTGTCTTGAAGTGGTAATTATAATATTGCGGATGACGAGACTCGAACTCGTAAAGCTTTCGCTACACACCCCTCAAGCGTGCGTGTATACCAATTTCACCACATCCGCACTTTTATATCACGAATAATAAAAATTTATAATATTTATCTAAATATTAATATAATGTGTATATATATATACATTCTTGTCAGAAACTCTTTTATATTTTATTTTAAGTGATAAAATTGAGTTTAGTATAGATAATGAAATTTTATTTTACAATCATAAAAATAAATATATAAGGAAAATAGAATATGACACCGTCCTTATCAAGCTTTTTAAATAGTCTAATTCTTGGGGCTGTAATTGTAGTTGTTCCCATAACTTTAGCACTTTTATTTGTTAGTCAAAAAGACAAAACAATTCGATCCTAACAAGAACTTGGCAATATATGGAGACGCAATTTTAGATTAATAATAAACTATTTTTCAAACAGATATGCTCTCCATATATTTCTGTATTTTGAAAAAATTTTTGTTTTTTACTTCGCAATAGCCTGCACGGTGTATTTTGTTCTTTTTTGTCCACATTTACTCTTTTATAACGATACAAATGTCAGGTTGATAATAGTTTTTTTTTATTCTGTATCTTTCATTTAATATCAAAGTATTTTATATACATATTATTATGTTCAATTAATAGCTCATGTCTTTGTCTAATTGGCCTCTTAAAAAAGAAAACTCTGAAGCATATACTCGCAAGTATCAAAAGCAAATCACAATCCCTGATGGATTGTGGATAAAATGCTTCGATTGCGGTTTGTTAATGTATTCTAAAGTTTTAAAAAGAAATTTAAAAGTTTGTCCTCAATGTAGCTATCATTTTCAAGCCTCTAGCAGTGAAAGAATTGATCAATTGATAGACAAAGGTAGCTGGCGACCTATGGATGTTCATTTAATTTCTACAGATCCATTAGGGTTCAAAGATCAGAAGCTTTATAGTCAAAGGTTAAAAGATACTGCGCTTAAGACTGGCTTGCAAGATGCGGTTCAGACAGGTATTGGTACTATGCAAGGCAAACAAGTCTGTTTAGGTATTATGGACTTCCGGTTTATGGGAGGAAGTATGGGATCTGTTGTAGGCGAAAAATTAACAAGGCTACTGGAAAGAGCAACTCAAGAAAAATTACCTGCAATTATACTTTGCGCATCGGGTGGAGCAAGAATGCAGGAAGGCATGTTAAGTTTAATGCAGATGGCAAAAATTTCTTCTGCGCTGGAAATGCATAAAAAAGCAAATCTCTTGTATATATCTGTTTTAACATCTCCAACTACAGGAGGTGTTACAGCTAGCTTTGCTATGCTTGGAGATTTAATTATTGCAGAACCAAAAGCTCTTATTGCATTTGCTGGTAGGCGAGTCATAGAACAAACTATTAAAGAAGACTTGCCAGATAATTTTCAAAGTTCAGAATATCTATTTGAGCATGGTTTTCTAGATTTAATTGTACCAAGAACTCAGCTTAGATCGAAGCTAATACAAATTTTATCATTGCATACTCATACTAAGTAATTAGTTAAATGTTGATCGCAATATTAAAATGCTAGTAAAAATTAAGATATTAAGAAATTTTCACTAAAGATATTTGTTGACTAACTAGAATTACAATTACTATTGTAGAAAAATTTGTCTTAATTCTATTTTTTCAGTCTTTTAACTAATTGTTTTTATGACTTTAACTAATTGTTAGTTTAATACAAATTTATAAAGAGAATACATACTAAGCTAAATATAGTAATATTATGTTTTCCTATAATACTGACCTATCAAATTTCGAGGAATTTTATGCTTAAAAGATCTTCTTGGCTTGCTACTTTATTGGGACTACTAACTGTGGTGTCTATAGGTACGCATGCAAATGCCATAGAGCTAGACGAGGCGACAAGAACTGTTCCATTAGAATCTTCTGGAAGAACTGTAGTTCTTACGCCAGAACAAGTTAAGCGAGGCAAGCGATTATTCAATAATTCTTGTGCTATTTGTCATAATGGTGGTATCACAAAAACGAATCCGAATATTGGACTTGACCCAGAATCCTTAGGCTTAGCAACGCCACAAAGAGATACAATTGAAGGGCTAGTTGACTATATGAAAGATCCGACAAGCTATGATGGTGCAGAGTCAATTGCAGAATTGCATCCAAGTATTAAAAGTGCCGAAATTTTTCCAAAAATGCGTAATTTAACAGATGAAGATTTATTTACAATTGCTGGTCACATCTTGCTTCAACCTAAAATTGTTTCTGAAAAATGGGGCGGAGGAAAAATTTACTATTAAAGGTTCAAACGTAATAGTCTTATAAGTACGAGTTTATGTATTTATTGCCTAAGTGTGATTATTTTGTTAGATCATGATATATATTAAAGATGGAGTTTGTTAATAGTGAGTTATTTTTTGCCTAAACTTGCTTACATTATGCGTCTAGTTATTAAAAAGGAGAAGTTAAATTGAAAAAAACGCTTTCAGTTCTTTTCACTGTGTTTAGTTTTTTTGTGATAGGTTTTGCACAAATTGCTTTTGCTGCAGATTTAGATAATGGAGAAAAAGTTTTTTCTGCTAATTGTGCGGCATGTCATGCAGGTGGTAATAATGCTATCATGCCAGATAAAACTTTAAAAAAAGACGTGCTTGAAGCTAATAGTATGAATAGTATCGACGCTATTACTTATCAAGTGAAAAACGGTAAAAATGCCATGCCTGCTTTTGGAGGCAGGCTAGTTGATGAAGATATTGAAGATGCAGCAAATTATGTATTATCTCAATCTGAAAAAGGTTGGTAATTATACTTAATTTTGCCCAGTATTAAAGAATAGACAATCTATTTATTTATTCATTAGATTGTCTATTCTTTGTTTATGTTATTATATATAGATATCTACACCATACTGAATTATGATGAAAAGAATACCAGCAATTCTTGTACTAGAAGACGGTACTTATTACAAGGGGTGGTCATTTAAGCAAAGAAAGTCAGCAATTACAATTGGAGAAGTAGTTTTTAATACTGGAATGACAGGATATCAAGAAATAATTACAGACCCTAGCTACTTCCAGCAAATTGTCACTTTTACATACCCAGAAATTGGTAATACGGGTATTAATAATCAAGATGTTGAATCTCATAATATTAGTATTAAAGGCCTTGTTGCGAAAAATATTTGTAAACTTTCAAGTAACTGGAGAGAGCAAGAATCTTTATTCAAATATTTAAGCCGCTATGATATCCCTTTTATTTTTGGAATAGATACTCGATCCTTAACCCAATATTTACGTCAATTTGGCACAATGAATGGCTGTATTTCTAATAAGAATCTAAATCATAGTTATTTAAAGCAAAGAATTTCTGAAGTTCCTGGAATGAAGGGCTTAGATTTAATTCCATATGTAACGACAGAAAATATGTATCCTTGGGATGAAAAAAGTTTGCCTATCTGGTATTTAACCGATAAAAGTAGAGTGCAACCAGATACCCAGTTGAAAGTAGTTGTTATAGATTTTGGAGTTAAACTAAACATACTGAGACGACTAGCCACACTTGGATGTCAGATAACTGTTGTACCTGCGCAAACATCTGTAGAAGATATTTTAGCTGATAAACCTGACGGTATATTACTTTCTAATGGTCCAGGTGATCCGTCTGTAGTTTATTACGGAATTAAGACAGTGAAAAATTTGTTAGATCATAATGTACCTATTTTTGGTATTTGTATGGGACATCAAATTTTAAATTTAGCCCTTAACGCTAAGACTTTTAAACTTAAATTTGGTCATAGAGGTATTAATCATCCATCTGGATTGGAACAGCAAGTTGAAATAACTAGTCAAAATCATGGTTTTGCAGTTGATTTGCAATCTGTCTTCAAATCATCTGTGCAAGTTACTCATTTTAATTTAAATGATACTACTGTTGCTGGAATAGGTCATAGTCAAAGCCCATATTTTTCTGTACAATATCATCCAGAATCGAGTCCAGGCCCTCATGATGCTGATTATTTATTTGAAAATTTTGTAGAAATAATGATAAAATCTAAGCATAATGTTAATTAATAATCTTCCCATGCTTTATGATTAAATAAAGCTGATAACACTTGTACTCCTCGTAATTGATTGAAGAGAGGTAAATGTCCCCTTGGACCATAAGAATTCCATTGAAATTCATCAGGATATCTACAAGGAATATGATCAACTTCCCACCCAATCTTTTGCCAGAATTTACCCCAATCTTTTTCAACACTAAGCCATATTTGCCTTTGAATAAACAACCCAAATTTACCTTTTGAGTGTGTATGCCATAATTTATCAATAGTCTGAAGATCTTGAGCTGGTATTTTCTTTATATCTGTAAAATATAGCCAATTGCGATTTTGTGCATTCACACCAGCTAATTGAATAAGTTTTTGTTTAGTTAATTGATCTGCCTTGAGTAAATTTTGTTGTGTTAGCAATACTTGTAAATCTTTGTAATGCATGTGTTTAGCAGAACGTAATGGAACAATACCCTCAGGACATAAGTTAGTAGTAAATTTGATGATTTCTTGATTTTCACTATTCAACAACTTGTTATAGATTAAGCCATCGACGCAATTACTTTTGTAATTAGGCCTACTAATCCTCTCAAAAAATAGATCTGCTAAGCTTTTTAATTGTATAGAGTCATTACTATGTATAGTCTCAATAATATCAAGCTGTTTTTTGATATCATTCGATTTAGTATTTTCACTTAATTTTAAAAGCTGAACTCGAATTTGATTTTGCATTTGATTTTTAAATTAATTTAAACAGTGATTGGTTCTTAAAGAGAATTTGATTTTTTTTGAAAATTAGAAGAACGACGAATTATTTCTAGAAGTGTTCTCATAATTTGATTGAATACGTTTTGTCCCGCATAAATGATAATTTGACCAATTAAAAAGATTGTGCTTTGTATTTTAGGCACAAAGAAGTCTTGTACCTCAAGTAGAAATGTAATTAATATTTGCATCGATGATAATGTATATAATTCATTCGATCTACAGGCGTATATATACTGACAATTTAAACCTTCCTGATAAAACCCCCATACTTTGTAACGACTTTCGTAAATTGCTCGCGGTCTCTCAATATAATTTTTAACTAAAGTATTCCAAATCAAATTGTTTTTTAATTTTTCTAGCTTCCTATCAGATAAAAATTTGACATTGCAAAGATAACTTGCATTTGTTTCATGTACTGTATCAAAATTTTGAACTAACATATGCGCAATAATGTTGCTTAACTGAATTAAATAGTTTTCAAGAAAAATTTCAACTTGTTTAATCGGTACATTTGAAGTAAATAAATTAAAAGTCTTATTTATACTTTGAGAGGATCCAAAAAGTAGCTGAATAATCAGAATTTGTAGTAGCATCTTATAGTCGCATACCAAGTAGTTTAAATCATTAATATCTTGGTAAATATTATTATAGTCTAGTTCATATAACTTGCAAAATCTTTTGACACACCTATGGAATAAATCAATTAAAATATTCTCAGTTAGAGTTGTAATATCATTTAAACCTAAATTTGAATTATAAATCTCTAACAGGATTTTTTCTAACTCTGTTAATATTATTTTTAATAAGTTTCTTTTTACTTCAGTTCGAAAAACATCTAAAATTAACACTTCCTGAGAACAATTAGTTAATTTTCTATTAATTTTTATAGAAGTTCTAACTAATAGCTCTGCAACCTCTTGATTGAGTGCGTGTCCCTGTGAGCTCGGCCAATAATTATTCACGTTATATCATAGTAAAGAATATTTAAATTAATCTTATACGATAACTTTTTAATACACTGAAAAGCAAGTTTATTAATGTATAGCCATTAGCTTTTACAGATCTTAATAGTTATTTTTCAAATAAGGGTATATGATATTAGCGACCAAGCTAATTTTATTACAATTTATAATAATGACAATTTATTACTTTGCACTTGCCAGTCGAAACTTTCTCTTAGTACAAGAGCCCTTGGAAGAAGTTTTTAGAGAGAGAGTTAATTATTACCAGTCAAATAATAAAGCAATCGATTTTTGGCTAGTACCAAATCCTTCTTTCTTAGAAAAAGCAGAAATGATTTCATTTAAAGATCTTGTACCTAATGATGCTGTAGCTATAGTCTCTACTAACCCAGTATTTATTAATTGGTTAAAGTTAAGAATTGGTTACGTCTGTGTTGGACAATTCGAAGATGATTTACAACTTTCTGAAGAGTCTTTGAACATCACTGTTGCACCGGGAAAGATTTAATCATACTTCTATTAGCACTAGGAATAACTATTTAAGCAGAAAGTATAAATTACAAATACTTGTTTTTCTTATAGTTTATCGCTTAGTATTTTATTTTGAGATGGAGTGACAAATAGTGTAAGTATTTCTTGACTAAATGTTTCAGTTGCTTTGGATTTATATCTGTTGGGGTTAACTATAATAGACAGCATTCGCTTTATAGTGACATTTTCAATCTGAGCCCAATGTACAATTCCTAGTTCCAACTCTTTGGCAATAGCTGAAACAGAGACAAAAGCCGCTCCCAAACCTGATTGTACAGCATTTTTGATAGCTTCTATAGAATTCAATTCCATCTCTATTTTAAAGCGACTGCTATCAATACCATGCTGGCTGAGCACTTTATCTATGACTTTTCTGATTGTTGATTGAGTATCTAATGCAATAAATTTAAGCCTGTATAGGTCTTCTTTTTGGATGTCTTCTAACTTAGAGAATGGATGTGATGTTGGAAGTATTAGTGCTAATTCATCTTCGGCATAAGATGTAACCTGCAAAACATCTTGTAATTCAGTAGGCACTTCCCCTCCAATAATTGCTAGATCAACTTGGCCATTAGCTACGCTCCAGGAGATGAGTCTAGTGGAGTGCACTTGTAATTGAACAGCTACTTGTGGATATCTTTGTCTAAATAGTCCTATTAATCTTGGCATCAAATATGTCCCGGTTGTCTGACTAGCTCCAATAATTAGTGTGCCACCTTGCAGGTTCTGCAAGTCATCAAGAGCTCGGCATGTTTCTTCACATAAAGCTAAAATTCTGCCCCCGTACCGTAAAAGCAAACTTCCTGCCTCAGTTAAAGTTGCTTTTTTATTACCTCTCTCAAAGAGGGAAACATTTAATTGGCGCTCTAAATTTTGAATTTGCAAACTAATAGCTGGCTGAGAAACGTATAAGCTATTAGCTGCCTTTTTAAAACTGCCTTCTTTGGCAATTGCTTTTAATATTCTTAACTGATCCAAGGTAAATGGAAGATCTGTCATTAAAGAATTGTAGTATAATGTATATTATTTAGTATTGATCAATTTATGCATTCGCCAAGTTAAATATTTACTATTACGCCTCACTATTTTGAAAATAATAAAAAGTATAATGTTAAATACACTGTATTAGATTTTAATATCTGTTTGATGTTACATTTATACAATAAATATCGTAAATTTAATTTTAACTATAAAATATAGGAGACAATATGGACTCTAGACTTTTAATTGTATTAATACCAGTTTTAGCAGCTGCATCTTGGGCTGTTTATAATATTGGTAGAGTCGCACTACAACAATTTAGGAAAATGACATCCTAGTGATGATTAAAATGTAATTTTAAAATTTTATGAGATAGAGAACTTGAAAATCTTTATCTCTATTGCGTATCTTAATAAAAAAAGTAAGTACCCCTTGTACTTACTGTTATTACCTATTAAGATGATGTACAGTACATATATTTATAATAAGTTTAAGCTAACTTATTTTTTATAATTAATTAAATTAATAACACAATTATGGCTGTTCCAAAGAAAAGAACATCTAAAGCTAAAAAAAATGCACGTAAGGCAAATTGGAAAAATCAGGCAAGAGTTGAATCACAAAAAGCTTTGTCTTTAGCAAAATCAGTATTAACTAGAAAGTCAAATGGATTTATTTATAATCTTTCTGAAACAGCAGATACCTCTACTGATTAAGAGTTTTCTACTATCAAGCTAACTAAGCATCAAAAAACACATTTTAAGCAATTTTTATATATTAAACATTTGGAAATCATTCTATTTGATAACAAAATAAATAGCAGATTAAACAAAATTACAGCGACAAATTATGCAGTAAAGCTAGATCAAACTAATGAAATTTGGTTGTTTAATTGCATCGAAAATATTCAACATACTTTTTTGAAAAGTCAATTAAAATTAAATCATATTACTAAAATTTTCATCTCTGGTACTAGCTTTGAATATGTAGCTGGTTTACCTGGATTATTATCTACCTTAACACTCAGTGGTAGAATAAATCCTATTTGTATATACGGCCCAAAGTCTTTGAAACAGTATCTTCAAGCTTGTACTCAATATTCTCAAACTAATTTTTCTTTTCCTATTAATTTTTATAATGTAAAATATGGAGAACAAGTTATCAACCAATTTTATGCAGTAATTTGTTTACCGTTAAGTCAAAAAAGTTTACTGTATGGATTTACTATCTTGAAAAAAGAAAAGCAGGGGGCATTTAAAGTAGCAAAAGCTAAAACCTTAAACATTACTCAAGGCCCTATATATGGTAAATTAAAAGAAAGAGATAATTTTCTGAGTCCAGATGGTTATTACTTATGTGGTCAAGATTTTTCATCAAGTACAATAATCGGACATAAAATATCTCTTCCACTATTAGTCAGATATTCTAGAATTATTTCAGAGATGCATTGGTTTTGCTCTTATTCTATTAGATTCAATACTTATTCACATCAGCAAGCCATAAAACATTTGACACACAATATTTTAACCGATACCATGAAATCTCAAATATCTCAAGATAACAGTTTCATTGAATAATACTTATTCTTGATATATAATGGTCTCGACAATCTGAATAACATGCAAGAGCGCATCTCTTGTTTTATATTAAATCTATAATCATTTATGACATACGCAATTATTGAAGCAAGTGGCAAACAGCTTTGGGTAGAGGAAGGACGTTATTATGATTTAAATCATATACCTGTTAATCCAGGCCAATCGATTATACTGGGTAAAGTTTTACTGTTAAATAAGAATGGACAAGTGACTTTAGGACATCCGTGTATAGCAGGAGTTACAATAAAAGCCACAGTAATGAGGCATTTAAGAGGAAAAAAATTAACTGTTTTTAAAATGAAACCAAAGAAAAAAATGAGATTAAAAAAAGGCCATCGACAAGAATTAACTCGATTAATGATTGATTCAATAGTAGACTAGATACAGTTGAGACTGAGATTTTTCAAAAGATTTTGAATATTTAACTAAAATACATATAATGGCACATAAAAAAGGCAGTGGTAGCACAAGAAATGGTAGAGACTCTAATTCTAAACGCTTAGGAGTAAAAAAATATGGAGGCGAGCAAGTAATAGTAGGCAATATTTTAATTAGACAACGTGGAACAAAAGTCAAACCGGGCCAAAATGTTGGTAGAGGAAACGATGACACTTTATTCTCGCTAATTAATGGCTTTGTATTTTTTGAACAATCCAACCAAAAGCAAAAAACAATTAGTGTTTATTCTGAAAAAAAATAGCCACAATAATTGGTGCAAGATAACTTGAATATTCGTATTTCATTTACACTAGCACCATAAACTTGATTTATTAAGAAATGGAGTTCCTTAATGAACCAATGAATTTTATTAAAGATTTGCTTTGAAATGTAATGACGAACACTATTGTAATTTCCTGTCTACACAATATGGCTGCTATTCTATATTGTGGTCAGATACAGAAACTAGTAGTAGCAAATGCTCATTATCAAGTAAGTGATATTTACCTAGGTTGTGTAGATAAAATCTTCTCAGGAATAAATGCAGCATTTATTGACCTGGGAAAGAATGAGTACAGTGGATTCATCCATATTAGTGATACTGGTCCCCTTAAAAAGAAATATTATGTTAATAGTATTACTAACATTTTAACAATTCGACAAAAAATTTTAGTACAAATTACTAAAGAGCCAACTTTAAATAAAGGACCAAGGCTTACTGCTAATATTACATTATCAGGTCGATATATTGTACTAATGCCTTTTAGTCAAGCAATTTGCATATCTAGAAAAATACATGATGAAGATGAACGTCATTATTTAAAAGCTTTAGCTATTCTAATAAAACCAGCAACAATGGGCTTACTATTCAGACCTTCTGCTGTAGGTATTGATGAAGAAATTATATTAAGCGAACTAAAAAATTTAAAAGAGCAATGGAGCTTTATTCAAAAATCCGCAATCAACAGCTATGCACCTGTTCTCCTATATAAAGATGAAGATATTATCAAAAAAGTAATTAGAGATTTTTATAATAATAATACAAGTAATATTGTAATTGATTCAAACTTAGGATTAAAACAATTAAGTTATTATATCCATACTTGGCACTGCAATAATTTTAGTACAGCTCCTTCAATTAAGCTTTATAGTAATAATCAATGTATATTAGATGCTTTTGGTATTAACCAAGCAATTTCTAGAGCGCTAATTCCCAAAGTTGATCTTATACTTGGAGGCTATATGTTTATTGAAACTTTAGAAGCTTTTACAATTATTGATGTAAATTCTGGATCTTTTAATACTTCCACTAGTGCGCGAGAAACAGTCTTAAAAACAAATTGTTCTGCAGCAACAGAAATAGCTTACCAATTGCAAATTAGAAATATTGCAGGTGTAATTATAATTGATTTTATTGATATGGAATCACAGAGAGATCAATTACAACTATTAGAGCACTTTAATAAAGAGCTAGCACTTGATGATGCAAAGCCTCAAATTGTACAGTTATCTGAGTTAGGTCTCGTTGAGTTAACTAGAAGGAGGCAAGGTAAAAGTTTATATGAGTTAATTAGTAGTGATTTTAATTACTTTCACTTTTTTATGCAATCAGAGCGGACTAAGTCTCTTAGAAGAATAGATAACAAAAAACACATCCTCCAGCCCCTTAATAGATCATGGCTATCTACAGAAATTACTACTATTAATAAAGTATTTTTTCAAAAATCAAATTTTTATAGACTTGCTAACTTTTACTTAGCGCGTGATTTATATGTAGTCAACAATAACCTCACTTATAGACAGAATTATTTATTAACTACTAGATCGAAACTTATATACTCTCAAGACTATAATAAAATCTTGCCTTGTACTGGTTATAGTTATCTCATGAGCTCAAATATAGACTATAGTCAGAAGTTTCTTTTGTGAAATGTTTGCCTAAACTGCTAAAAAAGAAGCCCTCTCTTTTATAAGAGAGGGCTTCTTTTTTAGCTTATTAACTATTCTAGTTAATTAGAAATTAACCATTAACAGCTGGAGCTGTTAGAGCTACTGGTAAAGATTCACCAGAAGCTAGATCTAGAGGGAAGTTATGAGCATTACGTTCGTGCATTACTTCCATACCCAGGTTAGCACGGTTGATGATATCAGCCCATGTATTAATTACACGACCTTGGCTATCAACAACAGATTGGTTAAAGTTAAAACCATTCAAGTTGAATGCCATTGTGCTTACAGATAAAGCTGTTAGCCAGATACCAACTACAGGCCATAGACCTAAGAAGAAATGTAAAGAACGAGAGTTGTTGAAACTAGCGTATTGGAAGATTAAACGACCGAAGTAGCCATGAGCTGCAACGATGTTGTAAGTTTCTTCTTCTTGTCCGAATTTGTAACCATAGTTAGCAGATTCATTTTCGCTTGTTTCACGAATTAAGCTAGATGTAACTAGGGATCCGTGCATAGCACTGAACAGAGAACCACCGAATACACCAGCAACACCTAATTGGTGGAATGGGTGCATTAAAATGTTGTGCTCAGCTTGGAACACAAGCATGAAGTTAAATGTTCCGGAGATACCTAGAGGCATTCCATCAGAGAAACTACCTTGGCCAATTGGGTAAACTAGGAATACTGCTGCTGCTGCTGCTACTGGAGCAGTAAAAGCAACGGAGATCCATGGACGCATACCTAGGCGGTAGCTTAGTTCCCACTCACGACCAATATAGCAAGCTACGCCAGTTAAGAAATGAAGAACAACTAGTTGGTAAGGACCACCGTTGTATAACCATTCGTCTAAAGAAGCAGCTTCCCAGATTGGGTAGAAGTGAATACCGATAGCTGCAGAACTTGGAATAACAGCACCAGAAATGATGTTATTTCCGTATAGAAGGGAACCAGCAACTGGTTCACGAATTCCATCAATGTCTACTGGAGGTGCAGCTACGAATGCAATGATGAATACAGATGTGGCAGTTAATAGAGTCGGAATCATTAGAACACCAAACCAACCAATGTATAGGCGGTTTTCAGTACTAGTAATCCAAGAGCAGAAACGTTCCCACAAGCTAGCGCTTTCGCGTCTTTGTAAAGTAGCAGTCATAATTTTTTATCAATTTTTAAGGATTTAACTAAGATGCTTCCCAAACAATATTTTGTCTGTTAGTTATATTATTACTTAGAATCTTTTTAAATGAGAACATTTTTTGAAAAACATGATTAAATTTAATCTCAATAACTAAATGATACTTTTACTAAGATATTGTTATATAATCGAAGAAATAAATTTTTACTTTTTGCAGAATTAGTATAATTTTAAAGGTATAATAATAATAATGCATACTAATGCTGCTTATTTTGATTTCAACAGTTTATATAATTAGGCCTTACTTAAATACGTATGTCACACTTCACAAAAATTCAGACAACTATACAAGACTTAAATCTGTTAAAGCGTGCTTTAACAGATTTAGGTTTGATTTGGTGTATGAATTCTAGTCATATACAAGTTGGTGAAAGCGGTCAACATAAAGTAGATATCTTGATCAAACAAGATAATTTATCACATATTGGCTTTATCTGGAATGATAATAAGTATCACTTAGTTGCTGACTTGCAACTTTGGGAACAACCTTGGTCTTTAGAAGTATTTTTAGATAAATTATCGCAGAAGTATGCTTACCATTCTATTATCCAAGAAACAAAGAAACAAGGTTTTGAGAAAATGCAACAAATCTCACAAAATGATGGATCAATTAAGTTAGTTGTACAACGTTGGAGCTGTTGATTAATATATAAATGCGGGCGGAGAGACTTGAACTCTCACGAGATTATCTCACTAGAACCTAAATCTAGCGCGTCTACCAATTCCACCACGCCCGCACTGTAGTAATAATAATATATCATAATTTATCTAGAAAAACAAACTAAAGAGATAAATTAGCTGCCAAGTTTAAATGCATCAACAAATAGACCATATGTTATACCAATCTTGAAATTATTAATTAAATTGATCTTTATTTTTAATTTTCTTTGATTAGAGTAAACGATTTTGCTAGTTAACTCTGTTGTGGCAACTATGAGACTAGCGGCAATGATCCCCCAGTCTCCTGTTTGCCCAGGAATTGTAGATAATCCTGTTGAAATAAAGAAGCCTAATAAAAGACTGATTAAACCAGTTGTTAACTCACTTAAAGAATAGTAAAGTTTATCATTTAGGTTTTTTACTAAATATGAAAGAAAGGTAGATAGTCGAGTTTTAATCATAATATTTAATAACGGAGTTTTAAAAGGATAACCAAGATTAATGTTTTTAGATCCTTTTGAAACCCGTCAATACAAAAATTACTTTTTGTTTAAAGGTCTTGCTCACTTAAAGCATTAATAAGATGTTGAAATGGTTCTTGTATAATGTCTTTACATTTAATTGACTGTAAATCAAGTTCTTCTTCTATGATTTCCTGCAATAATTGTATGCTTCTTACTGTTGGAGCAACAGGTACAGATAATGAATTATAAGTATCTTTGAGCCCGTTTAATACACGTTGATCTAGAATATTAGTGCTACCGGAGACTAAAGAATAACTAGCATAACGAAGGTAGTATTCTATGTCTCTTAGACATGCAGCATATCTTCTAGTTGTATATGAATTCCCTCCAGGTCTTAGTAATTCGGGTTGCTCTTCGTACAATTGAGCAGCAGCCTCTTTCAAGATGTTTGTAGCCTGATTATTGATAATTTCAGCTATTTTTATTCTATCTAATCCACTTGAAAAAAAAGACTCTATTTGTCCGACAGCTGCTTTATCTAAATAACGACCAGTAAGATCGTAGCGATTTAATATTGCTGTTATAGCATCCTGCATAAATTAATTCTCCTACTTGCTATTAGAGCGGTATTATGAATGATTACTGTTATAATATAATCATTAATGTTTATATAAATAGAGTATACGTAATTTTTAATTAAATTTTTTATAAAAATCAAGAAATAAAGATTTTTTTAATAGGCTTGCCAGTCTCTTAATATAATTTAGGTTCTTGACCGAAATAAGTTTTGTAACATATAAGCTAAAATAAAGATGAATAGGCAATATTGAATAAGAATAATATGCATCGACGTATAAATAATCCTTTACTACAGCATCAAAAAAGATATCTAACATATATTGAAAAATTTGATTATTTAAGTAAAAACTTAAATTTAGATAAAGTTAGCTATTTTATAATTACAACTAATAAGAATGACAAATATATCTCTGTAGAGCAATTTTGTTATAATGCAGATGGTTATATTTATTCAATATTATTTAGAGGTCAAACAGCTAAACACCTTTGCTATATAATTCTTCAGCTTAAACAATTAAATATAAGAATATCTGCAGCTCATGCTATATATTTAGGACGAGAATTAATGAAGTCGGAATTAACTCTCGTATTGGATCAGCAATATATTCAAGACTAAACTGCATAGATATTAACTGTATTTATGATAGTATAATATTACTAAGGGCATGTAACTCAGTGGATAGAGTATCAGATTCCGGTTCTGATGGCCGTGGGTTCGAATCCCTCCCTGCCCGACGAGTATTTAGAACTCTTCAACAAGATATTTTAGTATCTCGTTTAATAATAGTACAAATATTGGGGCTGCAAGGTTTCTACATTATGAAAACAAGAAAATATGAAAGGAAGACAAGCTCTTTGAAAGAGTTTCTAGTAAAATTAATAAATGCAGAAAATAATATTGTTTCTTTTTCTCCAAAATTAGCTATTGCTTAGATATTGTTAATTTTTGACATTCGACGTGTTAAGCTCTTATTCGCGGCGAATATTCTGTTAGAGTTGCTCTTAGTACAAGAAAAGTTTTGAAATTTATTTATATTTATGTTTTTTACCTATTTTTATTTAAAGTAAGGTTAGTATTTTCAATTTTTATAATGGACGTGGGTTCGAGTCCCACCAGCTCCATCAATTTAACTTTCATAATTAACTAATCCAATCTTTTTAATAACCAGAAATATACTTGGAGCAAATATGGATTTTATAAAAATCACGGAACAAGCTTTTAAGCAAATTACAGTCTTGAAAAATAGTTATGATAATGATGTACATTTAAGAATAGGTGTAAGACAAGGCGGCTGCTCTGGTATGTCATACTCAATGAATTTTGAAGATGCGGCTAATCTAAAAGAGACAGATGAAAAACTTAGTTTAAAGAACTTTTCTGTTGTTTGTGATCCCAAAAGCCTTTTATATCTTTATGGATTGTCATTAGATTTTAGCAACGACCTAATAGGAGGAGGGTTTCAATTTTCCAACCCAAATGCTAGCCAAACTTGTGGTTGTGGTAAATCTTTCTCAGGGTAAAGCCCCTATTATTTTTTTATATTTTGTATTATACGTGTTACTCTTATAGTCAAAGCATCATAAATATAAAAGTATCTTAATTGAAAGCTCTTTAAGCGAGTCAAAGACTTATGAAAACTACTTTAGAGAGATTCTGTTTATTATTGCAGCTGAAACAAATCTTTATAATTAATTGATAAAAGTACAAAAATTCACTCTCTTGTTATTGTTTAATTTTAATTAGTTAATTCTTTATTGATAAACGCTAATTTCTGTTAGCTCCGGCTTATTGGGAATTTATAATTCCTTTTTATAAGAGAGCCCGTGAATTTCTAGCCAAAATAGATTATATATTTTATTCATTTTATAAAAACTCAACATGAATCTTGCTCAAACTACTTGCGAGTACTCCAATATAAAAATTCCTAATAAGTTTTATTGCAATATAGAATATACTTCCTATGAAAATTTTAGTCATCTCGCCTTATCAAAGACAAATTTGTCGTCTTCTGCAAAAATAGTTGCTTTTGGAATTCCCCAATTTGATTTTATTCCTAAAAAGATTAAAAACCCTATTAGAGAAGCGGTGATAATATCTACTATCGATGATGGTAATATTTTTGCTGATTCAACTAATAATTGGATAAAAAAACATAAAGATAAAAATCACCACTCTCTTTTCTATAAAAAAATTTTTAAAGCTTTACTACATCAAAAAATCAGAGTAGTTACAGATCCACTTAAAAATTCTAAAATAGATAAAGAGAAAAATTCAATTGTGAGTCAAAAATATGTCTGGGGTAACAGTCTGAAGCCATCCATAATGCCATCTTACTTTGAAAACAAAAAAAATAATGAGGTTGCTAATACGTCTAAAAAGTTTTTAATTGATCAGTTATCTGCATCACCTGTTTTTGTAGTAAAAAATGGTTTTAATGAAATTATTTTAGGTCACCCAGCATTCCGTATTAAGAGGGGAGAAATTAGTAATTATACTCACTCGTTTTTAAATTTATTAAAGCAATCGCAGCAAACTTATCCTATATCTACTGGGTTATTCTTTTTTCATCCAGATGACGCATTTGAATTTAAAGACTTTATAAAATCAGTTAATCCGTTAGCTAGTCAACAAATGGAGATAAATGTAGAGCCTGTTGGCCTACACTTTGCTTATAAAATGAACAGAAATATATCTTCTGATACTCAATTTTCATTCATTCCAGATTTTAAAGAGGTAGGCGATTTATTATTTAAATATCGAAGAGATAAGCACTTAATCTTCCACAAGGATCAGCGTCACGGTAAAAATTTTTTTCAGGGTCAACCTATATATATTATTCAACCCACTACTTTCAAAGATCGGAGAGGAAAGCTAACTACTATTCACTTTACTGGACTAAATGATAACAGAAAAGTCATTTTTACTAGTCTTGAAGCTGCTAATAAATCATGGACAAATTTTATACAAAATAATTCACAATTAAAATCAATTAGAAAGCCGACTTTATTAGTCTATAATCTAGAAAGTTTTTTAAAAGATCAAGAACAATTGAATAAACAAGATTTTCAAAAATTTGTTGTGGTTACTAATAAAAAAGCTTATCTTACTACAAAAGAGTTGATAGCTGTACCCGATTCTAATAGCATTTTAAAGCATTTAAAATTAAATATGAAGCCTAAACTCTTCTTTGTCAAATTATGGGTAAGACGGCTATTTTCTACTTTGAATTATGAATAAATTATGTTATATTTATTTTCTTGAATAGTACTCAATAACTAATAGTTCATTTAGTTGTAAAGCAACCCATTCTCTGTCAATAACTCCATTAACTTTCCCTGATAAATTAGATTTATTTAATTCTAAGTGGCTAGGAATATTAGCCAACCCAGGGAACGCTAAGTAGTTTTCTACTAGTCTTTTGGATGTTTCCTGAGATTTTACACTAATTAGTTCTCCTGGCTTACATTGATAACTACATATAGATACTACTTGTCCATTAATACAAATGTGACCATGATTCACTAGCTGTCTTGCAGCAGGAATTGTAGGCGCCATTCCAAGTCTAAAAACAGTATTGTCAAGTCTCATTTCTAGGAGCTGTAATAAAATTTGGCCTGTAGATCCTTGGAGTTTTTTAGCGGCTTTAACATATTTAAAGAGTTGTTTTTCACTTAATCCATAATTAAAACGCAACTTTTGTTTTTCTTCTAATCTGACAGCATACTCAGAAGGCTTTCTAGACTTTTGTCCGTGCTCCCCTGGTGGATAAGATCGTTTAATTACTTTTCTACTTAGCCCAGGCAAATCACCTAGTCGACGGGAAATACGCACTCGTGGCCCTCTGTATCTAGACATATTTTATAAATTCTCCAAATATTAATGATTAAGTACTGAGTAGCTATTTTTTAACACAAAAAGAGTATTAAAACAAAGCTTTTGCTAAAAAATCTTTATAAAAAATATAGTACTTTACTCTTGAAGCGGGTAGCGGGAATCGAACCCGCATCATTAGCTTGGAAGGCTAAGGTTTTACCACTAAACTATACCCGCAATATTCAACAAAATGCAATATGCTCAATATAACATAACTATCTTAGTTTAAGATATTATTGAAATTAGTAAGAATAAAGTTATTTATGCTCCTTCTAGAATTACATCAAGAAAACGAGCAATCTCTGCAGCTTGCTCTTCAACTTCTGAAAGCAATAATGGCTGGCCCACTCTAGTTAATGGAATTACCCTTTTATCTTTTGTGCATAAATAAATTTCTCGTCGTGGATTCAAACCTTCTTTAATATCTATTTTTATTGACTTAATATCTTTTATATTGAATTGAAGACAAATTTGTCTATTTTTTCCTGGAAAACCTAAACGAAAAATTTTAACAGTGCCTTCATCTTTATTGAACTCATTATATCCAGCACCTATGTCCCAAATAATAGTTAGCCATAAAAACAAACTAAGAAAGATTCCGATGCTGCCATAAAATGTCATAACAATACCTTGTGGAATGAATACTAATTCTGTTGAAGTCGTAAAAGGCAATAAATTAATTTGAAAGTAGCTTGATAATCCTGCAAGAAGAAATCCTGAAGCTCCAATAAATATTATTGTAGCCCACCAGTAATTACTAAGTCTTCGTGAACCTAAAATTAGATCTTTTCTAACAGAGTCTATAGATAATGTTTTTTTCATAATTTGTTACTTTAAAACAATATACTAATTTGAAATATAAAAATTTTAACAAATTTTTTTATAAGCGCTTTAGATTTGTTAAATGAGTTTGATAGCTTTTAATCCTAAAAATAGTCCTGTTGCTAAACCAAAAAAAGCAGCAAGAAATATTGTATATCCTAAAAAAACTGACATATTATTATTATTATTGTTACAATAGTGTTTACAAAAATAGTGGAAATCTATTACTACAGTATTATATTACGTTAAATGCTTCGCTGTCTACATGAAAAAACTTTTTTCGGTTTTTAGCATTGTATTTATATTAGCAATAATATTGTAATAATTTTATTAAACTTCTGGAGAACAGAATCTTATGGCAGAATTTATTAAGCCTTATAATGACGACCCCTTCGTAGGAAATTTATCTACACCAGTTAGTACCTCAAGTTTTAGTAAAGGGTTATTAGGAAATCTACCAGCTTATCGTCGAGGCCTATCTCCACTTCTACGAGGACTGGAAATAGGAATGGCACATGGATATTTTTTAATTGGTCCTTTTGATAAGTTAGGTCCTTTACGAGGTACAGATGTAGCTCTACTTGCAGGATTTTTATCTTCTGTTGGCTTAATTATTATTCTCACTACCTGTTTATCTATGTATGGAAACGTATCTTTTACTAGAACGGATTCAAAAGATCCATTGCAAACAGCTGAAGGTTGGGGACAGTTTACTGCTGGATTCTTAGTTGGAGCAGTAGGTGGTTCAGGATTTGCCTATTTATTGCTAGCTAATATTCCTGTACTCCAAACTGCAGGTTTGAGTTTATTTTCTTAAGCTAGTAAGGGGACTTGAACCCGTAACCTACTGATTACAAATCAGTTGCTCTACCAATTGAGCTATACTAGCGCTTAGATAAGCATAACATATAAAGATATTTGTTGCAATCTGGTATTTTCAGATGCAACAAATATCTTTTTTATTTAGACAGAACTATTAGATTAATATATATGTAATATATTAATTAGAATCAGAACTATCCGACTCAGCAGAATATTCTTGATCACAGTTTAAATAATAACAAATTGTTTGATCTAGACATGTTGCGGACCACCCAACAGGTGTTTCTCCTGATAACTCTTGCATATCTCCAGAATTATAAAAATCATCACTTGGCTTATTACTATTTGCTTGCATAAATATCACTCCCAAAACACTCTGAACTTAATGTGAAGTAATTGAACTTCTCAATAATATATTAACACAGAATATAAAATATGGTGTTTATTCACCAATTGTAACAATATTACGAAATTTACAAGTCCTTTGTAAGTGTTTTAATAGCTTTTGTTGAAACAAGCATTTTAATCCATTTATTCTTCTCTCTTGACCATACTTTTTTATGTTGTAAATTAACCTTTTGTAATTTTTTTGTTCGCTTGTGAGAATGAGAGACTGCGTACCCATTATTTGCCACTTTCCCTGTAAGCTGACATTTTTTTGACATAATTTTATTAACTTATATATTTATTTAAAGTACTTGCTAGAGTTGACTTGGGCACGGCACCAATTACCGTGTCAACTCTTTCCCCAGCTTTAAAAATCATTAACGTAGGTATACTTCTAATACCATACTCAGCTGCAATTGTAGGATTATCGTCTGTGTTTATTTTTACTACCTTAATAGATGACTCATATTCTTCTGCAATCTCATCAACTACAGGAGAAACCATTCTACAAGGACCACACCATGGCGCCCAAAAATCTACGAGTACAGGTAAGTTATTATTAATAACTTCTTGTTTGAAAGAGGCATCTGTAACTTGAGATACTGACATATTTTTTAACCTTTAATATATGTTCCTTGCTAAGCAAATCTTATCACAAATTTTAAGAAAAATCTTCTATAGTTAATTACTATTAGTGTTAAATTAATTTTTTTTATTAGACATTAAAAAAACTTATTACCTATATAAATAAAGTGGTGGCCGAGTGATATCTTGATAGTGATAGTTTTTATATTAAGGTTGAACACTAGAAATCATTTTTCAATTATATGTTTTTTGAAAAAACTTCTTTGTGACCATGAAAGCTTAATTATATTACAATATATTTTATTGTTTGTAACTTAGTTCTTATAATGGTATAAACAACGCAAAAGATACTGCCTTATAATCAAGGAGGAATACATGTCTCAATCCGTAGAATCACGGACTAGGATTAAAAGCGAACGTTACGAATCTGGAGTAATCCCTTATGCTAAAATGGGTTACTGGGATGCTGACTATGTAATTAAAGAAACAGATATTTTAGCTCTGTTTAGAATCACTCCTCAGCCGGGTGTTGACCCTATTGAAGCATCTGCTGCAATTGCAGGTGAATCTTCAACAGCTACTTGGACAGTTGTATGGACTGATTTGCTAACAGCTTGCGATTTATATAGAGCAAAAGCATATAGAGTAGATCCCGTTCCAAACGTTGCAGATCAATACTTTGCTTATATTGCTTATGATATTGATTTATTTGAAGAAGGTTCCATCGCAAACTTAACTGCTTCAATTATTGGTAACGTTTTTGGATTTAAAGCTGTTAAAGCTCTTCGTCTAGAAGATATGCGTATGCCGGTAGCTTATCTAAAAACTTTCCAAGGTCCTGCAACTGGATTGATTGTAGAACGTGAGCGTATGGATAAATTTGGTAGACCTTTCTTAGGTGCGACAGTTAAGCCTAAACTAGGCCTATCTGGTAAAAATTATGGAAGAGTAGTATACGAAGGTCTAAAAGGTGGTCTTGACTTCCTTAAAGATGATGAAAATATTAACTCACAACCATTTATGCGTTGGAGAGAAAGATTTTTATATTCCATGGAAGGTGTAAATAAAGCATCTGCTTCTGCTGGTGAAATTAAAGGTCATTACCTTAACGTAACAGCTGCGACTATGGAAGATATGTATGAAAGAGCTGAATTCTCCAAAGATGTTGGTAGTATCATTTGCATGATTGACCTTGTGATTGGCTATACTGCTATTCAAAGTATGGCAATATGGGCTCGTAAGCATGATATGATTTTACATTTACATAGAGCAGGTAACTCTACTTACTCTCGTCAAAAAAATCATGGTATGAACTTCCGAGTTATCTGCAAATGGATGCGTATGGCAGGTGTTGACCATATTCATGCAGGTACAGTTGTGGGTAAACTAGAAGGAGATCCTTTAATGATTAAAGGTTTCTACAATACTTTACTTGAGAGTGAAACAGATATCAATCTACCTCAAGGTCTATTCTTTGCTCAAAACTGGGCATCTCTACGTAAAGTTGTACCAGTAGCATCTGGTGGTATTCATGCTGGTCAAATGCATCAACTTCTTGATTACTTGGGCGACGATGTAGTTCTTCAGTTTGGTGGTGGTACAATTGGACATCCTGATGGTATCCAAGCAGGTGCAACTGCAAATAGAGTAGCACTAGAGTCCATGGTTATGGCAAGAAATGAAGGTCGTAATTATGTAGCAGAAGGTCCTCAAATCTTAAGAGACGCTGCTAAAACTTGTGGACCTCTACAAACAGCTTTAGACTTATGGAAAGATATTAGTTTTAACTATACTTCCACAGACACAGCTGATTTCGTTGAGACTCCAACAGCAAACATCTAGTTTAATGACTACTTGCTAATGCTTAATTTAGCAAATTGTAAGTAGAATTGACTTATAACAATAAGGAGCATAGAATAGTGAGACTAACACAAGGGACTTTTTCCTTCCTTCCAGACCTAACTGATGAGCAAATTAATAAGCAGCTTACTTACATCGTTTCTAAAGGTTTATCAGCAAACGTTGAGTATACTGATGATCCTCACCCAAGAAATTCCTATTGGGAATTATGGGGTTTACCTTTATTTGATGTAAAAGATGCATCTGCTGTTATGTATGAGATTAGCTCATGCAGAAAAGCAAAACCTAATTATTATGTTAAAGTTAATGCTTTTGATAATACTCGAGGTATTGAAAGTTGTGTAATGTCTTTTATTGTAAATCGACCTGCTAACGAGCCAGGATTCTTATTACAACGCCAAGACTTTGAAGGTAGAACTATGAAGTATAGTCTTCATAGCTATGCTACCGAAAAGCCTGAAGGAGCTAGATATTAATTTTAATTAATAGCTAAAACCTATTAATTAGCTACCCCTCTTTGACATCTTAATTACTAAACTAATTTTGATTTTAAAGAGGGGCAAATTTCGAAATAAATTCTAGTTACATTAGAATTAATAATTCAAAATACACAGAAATAATGCAATCACAAGATATAATCTCCAACGATACTCTTGTTAACTTACAAGAAGAATATGATAGAACACAAATCCAGGAAGTTCTTAACGAATTAAATCAAGAACTTATAGGACTAGTTCCTGTAAAAACTAGAATCCGCGAAATCGCAGCTCTATTACTAATTGATAGACTACGCAGAAAACTAGAACTAGTATCTGGTAATCCCGGATTACATATGTCATTTACTGGTAGCCCTGGTACTGGCAAAACAACAGTGGCCATGAAAATGGCAGATATTTTGCACAGACTTGGCTATATAAAAAAAGGACATTTATTGACAGTTACGCGAGACGATCTTGTAGGGCAATATATTGGTCATACTGCTCCCAAAACTAAAGAAGTTCTCAAGCAGGCAATGGGAGGAGTTCTATTTATTGATGAAGCTTATTATTTATATAAAGCAGACAATGAGAGAGATTATGGCTCTGAAGCAATTGAAATTTTACTACAAGTAATGGAAAATCAGCGAAATGACTTAGTTGTTATTTTCGCCGGTTACAAGGATAGAATGGAAAAATTCTATGAATCAAATCCAGGACTTTCTTCTAGGGTAGCCAATCATGTCGACTTCCCAGATTACACTTCAGACGAGTTATTGCAAATAGCTAAAATGATGATAGAAGAACAACAATATTGTTTTACGGAAGAGGCAGATAAAACTCTCTTAGAATATACTGAACGAAGGATGAAACAGCCATATTTTGCTAATGCTAGAAGTATTCGCAATGCTATCGATAGAGCTAGAATGAGGCAAGCCAATAGAATTTTTGCAAGTGGAGAAAAAGTTTTGACAAAAGCTGATTTAGTAACAATTGAAGCAGAAGATATATTGAAAAGCAGATTATTTTCATTGCCCAATTCTTAGTAATCAAGTAGCCTGATAAAACTATATATCATGAAAAAACTTTCATAATAAGTTGCAAATTTCTTTAAAAACCTATACTATTAATTTCGTAGAGGTGTGGCGGCATAGCCAAGTGGTAAGGCAGAGGATTGCAAATCCTTCATCCCCCAGTTCAAATCTGGGTGCCGCCTAGTACGAAAAAGGGGGTGTGGTGGAATGGTAGACACAACAGACTTAAAATCTGTTGATTTTAATAATCGTGAGGGTTCAAGTCCCTCCACCCCCATGTATTAACTTATAACAAAAAACAGATGTGTATTTGTATCAATTGTAACCATATTTCTGAATGTGATACTTATCATTTAATAGAATCTCAGCACAAACAGCTGCATCTTACTGAAACCCCGTCGTTTATACCTAAATGCCCTGTGGTTTGTGTTAATATCTCTAGCAGCAGCCATACTCAAATTGATTGGGATTTAGTGGAATGCTTATCATTTGTGGAAAAACCAAATAGTTGGAATTTAGGCTGTAATTAGTTGTAAAAAGAATTATGTGGTGTACGCAATAACTCTGTCTTTTAGGTACTCTGTATTAATTTTAGATGTTCTTACTAACAAGATTTTTCCTGTTCTTGCTATCTCTATAATACCAAATTTAGTTAATAATTGTTCAATGGCAACAATCTTTCCTGGATCACCAGTAACCTCTATAATTAAAAGGTCTTCTGCAATATCTACTATCTTAGCTCTAAAAATCTTCACAATTTCTAAAGCTTCTGTTCTGGTTTGAGAATTAATTCTAATCTTAATTAACATTAATTCTCTTTCAACTGAAGGAATATTTGTTACGTCTTGTACGTTAAGAATATTTACTAATTTATATAATTGTTTGGTGAGTTGTTCAATAGTTCTATTATCTCCCTGAACTACCATCGTAATTCTAGAAACTCCGATTTGTTCTGCTGGCCCAACTGCTAAACTTGCAATATTAAAGCCTCTACGGGCAAATAAACCAGATATTCTAGAAAGTACTCCTGCTTCATCTTGAACTAAAACTGATAAGGTATGTTTCATGGAGTTTTACTGTTATACTATTTGATCTATTAAATACATTCTATGAAAATTACAGAAAAAATACTAGTTATTGTATAGCTAAATTATTCAAGCCAAACAAAATTCTACTATCAGACGGCATATCTGTTTTGTAATGTTATACTATTAATTTAGTATTTAATGATATTCTAATTCTAAATAGAATGCTAAATTTTTTAAAATTTGTTAGGAACTTGTGCTAGAAAAATACAAAAACAGTAAGAAACTCTCTCGAGATCTACCTCAAATCAATGATCGTATTAGATTTCCAAAAGTTCGAGTAATTGACGATGAAGGTGAACAATTAGGTATTTTTGTACCTGAAGAAGCTATGCAATTAGCTGCCCAACAAGGATTAGATTTAGTTGTTGTTAGTGATAAGTCTGATCCACCAGTTTGCCGAATATTGGATTATGGTAAATATAAGTTTACACAAGAAAAAAGAGCCAGAGAAGCTAAGAAAAAACAACATAGTAGTAGTGTTAAAGAAGTAAAGATGAGATATAAGATAGAAGAGCATGATTATAAAGTTAGAATTAATCAAGCATCTAAGTTCATCCAAGCAGGAGATAAAGTAAAAGTAACTATAACATTTCGCGGTCGCGAAATTCAACATTCTAATTTAGCTATGGATTTGTTAAACAAAATGGCAAGTGACTTAACTTCGATATCTGAAATTCAGCAAGCTCCATCACGAGATGGAAGAAATGTTATCATGCTTTTATCTCCAAAGAAAGCGAGTTAAATAGTTCTAATCTAAATGCATCTGGCTGGATTCGAACCAGCGACGTCTCTTTCGAAATGGCGGATTATGAGTCCGCTGCCTTCGGCCCCTCGGCCACAGATGCATCACTTAAAGTTTATAACTCATAAAGTATATAAAAATCAATGTTTATTTCTTTTTCATGACACCTCAAAAAATTATTATTCATTCATATTATGATAGGTTGCAACTGCTGAAGGGGAAACTTGGTTCAAGTACCGAAATATCCAGTATTTAAATATTGTATCCAGTATGACTGGAAAAGTTGAAATAAATAGAAAAATAAAGTCTCGACTTTCAGGTAGTCCTAAATGCCTTAAAATTACTTCAATAATAACTTCCCAGCCATGAGGAGAATGAAAACCAACAAACATGTCAGTAAAAAGAATGATTAGAAAAGCTTTCGCAGTGTCACTAAGGCCATAAATAATTTCATTTAAAAAAGATTTGACAATTGCAATTTGCCTTTGTCCAGTTATCATTAATAGTATAAAAACAAATATTGATACAATATCGGATAAAATATTTTTCACAGCGTTTGCACTTTCATTTGCATAATATTCTCCTAATTCTCTAGCCTTCAGCTGTACCCTTTTTTCTATAATTTCATAAGATATATCTTCTGATGGGTTCAATAGGACTTCAAAGTGAATTTTTTCTTCGAACCTTTGTAGTTCAGCAAAAGCTCTCTCTTCTTGAGAAGAATTTAAAAAAATTTTAGGTTGTTCTTGGTTCCATAAATAATCAATACAAGGACCAAACACAAAAAATTTTGAAGCTTGATTAACTAGTACTGGAGAGATAAATAATAATAAAATATATTTCACTGAAGTAATAGTTTGATGCCTAGATATTCTAAACTCTTCTATAGCTTCAGATTCTCCATTTGGATCTAACTCTTTGCGAAACTTTTCAAAAGTATTAGTAATAGACCTAGGTATTGGCCCAACTTTTTCAAAGGCAAATTGATTATTTCGTTTTAAATTCCAATATTTCATTTTTTATTGCTGCTAAAATTTCTATTAATCAATAATTGGTCGCATACTCACTATAAATATTAATTCTAGAACTAAACATATAAAACAATAGTTATGAATAATAAAATACAATTAAACTTTAATTATGCATTATTACTATCTTTTGCTATAGCAATGCATGGATGTAGACCTTATCGTGAAACTATGAGTACACTATTAATAAAATACGAAGATAGCTATCCATTATTGCCTGATAGACATACTGCTTTTATTCCTATAATTGTATTAAAAAAAAATCTTTAAACTCCCTAAAATCAGAACCTCACAATACTGAGTTGTGTCTTAATGGAATGGGAAATAGAAAATTTATCGATAGAATTGCAAGTTTGCTAAGCCATTTTAAAAAACAGATACACTACAATGAACATCTTAATCAAATAAAAACTAGTGGGTACTTTTCTTTACTTTATATTAACAGTAAAGCAATCTGCACAAAAGAAATTAGTAATATTTTTATATCACCTAATGATGTTCTAAAAAGGATTTATATTCATAATAAGAAAAAAAAGCTTATACCTCATACATTCTTAATAAAATTATTTCAAAAACAAGTTGGTTACCCGAAAAATTTTGCGAGCTTAAACCTAGCCTTATCAAAAATTATGCAATGGTATTCTGATAGAGGATATCAATGGTCTTTAGTGGAAATTAAGCAGGCAGCTGATCCATCTTATCTGATTCTTAATATTCATGAAGGATTAGTTAAAACAATTACAACAGAGTATTATACCTTATCTTATAAAAAATTACGCAGTATCTCGAGTACGGAATCAATAGAGAAGTATCTTGGAGTACAAGTAGGACTTCCTTTAAATATTAATGTTTTACAAAAAAAAATTAACTATTTAAAAGATAATCAATTAGTTGGCAACATTATTTATAGTATTGATAGATCAACCAATAATTCTATGAATTTGGATATTAAATTTCAAATACAAGAACTAAGAGATAAAGAGTTGCTAATACTTGTAGAAAGATCATCTAAAACGTCCCAAATCATCTCTCACGCATATGACTTACTAGGTTTAGAATGTAGTTCCCCAAATTGGCTAGTAGCTTCCAATATAATGTCATTATCGACTAGTAAACTACAAGCATGCTATTCTAATAGTGAAATCGATTCTGAATACATATATATATATGCTGTTGATCTAATAAAACAGTTAGCTCATTCTATTTCTTGGCAAAAAACACTAATAATTGACAATTTTAATTTACAAAATTTACTAAGCTGGACAAAAAGAAATACTATTGGATTCCAACTGTATTTACGAAATTTGGATCGTGCAAAATCTTTTTATCTATTTAGTCTGAAATGTATCGAGAGTGGACTTAATATCAAAATTTCATATTTAAATCCTTCATTTGTAATTAATCATAATTTGAGTTTTCAAGTTGCAATACAAATAATTAAGCAATATTACACGAATAAACAATCAGTTCTATCTTTGTTTTTAACAAAAGGAGATCTGTCACAATTTATTTTTGAAAGTATATGTACATATCATTTTACATCTTATTTTTCAATATCTGAAAAAATATTAATTTCTCAAGTTGTGTATATAGATTCCATATTCTACAATTCTGAGAATATAAGTCTTCATAACAATAATGAAAATCAAGCTGTAAGTAGCTATAATATCTTGAGACAAAATAAAAAATTATTGTATCAAGAGTTTCTTACTTTATTGTTAAGTATACGTTATAAAAATTTCAATTATTTAGACTGGCCTTTAAAAGGCCATTTATTTGAAATGAAGTCTTTATATTTTGCCCCATTTCAGAATACCAATTTTTTGAACAACTCTTTTCTTGAGAACTACAAAAATCTATTTTTTCATAAAATTTATTTAAAGCAAATCTCTCATTTTAATTTACCATTATATTTCAGAGACCATCTTAATCATATTTTAGTTAGTACTATTAAATGTCAGTCAAATTTAAATATGGAAACTGTATATCTATTATTAACTGATTATCCTATTGAATACACTCTGTTTAAGTCTATTGTTACTTTTTCTATCAAAGTTAGGATGGAATATTTAATACCTATAAGCCGGAGTATAAGAGTATCTTTGTTTTATAATTATCTAGACTGCTTTTTAATGAAACAATTTAAACAAGTAGCATACATACCGCAAGATCTATCAACCCAGAAACAATTTCAAAATTGTTTCTTGAAAAAATTTTCATGGGGATTTGGAATCCAGCTTAAATTACCAATTAAGCAGATGCCACCCCTTTCAATTGAATATACTGTAAATAGTGATCGTCACTTTTGTCTTTACCTGCATATCTATTATCAAAGATGATTATTATTAAAATGAAAAATTTAATTTCTTTTTTTGACCGAAGCAAAGGAAAGTGGATTTCACAAAGAACAACCTATGAACTACATAATAAAAATATGAGTTCAGCGCAATCTCAAATGCAAATAAAGTCATGTAATTTGCTATCAGGATCTACAGGACTTGCCTCATTGAATTGGGGAGAAATTTTTAGACAAGTTAACCATAATTCTTATTCTCAAGATACAAGTAAACATAATGACAAGTTTAACTTGGAATTTAGTAATCAGCTAAATAATCGTAAGCTATTGACATTATGCACAGTAACAGATCCTAGTCTAATTAATTTTAAAACTCGATACGGTAGTACTACTGTAGATGAGACATATTGGTTTGCAACAAGTAAATTGCGTCTAAGTACTAGCATTATTAAAAAATTTGATACTTGTGTTGCAGTATCTTTTTGTTCAGAAATCAAAGTTTAAATTCTATATAAAGACAACTAATAACTGAAAAGTGATTAGTTGTCTTTATGTATCTAATTTTTGTTTTAGAGAGTATATAGAATAGTATATTATTCTAAGTCTTTACGGTTAGGATTTCTAGAAGGATCATTAGATAAAAATCCAAAAACAAACAGAGAAATAAAGAAAATTACAGTAGTATAAACAAATATTTTCAAAGTAAACATATTTTCATCCTTAAAAGCTATTAGTGTGATATTTATATATCACACATAATTTTATATCACGATATGAGTTCTGGTGCTATTTTATAAACAAATCAATATCTTTAGTTTTTAGTAATGATTTATACTTCAATATGCGTGATGCACTAAATACTAAATCTTTTTGTATACGCTTCTTGTTATTTTGCAATATTTTATTATTTCTATGGAGTTTACCTTCAATTATTACATAGTCTAATTTCTTCAGCAATTTAAAAGTTTCTAAAGACTTTTTATTCCAAATAATTAAGTTGATTGCAGCTAATTTTTTTCTTTGTAAAAGCCTAACTTTTAATTTAATTATTTGGTGTCTATTATCACTAATTTTAATACTCTTACACCTCAAAATTTGGACTAGTAAGGTACAGATATTCATATTTATATTATCTTATAACTAGTCTATTATGATAGATAAATGAAAAATCAAAATGAGATCTCATTATCTTGTTGGCCTTGTTCATAACTAATATCTTTTAACACTTTTAATATTTTCCCGAAATACTCTTGCAAATATTTTTCTAGCGATATTACTTCTGAGCTATCAATGCCTAAAATACTGTAAACTTCATTCATGGAGGCAGTAAATTGCTCTCCACTAGTTAAAATCTCTGCAAATGCTAGACGATCAGAAATATTCCATGTCCATTGAAGGGTTCTAGTGACTTTTCTTAAAGCTGTTAATAGTCCAATTGGAATTTGTGATATTTGTGTTTTTTGTCCAGATAACTTTTCACATAATTTAATAATTTCAGCTGATGTCCAGGCTGTGTTACCAACTAATGGAAGTATTCTGTTTTCTGTGGAAGGCACTCCAAGACTTTTTATAACTAACTTTGCTGCATCCTGAGTATCAATATATGCAATAGGTGTAGACTCTCCTGTAACCCATACTGATTTTTTATCTAAAATAGGAATTGCATATTGGTTAATTAATCCCTGAAAAAATCCTCCCAAAGAAAATACAGTATACTTTATATTAGATTTTTGAAGGAAGTCTACTACTTGTGATTTCAAGTTCATCAATGGAACAGCTGGGTATTTATCTGCATTCAATATTGAAAAGAAAATAAATCTTTCAACTTTAGCAGCTTTAGCTGCCTCAATTAAGGCTATTTTACCATCTAAATCTATTTTTGCTGCATTATAAGGATCTGTAGGACGAGATGTAGAAGCATCTATGACTGCTGTTACTCCACAAAAAGATTGCAAAATACTTTCAGGTAATTTTAAATCACCATATACAAGTTCTGCACCCCATTCTTTGAGAAAAGCTGACTTTCGCAAATTCCTCACCATGCATTTCACATTGTAACCTTCATCCAGAGCACGTCTTACAATCTGACGTCCTAGAGTCCCCGTTGCTCCAATTACTAGAAGAGTCATATTAATTAAAAATAAGTATGTATAAAGACATTGATTTGGTCGACAGCAGAGATTACATTAGGTAGAGAGGGAATCGAACCCTCATGACCGAAGTCGTCACATTTTGAGTGTGATGCGTATACCAATTTCGCCATCTACCCTATTATAGACTAACTACTACAAGTAATTTCGTCTTTAGCGTAAAAATAATACTAAGTTTCAATAGATATGTCAACTTTTAAGTTTATATTAATAAAAACCGGAGTATCTGATGTCCACTTTTGAATTAATTCCTTATAGATTATATTTAAGTCAATCTAGTACATGGATGCATACGATGAAAGCAGAAATTAAAATATATATATTGACGCTGTTATGGATTTCAATTTTCATTTTCTCTTACTGTAAACTATGCATTATTGCGCTAAGTTTAATCGTGATTAGCCTTACTATAAAGAATAAACAAAATATTATCCAGAGACATTTATTGCAAACTTTAGTAATGACAGTGGTAACTACCTTCTTGTCATTCATCATAGCTACGAATTACCAACAATATTCGCAACCAAAACAATCACAAGATTTATCTTACTATAATAAAGCTAAAAATCCTTACAAGTATCAGAGTATACCAATATCTAATAGTTATAAGATTGCAAGAAAACAACTAAGATTTGCTTTAAAACCTGCACTCTATTTTTTCATTACTATATATTCAATTAAACTAGTTATGACAACGACTTCTCCAGAAATTTTAGTGATTACTGCTTATAGATCAAGGATCTTGAATATGCTATTTAATAATGAACTATTATTTACTTTCTTATTGTCGTCACATATTGTTACTAATATAATTAGTAAATTAGATAAAGTTATTCAAGTAGCTAGTTTAAGAGGTAACTTAAATTTATATAAATCGTCCACAAGACTTTTAATATTTTCTTTTTTGATATTTCAAGTCTTCTTCTCAGAGATCATTAAGGAATCAAAAGAAATATCTCAAGCTCTTTATACTAGAAATCTTAATCAAGAAAATAGTAATTTTTTAAAAATATATAGAGTCAGGTCTGATATTAGTGATTGGTTAAATGTGATCATTGGAACCCTATATTTCATTATTTTAGGAGTAGCATGACAAATCTAACTATTCTTCCGACTCTATTAATACGAATAGTATTAGACTTAAGTAGTAGTTTAAATATATAGAATTCAAATATTGTATAAATAATTAAATGTTTTATTATGGTCAATACTCAAAATCAGATTTCACAAACTTCAGAGCTTGATTATATAGTTAATCAACCTTACAAATATGGCTTTAAAACTTCTGTCGAATCAGAACAATTTCCTAGAGGAATAAATGAAAATATCGTAAGATTAATTTCTAAGAAAAAAAATGAGCCTGAGTATTTATTGAACTTTAGGCTTAAAGCATACAAAAAATGGGAAAAGATGAGCAGTCCATCATGGGCTCATCTTAAGCATCCCAATATAGATTTTAACAGTATTATTTATTACGCTGTTCCAAAGTTAAAAAAAGAATTAAACAGTTTAGATGAGGTTGATCCAGAAATTCTTGACACTTTTAACAAATTGGGTATCTCTCTCAATGAACAAAAGCGAATTTCGAATGTAGCTGTTGATGCTGTTTTTGACAGTGTTTCTATTGCAACTACTTTTAAGAAAGAATTATCTGAAGCTGGTGTTATATTCTGTTCGATTTCCGAAGCTATACGAGATTACCCGAATTTAATTAACAAGTATTTAGGTACTGTTGTGCCCGCTGGGGACAATTACTTTGCTGCATTGAATTCTGCAGTATTTAGTGATGGCTCTTTTTGCTATATTCCTCCAAATACGGTTTGTCCTCTAGAATTATCAACTTATTTTCGGATTAATAACGAAGAATCTGGTCAATTTGAAAGAACACTCATTATAGCTGATTGTGGTAGTAAAGTAAGTTATTTAGAGGGTTGTACCGCTCCTCAATTTGATACCAACCAATTGCATGCAGCAATTGTAGAATTAGTAGCTCTTGATGGTGCAGAAATTAAATACTCGACTGTACAAAATTGGTATGCTGGTAATCAAGAAGGTAAAGGCGGTATATACAATTTTGTTACTAAGCGAGGCTTATGCTCTGGCAATAATTCTAAAATTTCATGGACACAAGTAGAAACTGGGTCAGCAATTACCTGGAAATACCCTAGCTGTATTTTAGCTGGCCATAGTTCTCAAGGAGAATTTTATTCTGTGGCGTTAACCAATAATTATCAAGAAGCTGATACTGGTACTAAAATGATCCATATTGGTAATAATACTAAAAGTAGAATCATATCTAAAGGGATTTCTGCTGGTAAATCAAAAAATAGTTATAGAGGGCTAGTAAAAATTGGCCCTCAATCATTTAATTCTCGTAATTACTCTCAATGTGATTCTTTACTAATAGGTCAATCGTCTCAGGCTAATACTTTTCCTTATATTCAAGTACAGAATCCCACATCAAAAGTAGAACATGAAGCATCTACTTCAAAAATTAGCGAAGATCAGATTTTTTATTTTTTACAAAGAGGTATCAGTTTAGAAGAGTCTGTAGCGCTTATGATCAGCGGGTTTTGCAAAGATGTATTCAATGAACTTCCTATGGAATTTGCAGCTGAGGCCGATCGTTTACTTAGTTTAAAATTAGAAGGAACTGTAGGATGAGTCAAACCATTTTAGAAATCAAAGATTTGTATGCGTCTGTCGGTGAGACAACAATTTTAAAGGGTGTAAACTTAACTATACAAGAAGGCGAAATCCATGCGATTATGGGGCCTAATGGTTCAGGTAAAAGTACGCTATCAAAAGTAATTGCAGGGCATCCAGCATACTCTTTAATCAGTGGAAATATTTTATTTTTTGGAAAAAGTATTCTTGAAATGGAGCCAGATGAGAGGGCCAGAGCTGGTATTTTTCTTGCTTTTCAGTATCCTGTTGAAATTCCAGGAGTCAGCAATGCAGATTTTTTACGCATTGCATTAAACGCTCGTAGAAAATTTAAAGGATTATCAGAATTTAGCCCCTTAGAATTTTTTCAATTAATAAATGAAAAGATAAACCTTGTTGGTATGCAGGAAAGTTTCTTAACAAGAAATGTTAATGAAGGATTTTCTGGCGGAGAAAAAAAGCGTAACGAAATTCTTCAAATGGCTTTGCTAGATAGTAACTTATCTATTTTAGATGAAACAGATTCCGGATTAGATATAGACGCACTTAGAGTGGTAGCAAAAGGAATTAATACTTTAGCAAAATCAACAAATTCGATTATTTTAATTACTCATTATCAAAGATTATTGGATTATATCATTCCAGATTTTGTGCATATTATGAGTAACGGCAAAATTGTGAAAACTGGCGATCTTACTCTTGCACAAGATCTAGAAAAGTATGGGTATGACTGGATTGTACAGAGCTAAAGATATATTAAATAAAAAAATACTGAGACTAAAGTATCTTCTTTAGTCTCAATATTCTTGACCAGCAGAAAGTTATTTAGGCTTTAACGAAACCTTGTTTAACATCCTCAATTGCTCTTTTTAGCAGTTCTTCACTAGATGTGTCTAATTTTTTAGTGTTACGAATACTTTCGCCAAATTCTGGTTTAGAATTCTTTAAATCTTCTCGCAATTCTTTAATAAACTCAGCCACTTTTGATACTTCAATATCATCTAAATAACCGTTAATTCCAGTATAAATAATAGCTGTTTGTTCTTCAACTGGAATAGGAGAATTTTGGGCTTGCTTCAAAATTTCTCTAAGACGTTGACCTCGTGCCAGTTGATTTTGAGTTGCTTTATCTAAATCAGATGCAAATTGAGAGAAAGCTTCTAATTCAGCAAATTGTGCTAGCTCTAATTTTAATTTGCCTGCCACTTGTTTCATCGCTTTTATTTGAGCAGCAGATCCTACTCTAGAAACAGAAATACCAACATTAATAGCTGGTCTAATACCTGAATTAAATAAATCGCCCGATAAAAAAATTTGACCATCTGTAATTGAAATTACATTTGTTGGAATATATGCAGATACATCTCCCGCTTGAGTTTCAATAATGGGAAGGGCAGTCATACTGCCGCCTCCTAGTTCTGAGTTCAATTTAGCTGCTCTTTCTAGCAATCTAGAATGTAAATAGAATACATCACCTGGATATGCTTCACGCCCAGGAGGTCTTCTAAGTAAAAGAGACATTTGACGATAGGCTTGGGCCTGCTTTGTTAAATCATCATAAATAACTAGTGTCGCTTTACCTTTATACATAAAATATTCAGCTAAAGCTGCACCTGTATAAGGAGCAATATATTGTAAGGTTGCTGGACTATCTGCATTAGCTGCAACTATAATAGTATAATCAAGAGCTCCTTTCTCTTGCAGCGAAGATACAACTTGCGCTACTGAAGATGCCTTTTGTCCTATTGCAACGTATACGCAAACGACATCTTGCCCTTTTTGATTAATGATTGTATCCAGCGCAACAGCTGTTTTACCTGTTTGACGGTCACCAATAATTAATTCTCGTTGACCTCGACCAATTGGGATCATAGAATCAATAGCTGTGATTCCTGTCTGCATAGGTTCACAAACTGATTGGCGTCCAATTATACCAGGAGCCATAGACTCAATTAATCTTGTTGCATTACTTGCAGGTTCACCTTTATCATCTATTGGACGAGCTAAGGGATCAACTACTCTACCTAAAAAGGCATCGCCAACTGGAATTTGAGCGATTCTACCAGTTCCTTTTACAGAGCTGCCCTCTAGAATATCTCTACCATCTCCCATCAGCACAACACCTACGTTGTCACTTTCTAAATTCAAGGCGACACCAATGGTTTTATCTTCAAATTCAAGTAATTCACCAGCCATAACTTCATCGAGCCCATACACTCGAGCAATACCATCACCAACTTGTAAAACTGTTCCTATATTGGCTACTTCTACATCTTGATCATACTTTTCAATTTGTTGACGAATAATACTACTTATTTCATCAGGTCTAATGTTTACCATGTTTTTAATATTCTTTTTATTAATGGGAAATTCTAAGGTGGTAATTGCTCAGATTAATACTATCTGTTTTTTACTGCATTTTAAGTTGCTACTACATCAAGGTGTGAAGCCATCTGCCTTAGTTGTCCTCTGATACTAGTATCAATGACTTTCGATCCAATCTGAATAGTGAAACCACCAATTAACTCGGGATCGACAGATACAATTAATTTAACTTCTTTAGCTTGGGTCATAACTTTAATTTTTTCTGTTAGCAGATTTTCTTGATCAGAGTTTAAAGCAATAGAAGTATTAATATTGGCGATTGTTAGAGATTCCATTTGATATGCAAGTTCCAAATACTTATTAGCTATAGCATCCAACATTGCGATTCTTTTACGATCAACTAAAATCATTAGAAATGATAATGTATTTTCACTAATTTGATCACCGAAAGTGGCAATAATTACTTGTTTTTTTGCTTCTGCAGTTTTTAATGGATTAGCTAAAAAATTTTTAAGCTTGTCAGATTGCAATAAAATAGTTTGTATTGACTTTATATCCTGACTCACCTTTTCTGTAACTTGTTTTGTTTTAGCTAAATCAAGAAGAGCTACGGCATAAGGCTGAGCTATTTTCATAACAACGTTATTACTGCTCATAGTTGATCTCCTAACTTAGCAATATTATTATCAATGATACTTAGTTGCATTTCAGAGCTCATTTGATTCTCTAGCTGCAAAGTAACTCGTTTAAGAGCAAGAAATGTTATTTGCTGCTGGATTTGCCTTCGAATCTGTTTTTCAGCTGTTTCAATATTTGACTTTCCTGTCATGGCAAGTCTTTCAATATCTAATTGACCTTGAGCTAATATAGAGCTTCTAACTTTTCCCGCCGTCAGCTGAGCTTCTTTTTTGATTTGATCTATAATAATTTGAGTCTGAGCAAGTTGTTTTTCTGATTCTGATAATCTGGCACTGGCTTGCTCTAGTCTTTCTTCTGATTCTTGGATAGCTGCTAAGACTTTTATCTGTCTTGCATTTAAACTAGATCCAAGAAACTGTTTCAATACATAAATAAGACCAAATAAGAGCAATAATATATTAATAACATTTGCTTCAAAAATATCAGAATTAAAGCCGAATTTATGTTCACTACTATGTTCTGATAAAATAGTAATTATTTGTGGTATTTTTACTATATTATTCATTTAAAATTCTTACTATTTTAATATTTTACTTAGGAATCATGATTTTAAAGATTGACTACTGAGTAGTTTAGCTTTAATCTGGTCGCTTAAAGTATCCACCTGATTTTCCAAAGTTTTAAGGGCTTCTTCTTTTTGAATATTTAGCTGTTTTGATGCTTCAGCAATCAATTTTTCAGCATTCAATTGAGCTTTCTTAATATCTTCAGAGACTATATTTTGTGCTTCTTTCTGAGAAGAAGCTATCTTTAACTGCGCATTACGACGAGCTTCAGATAAATCTTGTTCATATTTTGCAGCTAACTCATCTGCTTTAACAAGCATAGAAGATGCAGTAGTCAAAGTTGTACGAATATATTCATCACGTTCATCTAGTACTCTAGTTACTGGTTTATAAAAAATAGTATTTAGTAAAACCATTAAAGTAAGAAACTGCAATGCCATTAAAGGCAAAGTACCATTGAAGTCAAATAAGCCACCTTCAATTTCTTCCGCTAATAGAAATGGTAAATAAATCATTGTACTAATTATGTTTATAGTTAATAATTTGGTCTCAATTAAGAAAATCAACTTTATAGTGCGCTTAGTCTGATTAGACTAAGCGCAAATAATTATTTTAGCCAACGTACGGATTAGCGAATAATAGAGACAGCGCAACAACTAGGCCATAAATTGTTAGAGATTCCATAAATGCTAAACTTAGCAGCAATGTACCTCTAATTTTTCCCTCTACTTCTGGTTGTCTAGCGATACCTTCCACAGCATTAGCTGCAGCACTACCTTGACCAATACCAGGACCTATTGCAGCAAGACCTACAGCAAGACCGGCAGCAATAACGGATGCAGCTGAAACGATTGAATCCATAATGAATTTTGATTTTTTGTTATATAAGTAGAAAATTGACAAATTTCGGATAACATTTAAAATCTAACCAATGAAATACTGGAGATTCAAATATTGTAATTATAGTATACTACTCTTCTCCATGACCTTCCATCGCTTCCCCAATATAAGCTGCGGATAAAGTGGAAAAAATTAGTGCTTGGATTGAACTAGCAAATAATCCTAGTATCATAACTGGCAACGGTATCAAAATTGGAATTAGCAGAGTAAATACAGAAACAACTAATTCATCTGCTAAGACATTTCCGAATAGACGAAAACTTAAAGATAATGGTTTCGTAAAATCTTCTAAAATGTTAATAGGTAATAATACTGGAGTAGGTTGAATATACCTAGCAAAGTAACCTAACCCTTTTTTACTTAAGCCTGCATAAAAGTAAGCTAAAGAAGTTAGTAAAGATAACGCTACAGTTGTATTAATATCATTTGTTGGAGCAGCTAGCTCACCTTCTGGAAGTTGAATTAACTTCCAAGGGATCAATGCGCCTGCCCAATTACAACCTAGAATGAATAAAAATAGAGTAGCAATATACGGAACCCACGGGCGATATTCATGCTCTCCGATCTGGTTTTTAGCAATGTCTTGCAAGAATTCTAATATAAACTCCATGAAATTTTGAAATTTTTCAGGAATTCGCTGAAGATTTCTAGTGCCCAGGAAAGATATAGTTAATAGTGTAGCAATTACTAACCAAGATACAATAAAAACTTGACCATGCAATTGTAAACTACCTATTTTCCAATATAGATGTTTTCCGACTTCTACTGCTGACAAGCTAGTATATGGATTAAAATCTATGAGACTGTTTTGATACATAATAAATATTTCTTTTAAATAGTGCAAGAATCAAAAAATAAGTTTTTTGAAGAATTAATATGCAATTAGTTTATTTGCAAGATTAGATTTTTAATAAATTAAGAGCAAAAATAAATTCTAATAGAGATAGCTATCTTTAGTAGTGATTATTTTTTGTAAAAAACAATTATTGCTACCTATAATGCTTTTATGTTTAATTATATACTCATATATTAATTATTTAATATGATTATAGGTATTTTGCTACAAACTTTATTGTTTTATCCATTCTCAAAATTCTTCTAATTTATTTCTTATTTAAAATACCTGCAACTTCATCGGCAAAGTTGGCTTTAATATTTTCTTCGCCTCCACCTAATACAAATCTAACAAATCTTCTAATTTTAATATTTTCGCCTAAAACGGAAATATTTTGATTAATTAAATCTTCAATACTAATATCTTGATTACGAATGAACATTTGATCTAATAATGAGAGTTCTTTCATCCTCTTTTTCATTCGCCCTTCGACAATTGCTTCTATTTTATCAGCGGGCTTGTTTTTCAAATCATCTTTGCCGGCTTCAACTCTTTTTTCTAAATTGATAACTTCATCTGGTATATGCTCTATTGATACATATTCCACATTTGGCGATGCTGCTATTTGCATAGCAATGTCTTTAGCTAGTTTTTGAAATTCTGGACGGCGGGCTACAAAATCAGTTTCACAGTTTACTTCAACTAATACACCAATTCTTCCTCCGGTGTGAATATAACTTTCTAATAGGCCTTCAAGCGCAGTGCGACTAGATTTTTTATTAGCTGAAGCTAATCCTTTTTGTCTTAATGATTCTAAAGCTTTTTCTTCATTACCATTATTAGCTTCTAAAGCTTTTTTACAGTCCATCATACCTGCCCCAGTCTTGTCACGTAAGGCTTTCACAGTTTGAGCAGAAATTTGTAGTGTCATATATTTTCAAAAATTTTTAAGTATTTAAATTAACTAAAACAAAGTATTATAATTAACTTTCTACAGAGCGAGCTATCTCCTCTACATCTGTTTGCCCATATTTACCATCATAAATTGCATCTGCTATTTTACCGACAATTAGTTTAATTGATCTAATAGCATCATCGTTAGCTGGAATTGGAATATTAATAATTTCAGGACTGCAGTTCGTGTCAAGCATACAAATAGTTGGGATACCTAATTTCAAACACTCTTGTATAGCTGTTGTTTCTCGCTTCTGATCTACAACTACAACAATATCAGGTAAACGAGTCATATTTTTAATACCATTTAAATGTTTACGAAGTTTATCTAACTCTCTTCGTAGAACAGCAGCTTCTTTTTTAGGTAGTTGATCAATAATACCACTTGTATCTTGCTCTTCTAACTGTCTAAGGCGACTGACTCGGGATTTTATTGTCACCCAATTAGTTAACATTCCTCCTAACCATCTTTGGTTAACATAATATGAATCACATCTTTGTGCTTCCTGAGCAACTATTCCTGCTGCTTGTCTTTTTGTTCCTAAGAATAAAACTTTCTTACCATCGGACGAAGCCTGTTTTATAAACTCACAAGCTTCTGTAAGTAATTGAGCAGTCTGCACTAAATCAATAATGTGTATACCATTTCTTTCTGTGTAAATATACGGAAACATTTTAGGATTCCATCTGCGAGCTTGATGTCCAAAATGCACGCCTGCTTCTAATAATTCTGCTAAGGTAACAACAGCCATAGGATTGTTAATATTAAATAATATAATTGTTCGGGAAATCCCTTTTTCAAACTGACTCAACTAACTTAACTTATTATAATTCTAATAAACCAATAACAAATTAACATATTTTTACAGTAGATTAAGAAAAAAATCTTTTCACTTTATTCAATCTGCACTTTTATTACTAAAATAGTTACGCGCAGTTCTGTCATCTAAAATAATATCATCTAAATCATCTCTCACAGATGATGCGCTACTTTCGCTACTGGTATCTGGATTCCAATCTTTTTTCTCTAGCGATACTCTATTATGATTGTCGTACGTATTGAAACCAGTACCAGCTGGTATAAGTCTGCCGATAATAACATTTTCTTTCAAACCTCTTAACCAATCCAGTTTACCAGATATAGCAGCTTCAGTTAATACTTTGGTAGTTTCTTGAAAACTTGCTGCAGAAATAAAACTTTCCGTATTGAGAGATGCTTGTGTAATACCTAATAAAACGGGTCGATATGAAGCATTCAACTTATTTCTTAGGGTCATAGCTTTATTCGTTTGTTCAATCTTTTGCAACTCTACAAGTTCCCCAGGTAAGTAACCGGTTTCTTCACCATTCTCTATTTTCACTTTAGAAGTCATCTGTCGAACTATCACTTCTACATGTTTATCAGAAATATTAACTCCTTGAGATTGATAAACTAATTGTACTTCTTTAACAAGTAGTAACTGTATCTCTTGAAAACTTAATCTAGCTGCTTCATATAGAGCTAGTCCGCATTCAATATATAAATTAAAACTTGCATCAAGAATATCATGAGGATTTAATAATACATCTGTCTTTTTTCGTGCTTCAAGAATTTCTTCAATTCTTGGAAGGCCTTGTATAATATCACCAGTTTTTGCTCTATCAAACACGAGAATAGCTAGTGTTTCTCCCCTTCTAATTAATGCATTATTATCAACATGTAAAATTGCCCCATTAGAAACTAAGTAAGGCCTCGCAATTCTTAATGTGATTGATTGAGGAGACACTTGAGTAATTTGTCCAGAGTCTAAAGAAACCATATTTTCAGCAATAAAATCACCACAACGAATCCAATCACCGACACATAGTTTAGTCTTGGCTTTTTCTATATTGAAAACTTTTTTGTCAGAAGATGTTGCAATTAGAATTCGTCTACTAGTATTCTTTTCAGAATAAATTTCTTCGACGATGCCTTCACTCATTGCAATAATTTCTGTGCTAGCAACAACTGTCAATGGTTTGATATATTCACCATTTTTAACAATAATTCGAGTTTGACTTTGTTGTTTTTCTGATTTATTAACATCAATACTTTTAATTGACAATGTTTCAAAAGTTGAGAGCCTCAAGTCGAAATAATTATTACCACTTTCTTTAGCAGAAAACTCAATTGAGGATATTAAACTATCATCTGCATGCTCAATTTCAGCTACAAGATTGGTTCTAACTAAATGGACTCCATCTATCGATTTCACCCTTTCTCCGTCACGGAAAGGTGTTTTTTTTACTAGCTTTAATTTAGTTTGGCTACGTTTTTGTGCTGCCAAATTATCAATTAAGCTAGATTTTGTTTCAGGTATTGAGTAAACAATAACAGGTCTAATAAGGATATAAGGCATTTGCTCATTTTCTATATACTCCCAATAAACTAACTTATCTGTAGAAATGTTGTTATGTAATGTTTCTCCAGGTCTTAAAAACCCCCTACTTTTTTCGTTATTACTATATACTTCGTTGAGTTTATAGATAGATCCAGGCTTAATAATGATTTCACGAACTATTCCATCCTTCTGAATTATCTCAACAATTCCAGAACTTTTAGAAAAAATATTTTTGACTAGCTCAGTCCCACTTTCTATAATATCTCCATTATCAACTAGTAAAAGTGATGCATCTTTATTAATTTCGTGTGTCTCTTCTGAAATCCATAATATATAGCCAGGACTCAAAATTTCATAAGCATCTTTCTCTGAACCAACTTTCTTTTTTGATACATTTAAATCTAAATATTTAATGATACCACCACTTGTAGTTTTGTAGGTGTCAGATATTAGCTCAGCAACTGTATAGCCATTGTGAATTTTCTGATTTGGAACAGCTTTAAAAAGAAATTTTTGTTTTTTTTCTGTTTCTAAAATATAAGATTCTTTTTTATTAATTAAATCTGTATAAATATAACAACCAGGAATTACAATAGACTCAGTGATAACCTGTATATTAGTAATGCTACTATTAGTATTTTGTTGTATCCTAACTTCCCCAGCATAGTGATTTATCAACTCTGTTTGTGCGAGTATTGTGCCAGCTTTAATTTCATCTTCTTTATCAACAATAACATTGGCCGAATCAGATATACTATAAACTTCTCCAGATAGAACCCAAATCAATCCACCTGTTTTAGTGATTCGTGTAGTATATTGATTATTATCTGTTTCTTCAACTGTTAAGTTAGAGAAACAGATTTTGCCAGAGAGGTCTGATACTACGTGTTTTTTAGCCCTTTCTGTCATTAGTCTATTTCTACGAGGTGATTCAGCAATCACCTGATCTTTTGATACTGATTGACCATCACGCAGCAAAAGAGTGGTTCCTTTACTTAAGTTAATTATTGACTTTTGATTTCTTCTAGATCGGATTGTAACTTGCGTTGGATTTTTTGTGATTAAGGCTTGCTCTCCATGCCTTGTGCGAACATCTGTATATGATTCAATATCTAGATCTATTAGCTGACCATCTATGGGTGCGTAAATTTGTTCTGCCAATTCACCAGTAAATACACCCCCCGTGTGAAATGTTCTCATTGTTAACTGAGTGCCGGGCTCCCCAATAGATTGAGCAGCAATAATGCCAACAGCTTCTCCTAAATCAACTAAACGACCATGAGCGAGATTCCATCCGTAACAATACTGACAAACAGAACTTCTCGAGTTACATGTAACAGGTGATCTAACCAGAACTTTTTTGATACCGGCTTTAGTTATCTCTTTGGCTAATTTAGGGCTAATATCTTGCTTTGTGTGAGCAATTAAAACATTCGTATCTGGATGAAACACATTCTCTGCTAATACTCGGCCAGATAGAGCTTGCTCTAGATTGATCAGTATTTTTTGCGTATCTACTAAGTCTTCTAGTATTATCCCTTTGTTTGTTCCACAGTCTACTTCTCTAATTATAACGTCTTGAGAAACGTCAACGAGTCGACGCGTTAAGTAGCCGGAATCTGCTGTTCTTAAAGCAGTATCAACTAATCCTTTTCTTGCTCCGTATGATGATATAAAATAGTCCGTAACAGTTAATCCTTCTCTAAAATTACTTGATATGGGGAGGTCAATAATTTGTCCTTGCGGATCAGCCATAAGCCCTCTCATACCAACTAATTGTCTAACTTGAGAGATATTGCCTCTAGCTCCAGAGAAAGCCATCATATAAACGGCATTTAGGGGATCTGTTTCTTTAAAGTACTTAATTACTTCTTGTTTTAATGATTCGCTTGCATTGTTCCATGTATCAATAACTTTTTGAAATCGTTCGACTGCTGTAATTTCTCCTCGGCGGTACTTATTTTCGGTAGCTTTAATTTCTTCAATTGTACCCAACAAAAGACTTTGTTTGCTAGGAGGAATCCTTAAATCTTCCAGACTCAAAGAGATTCCTGCCTGCGTAGCGTAATGAAATCCAAGATCTTTAAGCTTGTCAGCCATATTAGCTGCTCGTGCTATACCGTAATTACGAAAAGCCCAAACAATTAAATTTTTAAGTTCATTTTTATCAATAACTTTATTTGAAAAACTTGGCTGTGCAAGACTTCGTCTATTATCCACTCAATCTTCTCCATATTAATTATTTATTTAACTACGCCAATAAAGACTCTTGAATAATTTTGTTAAAGATTATCCGGCCAGCTGTTGTTCGAATATATTGCACAATTCTCTGCTGCTCAGCATCTTCTTTTATAATATGGTTATTAAAAAATTTTGTTCTACTATTATCACTATGCTTTTCAATTTTAACAGGCTCAGTGGTTTGTTCACCATCGACAAATCCATCAAAACGAGCCCAGATATAAGAATGCAAATCTACTTTCTTCTGCTCATAAGCCATAACTACATCTTCTAAACTAGCAAAATATTGATTTGCTCCCTGCTGTTGAGAAGGATTATTAGCCGTCAAATAATAACAACCCAGAACCATATCTTGACTAGGCATGATGATTGGCTGACCTGTAGCTGGCGAAAGAAAGTTATGAGGAGCTAACATTAGCAATCTAGCTTCGGCTTGTGCTTCTAAAGAGAGAGGAACATGTACAGCCATTTGATCACCATCAAAATCAGCGTTAAATGCAGGACAAACTAATGGATGCAGCTTAATAGCTCTTCCTTCTACAAGTATAGGTTCAAATGCTTGAATACCTAATCTGTGTAATGTTGGAGCTCTATTTAAAAGTACAGGGTGACCTTGAATAACTTCATTTAAAACATTCCAAATAGAAGGTTCATTTTTTTGAATCATTTTTTTTGCAGCTTTAATATTATTAACTAAGCCCTGTAAGATTAATCGGTGGATTACAAAGGGTTGAAATAATTCTAGAGCCATTTCTCTTGGCAATCCACATTGATGAAGTTTTAGATGAGGGCCTACGACGATTACAGATCTTCCAGAATAATCTACTCTTTTACCTAATAAATTTTGTCTAAAGCGTCCTTGTTTTCCTTCTATAATATCTGATAAAGATTTTAACGGTCTGTTATTTGCACCTACAACCGTTCTACCTCTACGTCCATTATCCATTAGAGAATCAACAGCTTCTTGTAGCATTCTTTTTTCATTTCTAATAATGATTTCAGGAGCCAAAATTGACTTCAGACGTGACAATCTATTGTTTCTATTAATGATTCGACGATAAAACTCATTTAAATCCGCTGTTGCGAATCTCCCTCCATCCAATTGAACCATAGGTCGTAAATCTGGAGGTATAACAGGAATTACTGTAAATACCATCCAAGAGGGATCTGCGCCTGTTGCTATAAAGTTCTCGATCAACCTTAAGCGTTTCATTTTTTTATTAAATTTTAATGAAGGTGTCTTGAAACTTTTGGGTGGATTTGTTGCTTCAGATCGCAAGGTTTCAGCAATGTATTCTAAATCTAAATCTTTTAGCAATTTTTGAATAGCTTCTGCACCTATTCCAACTTCTACTTGATTATTTTCATTTTGATTTTGGTAGATTTCCTCTTCAAGACTTTTCCATTCATAGCCTTCGAGCAGTTGTTTATATTTTAAGTTGATGTTTGCATTGGATTGTGTAACTACGTAGGAGTGAAAATAGACAATTTTTTCTACTTCTTTAACTTTTAAATCTAATGCTAAAGCGATATAACTTGTACTTCCTTTTAAATACCAAACATGAGTCACTGGTGATGCTAATTCAATATAAGCCATCCGATGTCTTCTTACTCGAGATTCTGTTACCTCTACTCCACACCGTTCACAGACTATACCTTTATAGCGAAAGCGTTTGTATTTGCCACAGTGACATTCCCAATCCTTAACTGGGCCAAAAATTTTTTCGCAGAATAAACCATCCATTTCTGGTTTTAAAGTTCTATAATTAATTGTTTCTGGCTTTGTAATTTCACCAACAATTTGCCCATTTGGTAAACTTCTTTCACCCCATTGTCGAATTTTTTCGGGAGAAGCTAGACTAATCTTTACGTAGTCAAAATATTGCTCAAACTGTGTCATAAATTTGAATACCTTAAAATCAAATAATTAACCAACTTATTTACATATGCCGTATTCAAAAATGAATTAATAAAGAAATTGTTCAAAATCATCTACTGAGGGAGTGTCATAATTAGTACGATCTGCTCGATTATCTTTAGAGTCAGACATTAAATCGACTTCAACTGTCCGTCTTTGACCATCTTCAAATAGTTTCAATTTATGTACTCCAATATCTAACCCTAACGACTGAAGCTCTCGCATTAAAACCTTAAAAGATTCTGGAGTTCCAGGCTTAGGTATAGGCTTTCCTTTCACGATTGCATTTAGTGCTTCATTTCTAGCTTGCATATCATCCGACTTAACAGTTAGTAATTCTTGGAGAGTATATGCTGCTCCAAAGGCTTCTAAAGCCCACACTTCCATTTCCCCTAATCTTTGACCTCCATGCTGGGCTCTACCTCCCAATGGTTGCTGTGTAACTAAAGAGTAAGGACCAGTGGATCTCGCATGAATCTTATCATCTACAAGATGAACAAGCTTAAGCATATAAGCTCTACCAATTGTAACAGGATTATCAAAAGACTCTCCAGTTCTGCCGTCGAAGACTTGCATTTTACCAGGATGCTGATCATTAAAAAGCCATTTATTATTGGTCAGCAATGATGCTTCTTTTAATTTTCTATTAACAAGTGCTCTTGAGGCTTCTGCTCCATACATCTCGTCAAAAGGTATTATTTTAAATCGTTTACCTAAATAGCCACCTGCTAGACCTAGTAAGCACTCAAATACTTGGCCGACATTCATTCTAGAAGGCACGCCCAACGGATTTAAAACAATATCTACCGGAGTACCATCAGATAAGTAAGGCATGTCTTGTTTAGGTAAGATTCTAGAAATAATCCCCTTATTGCCATGACGACCAGCCATTTTATCGCCTACTTGAATTTTTCTCTTTTGCGCAACATAAACGCGAATCATAGCATTTGTACCAGGAGGGAGCTCATCTCCTTTTTGCCTAGTAAATACTCTAACATTAACCACCCTTCCTTTAGCCGCGTTAGGTAATCTTAAAGATGTGTCTCTGACATCTCTAGCCTTTTCTCCAAAAATAGCCCTTAATAATTTACCTTCAGGTAATTGATCAGCTTCGCCTTTAGGAGTAATTTTTCCTACTAAGACATCTCCAGCTTCAACCCAAGAGCCGCCTACCACAATTCCATTTCTATCTAAATCTTTTAAAGAGTTATCACTTACATTTGGGATCTCTCTAGTGATTTCTTCTGGTCCTAATTTAGTTTGACGACATTCTACTTCATACTTCTCAATATGAATTGAAGTGTATAAATCATCATAAACTAACCTTTCACTAATTAAAAATGCATCTTCGTAGTTATAACCTTCCCAAGGCATATAAGCAACGAGAATATTCCTTCCTAGGGCAATTTCTCCTCCATCAGTAGATGCGCCATCAGCTAAAGTTTGACCGACAACTATTTTTTCTCCCACCCAAACGATTGGACGCTGATTAATACAAGTATCTTGGTTAGAGCGATAATATTTTTTCAAACGATAATGGACTGTCCTACCATTATTATCTTGGATACCTATTTTATTAGAAGAAACATAATTAACACAACCTGCAGTTCTGCTGATAACAACCATACCGGAATCTCGAGCAATTTTAGTCTCAAGGCCTGTTCCAATGATTGGCTTTTCTGGATATAATAATGGCACAGCTTGTCTCTGCATATTAGAACCCATCAAGGCTCTATTTGCATCATCATGCTCCAAAAAAGGAATTAATGATGTTGCAGCTGAAATGACTTGAATAGGTGAAATTGCAATATAATCTACTTGGCTCGGTGTTGTTGTAATAAATTCTTGACGGTAACGTACAGGAATAATATCGCCTTCAATATAATTGTGAGAATTAACTTTAACATCGCCTGGGGCTACTCGAAAATCATCCTCCTCATCTGCTGTTAAATAGATAGGACTATCTTGATAAATTACTTGACCTTCATTTACTGGATAAAAGGGTGTTTCGATAAAGCCAAAAATATTAACTCTAGCACAGGTTGCTAGTGAGCCGATTAAACCCGCATTTGGACCTTCTGGTGTTTCAATTGGGCAGATCCTTCCATAGTGACTTGGGTGTAAATCTCGCACAGCAAATCCAGCTCTATCTTTATTGAAGCCTCCTGGACCTAAAGCACTAATTCTTCTTTTATGGGTTAGTTCTGCAACTGGATTTGTTTGATCCATAAATTGAGAAAGCTGACTAGATCCAAAGAACTCTCTGACTGATGCAATTAACGGCTTAGGATTAATTAGATTAGATAAACTTAACGAGTCTATATCACATATCATCATTCTTTCTCTAATAATACGTTCTAAACGATTAAGACCTACTCTAAATTGATTTTGTAGTAACTCTCCAACTGAACGGATCCTTCGATTACCAAGGTGATCTATATCATCCAGATTGCCTGAATTTTTGTCTTTAATATTAATTAAGTAATCAATCGACGATAAAATATCTTGAGGAGACAACACTCGAAAAGTCTTAGGTATATTAAGACCTAATTTTTTGTTAATTTTATGTCGACCAACTTCTCCTAGGTCATATCTCTTTGGATCAAAAAAGCGAGAATAAAGCATTTGCTTAGCAACAGCAACTGTTGCTGGTTCATTAGGTCTAAGCTTAGAGTAGACTATAAGTAATGCTTCTTCATCTGTTACTTCTTCGATATTACTTTTCCCAATTTCCTTAGCTAATTCTTTCAGTGAATATAGTTGAGATGCAGAGACGAGAAAAGCATATTTACTCAGCCCTTTTTCAATCTCGTCTTTATTAAGGCCAATAGCACGCAGAAAAATATAAGCATTTACTTTATGGGTCTTATCTATTCTTATCCAAATTTCTCCTTTAGGGTCAATTTCAAATTTTAACCAGGAACCTCGATTGGAAATCAGACTAGCACTGTAAATCTGCTTGCCATTTTTATCTATCTCTTGTTTATAGTAAATTCCTGGGCTACGAATTATTTGATTAATAATAACTCTTTCTGTGCCAGATACAATAAAAGTCCCTCTGTTAGTCATTATTGGTAAGTCTCCAATGAAGACCAATCTCTTTTTGTATTTTTTGTTTTTTATTTGCTTCTCAACACTAAGCTGTAAATGTGTTGATGATAAATCTAATGATTTGATACTCTTTCCGGGATCTTTAGAAGGTCCATCAATATCTTTTCTTGTTAACTTCGCAGGGACATATATTTGGGCACTATAGGTTCTATCTCTATTTTTTGCCTGTCTAACACTGTAACGAGGAAATTTTATTTTATACTCATTACCGAATAATTGCAGTTCGAGTCGACTAGTAGGATCTGATATATTCGGAAAGAATTCAAGTACTTCAGTCATACCTTCTAATAGAAACCATTTAAAGCTGGCTCTCTGAATTTCGACTAAATCTGGAAGAAGTTTATTTTTTAAGCTTATACGTTGAACCATAGATCTCCTTTATAACAAATTCTGCAATCGAAGGGTTTCATACTATCAATAGAGTACTTTCAGGTAATACCTGAGCATATTCACTACATTATTTCTTCTCTAAACATGACTAGAACACCATATTTTATTCAACAAAAAAGATTTTTAAAATTTTCACAATATAGATATAAAAATACTCTAGCTATCAATAACTGTTAAAGCTGTTAAAAATAAAAAGACGAAATTAATACTTGTCCGTCTGTCAAGTAGTTGACATCAAGATAGACAAGTATTATTTATTTAATCAATTCTGTTTTTTTTGAGCGCAAGATAATGCTCTCGCAAGTCTTGCTTTTTTTCTGGCACCAGTATTAGGATGCAATGCTCCTTTTTTTATTGCTTTATCAATCTTGCTGTATACTTGAGAGATACTTAATTGCACATCATTAAGACTAGAACTTTCTAGATTCTCAATATTTAATAGGCATCTTTTAGTTAAAGTTTTTACAACCGATTTATACTTACGGTTAATTAGACGATTTCTTTCCGAGGTTTTAATGCGTTTAATCGCAGAAAGGTTCTTAGCCACAGTAAATCCAATAAAACTTTTATAAAATATTTTTAGAAACGAAAATACACAAATTAGAGATCTATTCAAAAAGGGAATATGCGCCGTATTATAACATTAAAGAAAAACAATAGGCAATAGTTCATTAAGAGCTCTTGTTAGTACAAAATAAATGTTGTCATTGCATAAAATTTAGAAAATAGTATTTAATTAAATTAAACTAACCAGACATATAAATATATATGAAAAAAATTGAAGCTATTATTAGACCTTTTAAACTTAATGAAGTAAAACTTGCCCTAGTCAAGGAAGGTATTGGAGGTATGACTGTTGTTAAGGTCTCTGGTTTTGGAAGGCAAAAAGGCCAAACAGAAAGATATAAAGGATCTGAATATTCTATTGATATTATTGATAAGATAAAAATCGAAATCATTATTAACGATGACAAAGTCGATAAAATCACAGAAACAATTATTAAAGCTTCAAAAACAGGAGAAATTGGAGATGGGAAAATATTCATTAGTAGTGTCGAAAAAGTCATAAGAATTAGAACTAATGATTTAGATTCCGAAGCTTTATAAAACTCACACTTTTTTGAGACTTGCTACTTCTTCACGAAACATGAGATAATAAGCATTTATTGTATAATAATAACTAAGGTATAATAATAATGGCTAAAAGCAAAGGTGCCCGCATCGTAATAACTTTAGAGTGCTCTGATAAAGCTGGAGATTTTAGCCAGAAGAGAAAACCTGGCGTTTTCCGATATACAACTACTAAAAATCGACGAAACACGCCAAGCAGAATTGAATTAAAAAAATTCTGTCCTAATTGTAATCAGCATTGTCTATTCAAAGAGATTAAGTAGCTATTAATTTTATTAAAATAATTATATTATGGCCGTATATAGAAAAAGAATATCTCCAATTAAGCCCACAGAGTCTGTAGATTACAAAGATATTGACTTGCTAAGAAAATTCATTACAGAGCAAGGCAAAATACTACCTAAGCGATCTACTGGATTAACTTCAAAACAACAAAAAAAACTTACTAAAGCTATTAAACAAGCTAGAATACTTTCCCTATTACCGTTTTTAAATAAAGATTAAATATATACAACTATGCTTCATACTGTTTTCTATTAACATTTTCATAGATTTATTTACTGTAATTGTCGAATATACTGGGCTACTACAATGAAGCTGTTTACTACTAATGTTGTTCATTTTATAATTAATAAAAAATCCAACTTGTTATTAAACTAAATTTAGACTTATAATCGAACCTCTTTTAATGAATGATGTTGCATAGTTCATTTAAAAGAGGAGTGCATTTTATTCTCGTTAATAAATAATACTTCTATATTCTTTACACCAATGTAAAGTGTTTAAGATAAAGATTTTTGTTTAGGTACAAGATCAAATGAATGGATCTTATCTCCGGGTTGCCATAATTGAAATTCAGAGATAAAAATTCCACATTCGTTACCAGCTTGGATGTCTTCCACATCTTCTCTAACCCGTTTTAAAGATTCTATTTTTCCTTCATAAATAACTTCATCTTCCCGAATAACTTTAATCCAAGAATTTTTCAGTAATTTATTATTAGTAACTCTACATCCTGCTATTTTTTTATTAGCCAAAGAAAATACAGTGCTTACTTCTGCTTCTCCTACTGGTATTTCTGAATATTCGGGATCAAGTAGATCTTCCATTCTTCTTGTAATATCTTCAATCAATGCATAAATAATTTTATAATTTTCAACTAGTATATTGAATTTTGCTGAAGCTTGCTTTGCTCCAGGAGCAAAATTAGTATTAAAGCCAATAAGACTAGCATTTGTCGTCGACGCTAATTCAACATCTGTGGCAGTAATTTCGCCAGGCATAATTGAAACAACATTTAATTGTACTTTACTCTGAGGAAATTGAGATAAAGAATCTAGTATTGCTTCTGTAGAGCCTTGATTATCTGTTTTAATAATTAAAGAAATTTGCTTACTCAGATCTTTAGAATTAGTAGTTCTCAATGTGTCTAACGTAATACGACTATTTAGTGCTTTCTGTTTCTGTGCGATTAATGAATTTTTTGAAGTATTTTCAAGAGCTTTCAGCTTTGCTTCTTTATCATTTTTAACTACTAAAGCTATCTCTCCTATGACAGGAACAGCCGATAATCCCCAAATTTCAACAACAGATGATGGTATCGCTAAATTAATCTTTTTTTGTTCATTATTAATGATAGCTCGAATCTTTGCATAAGCAGATCCAATAACCATATTGTCGCTAGTATGCAGTGTACCATTTTGAATTAAAAGAGTTGCTACTGGCCCATGAGATTTGTCTAAGTGAGCCTCTATAATGACACCTTGAGCAGGCTGCGTTGGATCAGCCTGTAAGTTTTCTAAATCAGCTAATAAAGTGATGGTTTCTAATAATTTATCAATATTGTAGCCGGTAATAGAACTGACAGGAATTACAGGAACTTGTCCTCCAAGTGTCTCAGACATAACATTGTATTTTAATAAGTCCTGTTCAATAATATCTGTATTTGCAAAGTCTTTGTCAATCTTAGATATTGCTACCACAAAAGGAACATTAGCTTTTTGAATATGATGAATAGCCTCTACAGTTTGAGGTTTAATACCATCGTCTGCAGCTATAATAATAATGGCCACATCTGTTAAATTAGCTCCTCTAGATCTCATACTTGTAAAAGCTTCATGCCCTGGAGTATCTAAAAAGATAATTTTTTGTTTATTAGCTTTATTGATATACTCAACTTCATAAGCTGCAATAGTTTGCGTAATTCCTCCAATTTCTTTATTAGCATTGTTTGAATTGTGAATATAGTCTAGCAAGGTTGTTTTACCATGGTCTACATGCCCCATAACTGTAACAATCGGAGGCCTCTTCACATAGTTACCAACTTTATGGAGAGAGCTAGAAGTATCTAAATTGGCAGAATATAAATTATTAGGTTCCTTTGTGTTTAGGTTAACTACTATGCCAAAATTATCCGCTACTGATGCTATGATTGAAGTGTCTATAGTTTGATTAATAGTAACTGATATTCCTTTAAGGAATAAATACTTTATAATATCTGTTTCTTGAACACAAATTAGTTTAGATAACTCTTGAATAGTAAGAGGATTAGTAATACTAATAGATTCTGTTGAAGATGTAGATAAACTGCTGACTTGGTCTTGGCTTTGAGTTAATGATACTTTTTTTTGTCTTGTAGACTTTTTAGTATTAGTAAATTTTTTTATAACTTGAGCTTTTGGCTTAGGTGGACGCATTAGAGAAATAGCTAAATCTCCTGCAGTCTGGGGAATACTGGAATTAGAACCTCTAAAGTTCTCTTCCTCATCATCAATATGTATTTTGGTCTTTATTTTTTTTCGTTGTCTGTTCTTGTTTTTTTTATTATCTGCTAGATCATGAACCTTATTGAAATTTTTGTTTTTTTTATCTAATTTAGGTGGAGAATTCAACTCTAAATGCGGCTCACTACTCGCTGTATGCGTATCTGATTTATCAAGATCTAAGTGCAATAGACTATCCTTATGGGCTGATTCTAATCTGATTTTATATATAATTTGGGGATTTTTTAAATCTATAATTTTTTCAGAAGATATATTGGGACTAGATGCAGGGGATTTATTTTCGAAATTTTGATTATTTAAAAACATGAATGCTGATTTTATGATCTAATAGTAAATTTTTAATTTCAATACATAACTCAAAGTAAAGAAAAATCAAATATCTATAATACTAATATAGAAAATTAATCTTTGTTGTATTAGATTTAATATAACACTAAAGTCTTTTGTTAGTTATACCAGTTTAAAACTTTTTGCGATGATAGACACTACATTCTACTTTATTGATATACAATCTATTTATTTAAATAGTAATGCTTTTCAAAGGTTTTTAAATTATCTAATATTCTGTTCGTTATGAATTTTTATTAAAGTTTAAAAACTAGATAATTAAGTAATAATCATTAATAATCTCCACGCCACTTATGCCACGATCTCAAAAAAATGATAATTTTATTGACAAAACGTTTACAGTATTAGCTGATATTGTATTAAAGATACTTCCTACAAGTAAAGAAGAAAAAGAAGCTTTTTCTTACTATAGAGACGGCATGTCTGCACAATCTGAAGGCGAGTATGCTGAAGCTCTAGAAAACTATTATGAAGCTTTAAAACTAGAAGAAGATCCATATGATAGAAGTTATATTTTATATAATATAGGTCTTATTTATGCTAGTAATGGTGAATATGTAAAAGCTTTAGAATACTATCATCAAGGATTAGAACTAAACTTTAAGTTGCCTCAAGCTCTCAACAATATAGCCGTAATATACCATTACCAAGGAGTTCAAGCAGTTGAAGAGAAAGATACAGAATTATCTAAATTAATGTTTGACAAGGCCGCTCAATATTGGCAGCAAGCTATCAAGTTAGCACCTGACAATTATATTGAAGCTCAGAACTGGTTAAAAACGACAGGAAGGATGAGAAATATACAAGGATATTAAAATATTTAGGATATAATTATATTAATTAGTGAATCAGACTTAGAGACGCTTTTACCCTGTAGCGCATTTGTAGTATATAATATACTAATTGCTATATAAGAATCAACATAATAAACGAAATTAAATCTATTGACTATATTTATGAATACAAATAAACATAATGGTTAGTAAAACAAAAAGCACCGGATCTGTCACTCAAATTATTGGACCAGTTTTAGACATCGCATTTCCTAATGGACAACTTCCAAAAGTCTTCAATGCACTCAAAGTAGAGAGCTCAGAAGGAACTATTACTTGTGAAGTTCAACAACTTTTAGGTGATAACAAAGTAAGAGCTGTATCTATGAGTTCAACTGAGGGACTACAAAGAGGAGTCAAAGTTCTTGATACAGGATCTCCTATAGCTGTTCCAGTAGGTGCAGATACTCTTGGGCGCATTTTTAACGTTTTAGGTGAACCTGTAGATAATTTAGGACCAGTAAATTCTGAAAGCACTTTACCTATTCATAGACCAGCACCTGCTTTTACTAAGTTAGAAACAAAGCCAAATATTTTCGAAACAGGTATTAAGGTAGTTGATTTATTAGCTCCTTATAGAAGAGGAGGAAAAATTGGCTTATTTGGGGGAGCTGGAGTAGGTAAAACAGTATTAATTATGGAACTGATTAATAACATTGCTAAAGCTCATGGCGGTGTATCTGTATTTGGAGGTGTTGGCGAGAGAACTAGAGAAGGAAATGACCTTTATATGGAAATGAAAGAGTCTAAAGTAATTAATGCAGATAATTTGAAAGAGTCTAAAGTAGCACTCGTATATGGTCAAATGAATGAACCTCCAGGAGCACGTATGCGTGTTGGCTTAACTGCATTAACAATGGCAGAATACTTTAGAGATATTAATAAACAAGACGTTCTATTGTTCATTGATAATATTTTTCGGTTTGTCCAAGCAGGATCAGAAGTATCTGCTCTACTAGGACGTATGCCATCTGCTGTTGGTTACCAACCAACTTTGGCAACCGAGATGGGTGCATTACAAGAAAGAATTACTTCAACAACAGAAGGATCGATTACATCTATTCAAGCTGTTTATGTACCAGCTGATGATTTAACAGATCCAGCTCCTGCAACTACATTTGCACATTTAGATGCAACAACAGTGCTTTCACGGAATTTAGCAGCAAAAGGAATTTATCCCGCAGTTGATCCACTAGATTCAACTTCAACAATGCTACAGCCTGGAATTGTTGGAACAGAGCATTATTCTACAGCTCAAGAAGTGAAATCCACTCTTCAACGATATAAAGAGTTACAAGATATTATTGCTATTCTAGGTCTTGACGAACTCTCTGAAGAAGATAGGCAGACTGTATCCAGAGCTAGAAAAATTGAAAGATTTTTATCTCAACCTTTCTTTGTTGCTGAAGTATTTACTGGCTCACCTGGAAAATATGTATCTTTAGAAGATGCAATTAAAGGTTTTCAAATGATTTTAAAAGGCAAACTAGATGACTTACCTGAACAAGCATTTTATCTAGTGGGTGATATTGATGAAGCAATACAGAAAGCGAATAGCATGAAAGATTAATACAATTAACAATGACTTTAAATATAAGAATTATAGCGCCTGATCGGACTGTTTGGGATGCAGAAGCACAAGAAATTATTTTACCAAGTAGCACTGGACAGCTTGGTATTTTAACAGGCCATGCGCCTCTACTTACTGCTTTAGATATAGGAGTTATGAGAGTTAGAGTAGATAAAGAATGGATGCCGATTGTTTTGATGGGTGGATTTGCAGAAATAGAGAATAATCAGTTAACTATTCTTGTAAATGGGGCAGAAGAAGCTACTCAAATTGACTTATCAGAAGCAGAAAAAAATTTAGAAACTGCAACTCAATTATTAAGTGATGCCTCTTCTAATAAAGAAAAAATAGAGGCAACACAAAAAATTCGAAAAGCTAGGGCTAGAGTACAGGCTGCAACAGCGGCTATTGTATAAAAACATTTTACTGAAAATATAAAACCTTAGTAATAATTACTAAGGTTTTATGTCTTATTTATGTATTTATATGCAACTTGAGTAAACTTAGCTTAAACCAGAACAAATATAATCAAAATATAGACCCATTTCTTTGCCAGCATCTGGTCCAACTAAACTAATAGTAACTTCTTTCATAGCTAAAATCGCTTGAATCGTTGCACCAATAGGAACACCTAGAGAATTGTATGTTTCTTTTAGACCGTTTAGTACTCTTTCTTCCAAGATAGATGGATCTCCAGCTAACATCCCATAAGTAGCATAGCGTAAGTAATAATCTAAATCACGAATACATGCAGCATAACGTCGAGTTGTATACATATTACCTCCTGGGCGGGTAATATCTGAGTAAAGTAAAGATTTTGCTACAGATTCTTTAATAATTGTTGCTGCATTAGCTGCAATAGTAGCGGCAGCTCTTACTCTAAGTTCACCTGTCTGAAAATAGCCTCTTAATTTTTCAACAGAGCTATCATCTAAATATTTACCTTGAACATCAGCTGCATTAATAACAGAAGTAATTGCGTCTTGCATAACTTGTAAAAATTCCTTAATTTTAAATATCTAATACTAGAGGCGTATATAACAAAATAACTGAACTTTTTAGAAATATCAGTATTACTGCATAGCGCCCAAAGTATAATCAAAGTAAAAGCCAGCTTCTGCTGAATCTTCACCAGCAAGCAGTGAGCAAGCTACACTTTTCATACATTTAACACCTTCAGCGACCCCCGAAATTGGTGTTCCTAAAGAATTATACATTTCTTTAACACCAACTAGTCCAATTTCTTCAATAGGGGTCACATCTCCAGCAACTATTCCGTAAGTTACTAGGCGAAGATAATAATCAAGGTCTCTTAAACAGGTAGCTGTCATCTCTTCTCCATAGGCATTTCCGCCAGGAGAGACTACATCAGGTCTTTTTTGAAACAGCTGTTGACCACCTTGTTTTACAATACGCTCACGATTATCTGTTAAAATTTGAGCTATTCTTAAACGACGTTGTCCAGATAAGACAAAACTTTTAATTCTATCTAATTCTCCAGGACTTAAATATCTTGCTTCTGCATCTGCATTTACAATTGACTTTGTAACAATACTCATGGATAAAACTCCTGTAATGCTTTTAAAAAAGCTTAATACTGATTATTTATGATATAACTCAGAAAGTAGTGCGCCTTTTAAAAAAATTTATAGCCATAACACGTTGGTGATGTGTTAAGCAGCTCAAATACTTAGATAAGTACTAAAACAAGAAAGTTACCTATCGCTCCTTATTCTATTGATTACCAAGTACTTTTTTAAAACTAGGTACTACAATTGATAAGTCTTGCTTAGTAAGGCGATTATATAATGTTTCTGTGTTCGGGAAATTAGCTGCCGGCAAAGTTGGAAATCTTCTATATGGAACAGTGTATTTGCCATATACTGAATTATACTCAGTACTTTCAACTAAAGTACTAATAAATGCAGATAGTCCTTTTGAAGCTAAAATTTGGTTAAAGAATCTAATTTCTGCCTGATTATTAGGAGCTCGTCCCAAGATATGCTTCGTACCTAATTCTATAACTTTTGTATTTGGATATGGCTGATAAAACTCTTTACCATATAATTCAGATAATGCTAATTTTTCGACTAATTCTTTAACATTAATTTTCCTATTCAAGAAGGATGCTTCAATATCTAAAAACTCTCCTCCGATACTAAAAGAATTAAGATCTCTTTCAAAAATCTGGCGATATGTCGCTCTTAAAGCTTGCTCTAATACTTCTTTATTACTATTATTGTTTACTTCAAATACAATAGATTGATCTCTTAGAGAGCTAACTCCTTGAGAAATGCGAGACTGGATATCATTGCTACTTCTGATTTCTTTTACAGCACCTAATTCAACAAATCTAGCAGACTTGCTAGTAATGACTTTTTTAAATCTTTGGTCAATAATACCTGGTCTTAAGCTTCTTAGCGCGATACCGGCTGGTGTACTATATCTTTCATAAGGAACAGTGTTATCGCCAAAAGTTTCTATATACTCTGAGCTATCAATTATTGCATTTATCACTTGATAGTAGCCCTGCTTATATGCAATATCAAAATATTTATTAATTTCTTGACGGCCATATGTAGGACGACCCAATAAGCGGTTATGAATATACTCAATAGCTTTACATATATATAATGGCTCCCAATAAAGTGATCTAAATATACTCGACTTGGCTAATTGTCTAACAAATTCACGGACTGTAATTTGACCATCTTTTAGCTGACTTTCTATTGGCTTAAGAAGTAGTTTTTCTTCTTGATACACTTCTCTGCCAAAGACTCTTAAATAAGCAACTTTTGTAACAACATCGACTGAATTTTCAAAATTTTCAGAAGAGTCAGCTGTTACAAGAGTATTGGATAGTTTAAAAATTTTTGGACCCAAAGATCCTGCAGACTTAGGTCTTACCTGTGGATTACTGATCTGGTTATAGATTCCTGGGCCACGTCTAACCAGAATTCTCCTAGTATCTTTACCAAAAAGAGCTTGTCGTTTTCTAGGATCCTTGTTCTCTTTAGGAAAGATTGCTCCAAATTGAATCGACAATGGATCATTGCCTATTCCATATGGATGCTGATCAGGTAATGCTTGCTTGTAATCACTAAATAGGGTTATAAACTGAGGCACCTTGCGAAAAGGAGCACTATAGTTAAGAAGATCTATTTGAGGTCCCCAATTGCGACACTCTTGAGGCTCTTCACCTAAATTTCGAAAGTAAGGTACAGTTTCTTCTCCAAAATAATCTGTATATTCAGAAGAATTTAAAATTGCATTTACTAGCCCACTTAAACCAGTAGCCGATAAAATAGCAAAATATTTTTGAAATTCCTCTAAAGAGCTAGGCCCTCTACCAAGGAAATGTCTAAATGCTAATTCTAATGCTCGGCTATTTACAAAAGGCTCATAAAATTGCTTCCTATAAATACTTGAAGTTCCTAACGAACGGATAAATTCCTTAATGGAGATTTGGCCATTTTTTACTTGCGACTCTAAGTTGGATAAAGACAAATCATATGCTTTAGCAATATCTCTCTCAAAAATTTGTCTATAGCACGCTTTCACTACAGTGTTTTTTTCATCTGCAGATAAACTAGGCTTCATAACAAAACGAGGCGTAGAAACTCCTGCTTGTGCGTAAATCTGAGGAAGGCGCAAGCCTTGTAAATCTCCAGATGTTCTTTTTCTTAACTTATCAGTCAAAGATGGAGCTTCAAATTCAGAAATTACAATATTAAAATACTCTTTAACCAAATCTTGACCTTTAATATCTTCTTCAAATATTAATAAAGCTGTTCGTCTCATCTCTCTAAGGGCAACAATTGCTGCTGCGCTTGAGCAAGCATTATCAATTAATTCTCTTAGTCCTCTAATATTAACCGATAAAATATTAGGGTCACCTGATACAATTGCATATGTTAAATACCGTAAAAACCAGTCTAAATCTCGTAGAGATTTTCTCATTCTTGTAGTACCATATCTCAAAACATTTATAGGTTTAAATCCAGGAGGGGTAGCTCCTCCAGCATTAAATAAAGAACGAAAACTCTGCCCAAAATCTCCTTGAATATTTCCAGACAGCTCATTAATTTTGTCTTGAGAACTTTGATCTCCTGCAATAATAACGGCTGCTTGTGGACGTTCTAAATAAGAAATTGCAGACCCGCCTACAAATATTTTATCTGCAGCTCGAGCTACTAGAATATTGGCATTTTTAGTTAAAATATCTGCAACTTCTAATCTTTTTTGGCCAGAATTTAGAAAAGAAACTAGTTGATTTAATTCTCCCAGCTGTAAAAATCGATCTTGCTGCTCTGCCTGAGTAATAGTTAAAATTGAGGCAGTCCGATAAAGCTGGGGGCGTGCTAATGGGCTTCCGCCACTTGCTTTTATACTCATTACTTTATTTATCTCCTTAACTTATATTACTTGCTAGCGAATTCAAATATCACTTAATATTTCTAACTATTTAAAGATACTATGCAAGCACATTTGTTTTCTATATTATTAGGTACTATTAGTTATAGTACATAGAGTCGCGCAACTAACTTCTATAAATACAAATTTTGTAATACTTCTATTAACATTTATCAAAGGTAAATACAATTGATAACTCTTTTATATTAAAATGCAATTATTAAGAGATTGTTGCTAAATAAAGTATACTTAGTAAGTTTTATGAATAGTAAAATTCAAGATTTATTCTACAAACATTAATCACTTAACTGTTTGACAATTATACGATTGTTCTTGCTTTTAATTGGTTTAGACTAGTTTCACATTTTTTTCTAACGTAAACAATATTAATAAGCAATTTGCATGAATTTAGAACCACAGAATAACCTATTAACTAACGAGAATATAAACCAACAAGATGATATACCCGCAAATGATATACCAATGTCAATTACTGAACATTTAGAGGAATTAAGACAAAGGACTTTATTTGTATTTTTGTTCTTTTTGCTTACTGCAACTTTAAGTTTCACTCAGATTAAAATAATTGTTGCCATACTGCAAGCTCCAGCTATTGGTATTAAATTTTTACAATTAGCGCCAGGGGAATATTTTTTCTCGTCTATTAAGGTTGCAATATATTCTGGGATTGTTGCGACAACTCCATTTGGGGTATACCAAGTTATATTGTATGTACTACCTGGACTAACTGGCAGAGAGCGAAAAATTATTATACCTATACTAATTAGTTCAGTCTTGCTTTTTGTAATAGGCGGTATATTTGCTTACTTTATTTTAGCACCAGCTGCTTTAACATTTTTGATCAGCTACGGGTCTGACATTGTAGAACCATTGTGGTCTTTTGAACAATACTTTGATTTTATTTTACTACTTTTATTTAGCACAGGACTAGCTTTTGAAATTCCTATCATACAATTACTGCTAGGTGTTTCAGGCACACTATCTTCCAAACAGATGATCCGAGCTTGGAGGTATATTATTATTATATCAACAATTGCTGGAGCCATTTTAACTCCTTCAACTGATCCAGTTACTCAAATTATTATGTCTTCTGCTGTTCTAGTGCTTTATTTTAGTGGAATTGTTATATTGTTACTTCTAAAGAAGTAAATGCAATAAGCTTTTATTTAATACTCTACTTTTCTTATGATGAATCATGGAGTTTATATAGCTTTTAGTTCTTAACTTATATCGATATTGAAGCATTAAGCTTTTCAGCTCTTTTTTAATATCTAGTCTTATAATTTAACCAATATGTATATATTGGCTTTTTTATCAATTATTTGTAATTTATTTTTTCATACTATTCTATGATGCTTGGGACTCTTTACATAATCTATTTACTGAATAACAATTAAGAAGATTCAGCATAAATTATGTTAGTCTATACCAATATAAAAAGTATTTTATTGCGAGTTTTATTTATATAAAGGATTATTCATTATATATTTATAACAGTAAGTCTAATTAATAGTTTTTCATGCTTAATTAAAGTAATAACTCTTAATCCTTTTGGCAGAAAAATCTGTCTTAATATTTTATCAAAAAAAACAGAAAAAATGAAGCTAAATAGTCTAATTAACTTAATTCAAAAGTTTATATGTTCTTGTACACTTTTATTAATTATTTTAAATATTATTTGTGTCGCACCTAATTCTAGTAATGCATTTCCAATTTATGCGCAACAAGCTTACGAAAGTCCAAGAGAAGCAACTGGTAGGATAGTATGTGCCAATTGTCATCTTGCACAAAAGCCAGTAGAAATAGAAGCACCTCAAGCGGTACTACCTAATACTGTTTTTGAAACTGTTGTAAAAATTCCATATGACAGTAGCGCTAAACAGATTTTAGGTAATGGAAGTAAAGGAGGCTTAAATGTCGGAGCTGTTGTAATACTACCTGAAGGATTTAAATTGGCTCCTGCTAATAGATTGTCTACAGAGTTGAAGGAAAAAACTAAAAATCTATATATTCAACCATATAGCTCTAAACAAAATAACATTTTAGTAATTGGACCTATTCCTGGGGACAAAAATAGAGAGATAGTTTTTCCAATCCTCTCTCCTGATCCTGCAAAAGATAAAAAAGCTCATTTTTTCAAATACCCAATATATGTTGGTGGAAATAGAGGTCGGGGTCAACTTTATCCTACAGGAGATAAAAGCAATAATAATATTATTACAGCTTTAAGTAGTGGTAAAGTTAATAAGATTGAGGTCCTTGAGAAAGGGGGATTTGTAGTTCATGTGACTAACAGTAACAATATAGAATCGACTCAAAAGATTTCCCAAGGTCTTGAACTTAAGGTTAAAGAAGGTGATACAGTTCAATTAGATCAAGCTTTAAATAGTGATCCTAATGTTGGGGGGTTCGGTCAAAATGAAACAGAAATAGTGCTACAAAGTCCGAACAGAATTAAGGGCATGATTGTTTTCTTTTTTGCTAGTGTTTTAGCTCAAATTTTCTTTGTATTAAAGAAAAAGCAATTCGAAAAAGTTCAAGCCGCAGAAATGAATTTTTAGAGCAATATAAAACTGGTACTTACTATAATTAAAGTGGAAACACTTTATTCAAAGAATGTACCAGTTTTAATACTATATAACCGTTGCTTTTGAAGACATTATAATATTTTTAACAGAGTCTACAATTTGATTAGGCTGAATTACAGTAGCTTGTTCTAAGCTACCATTATATGGTGTTGGTATATCCTGCGAAGATAATCTCACTACAGGAACATCTAATTCATCAAAAAGGTATTCATTAATTTGTGCGATTAGCTCTGCCCCAATTCCAGCTGTTTTCATGCATTCTTCTACAATTAAAACTCTGTGAGTTTTCTTGACTGAGACAGATATTGATTCTATATCTAGAGGTTTTAACGATATAAGATCTATAACTTCTGGATCATAACCTTCTTTTAGCAAAGCTGGTAGTGCTTGAATAACATGGTGCCTCATTCTAGAGTAAGTTAAAATAGTAATATCTTTTCCTGCACGCACAAATTCAGCTTTATTAAGAGGCAATAAGTATTCTTCTTTAGGAATTTCTTCTTGTAAATTGTAAAGTAAAACATGTTCAAAGAAGATAACTGGATTATTATCTCGAATTGCAGATTTTAGTAATCCTTTCGCATTGTATGGAGTAGAGCAAGCAACTATTTTTAAACCTGGGATAGCTTGAAAATAAGCTTCTAATCTTTGAGAATGCTCTGCGCCCAATTGTCTACCCACTCCTCCCGGTCCCCTAATGACTAAAGGCAATGTAAAGTTTCCTCCGGAAGTATAACGCAACATGCCTGCATTATTAGAAATTTGATTAAATGCTAATAATAAAAAGCTCATATTCATACCTTCAACAATGGGCCTTAAACCTGTTATAGCTGCACCAATCGCCATACCAGTAAAACTATTCTCTGCTATTGGTGTATCTAGAACGCGTAAATCCCCGTATTTACTATGCAAATCTTTAGTCACCTTATAAGATCCACCATAGTGACCTACATCTTCACCTATTATGCATACAGTCGGATCTTTCTCCATTTCCTCATTTGTTGCCGCTCTTAATGCGTCAAACATAAAGATTTTACTCATTTTTATATTTAGTTTTTATGATTTCATTACTATTCTAAGGTAAAAGTTAAGATATCAGATTTTCTTCAAGTGTCTGAAAAAAGATAGCGTTTAAGTTCTGAGATATTAGGCTCTGGACTGGAAATAGCGAATTCCACAGATTTTTCTAAATCTTTCTTAACAGCAGTTTGAATTTCGTTGAGTTCACTTATTTCGGCAATCTCATTATCTAAAATATATTTTTTAAGTTTTTTGATGGGGTCTCTTGCGATCCAAGCTTCTTTTTCTTGTCTTGATCTTAGTTCATCAGGATCTGCAAGAGAATGACCACGGAATCTATATGTTAAAGCTTCTATTAATGTCGGCCCTTCACCCTGTCTGGCTCTCTGAATTGCTTGAATCGCTGCTTGCCTTACAGCTAGTACATCCATTCCATCAACTTCAATACCAGGAAGACCAAAAGCTTCTGCCTTTTTATGTATTTCAGGTATTGAAGAAGATCGGTGATGTGCCATACCTATAGCCCATTGATTATTTTCAACAACAAATATGATAGGTAACTTCCAAAGAACTGCCATATTTAAACATTCAAAAAATTGACCATTATTGGTAGTACCATCACCAAAAAAGCAAGCTGTAACTCTCAAATCTTCAATTTCTTTTAGTACTTGCTGACGATAAATACTTTGGAAAGCTGCACCTGTTGCAACAGGTATACCTTCTGCAATAAAAGCAAACCCACCTAAAAAATTATGAGGTGCAGAAAAAATATGCATTGAACCTCCTCTACCTTTGCTGCAACCAGTTTCTTTTCCAAATAGCTCGGCCATTACATTTTTAGATGGAACACCTTTACTTAAAGCATGTACATGATCTCGATAAGTGCTACATACATAATCTGTAGAATTGAGAAGTTTAATTACACCTGTAGACACAGCTTCTTGACCATTGTAGAGATGTACAAAGCCAAACATCTTTCCCTTGTAATACATCTGAGCACACATATCTTCAAAATTTCTGCCTAACAACATATCTTCATATAAGACTAATAAAGTATTCTTATTAAGAGTAACTGAATTATAGTTGGTTAGCGGCAATTGAACTTTCTTAGGATAACTCATAATTTATAAAGAGACCTCTTATTATACATAGGAATTTTGAAGTAAAAGTTATCAATAGAAAACACACAGATAAAAATTCATAAATTATTATATGCTTTTTACTAAAGACTTTAATAATTATTTACAACTAGTTCAGTATATCAAATTAATTTTGCTTATACTACAGATGTCTAAAGCTTAGATTAAAAGGAATAGTAGAAAAGTGTGTGAAAGAATAGTTAAAACAAATATAAATAGAAATAAACAGAATTATTAGTAAGAAAATGATTATTATTAATAGATAATTACTTAATATTTCTAAATATTTTTAAATTAATGGCTATATCATCATCTTTATTTTACCCTGTTGAGAAAGAATTATACAGTCTAGAAACAAATCTAAAAGCTGTGGCCGGGACACGTCATCCAATTTTATACGCAGCAGCAAAACATCTGTTCGAAGCTGGAGGAAAACGAGTTAGACCAGCTCTCGTTCTTTTAGTAGCTAAAGCAACATCTGAAAAGCAAGATATTAATACTGGACAGAGAAGGCTAGCAGAAATTACTGAGATTATACATACTGCAAGTTTAGTACATGATGATATTATTGACGAATGTACAACGCGTAGAGGAGTCAAGACTGTGCACAATTTATTTAATACTAAGATTGCTGTATTAGCTGGAGATTTTTTATTTGCACAATCTTCTTGGTATTTAGCTAATATTGAAAATTTAGCAGTAGTAAAAGCTATTTCCAAAGTGATTACAGATTTTGCAGAAGGCGAAATTAGGCAAGGATTAGTTCACTTTGACCCTAGTATTTCAATAAATGCTTACATTGAAAAGTCATTTTATAAGACTGCTTCACTTATTGCTGCTAGCTGTCGAGGCGCAGCTATGCTAAATGATTCTAGTACTCAAGTTAATAATGATCTATATCTTTACGGTAAACATATGGGCTTAGCATTTCAAATTATGGATGATATTTTAGATATAACTGGTTCTACTAAAAGCTTAGGGAAACCTGCTGGTGCAGATTTAGCCAATGGTAATTTAACATCTCCTATTTTGTTTTCACTTACTCAAGAAACAGATTTAAACCATCTTATTCAAAGAGAATTTTGTAACAAAACAGACGTAGCCTCAGCATTATTTCTTATAAAAAAAAGCGGAGGAATTACAAAGGCTCAAGACTTAGCCAGGGAACAAGTACAGGCGGCACTCTACTGCCTCCAGTTTTTACCAAAATCTGCACCTGTATCTAGCTTAAAAGAATTGACACATTTCATAATCACAAGATTGTCATAGAATACTTGCTAAAATTAAAATGCTATTAACTAATTTTTTACTGTTTCTAAAATAGTCTGAAAAGTTTGGATATCACTACTTGCTAACTGTGCTAGCATTTTACGATTTAATGCAATATTCTCTTTTTTTAACGCACTAATAAAAGTGCTATAATTCATGCCTTGGCTATGAGCTGCTGCGTTTATTCTAGTTATCCAAAGACGACGAAAATCTCTCTTTTTTCTTTTTCGACCAACATAAGAATATCGAAGAGCTTTAAGAACTTGCTGTTTAGCTGTTCGAAATAAACAATTATGCGCACCTTTAAAGCCTTTAGCCAGCTTAAATATTTTTGCTCGTCTTTTTTTTGCAACATTACCTCTTTTAACTCTACTCATAAAATATTACTTAAAATTAAATTATTACCAGCTTCCTAACTTTGAATGCTTCTCGATTATAAATAAGGTAAATTTATAGCGATATTTTTAATATCTCTTGAGTCAGCTGAACATGTAGAAGAAAGATATCTTCTTTGCTTTGATGACTTTTTTTGTAACAAATGACTTTTAGAAGCTTTATGTCGCAGAAATTTTCCTGATGAAGACACTTTAAATCTTTTTGCTATCGCTTTTGATGTTTTTAACTTAGGCATATTATAAACTTTTAATGATTAACAAAAGTATGAAAAGTCAAAAGATATCAAACTTAGACTTTTCAATACTTAGGATAATCTTAACACAAATTATTTTACTTACTATAGAGGTTAACTGAAACAATTTATATATATAACAGCAAGTAATTAATCAGTAGCTGCTAAAGTTGATTTATATTTAGCTTTAAATTTTTGTATAGTATTAGCAATTAGCATTGTTATTATTTTAAGAGTACTTGAATTTAATTCTTCGAACATTTTCATATTCAATGTGAATGAGATATTTGCTTCTGACACAATATTCTGTATTTGATCATCCGATAAAGGAATTATATCCAGTGCAGCTCTATACTTATCTTTAAACACTTTATCATCTTGTATCTGGTCAAAGTCATAAAACCTAGTACCTTTTTCATCTGATAAATTCATCGCACCTCTAGCGATTTTTTTTAAGATTTGGCCTCCAGATAAATCACCTAAGTAGCGCGTATAAGCATGAGCAACTAATAATTCTGGCTGTTTACAGCCTATACTATGAATTCTATCAACATATATTATTGTTGCAGGAGATGGTTTAATAAGATTTAACCAATCTGCTCCATAATAATAACTTAAATCTTCTGACAGACTTATTTTTCTATTGAGTTCTGTAAAATATATAGGCTGAATAGCTGGATGATCTTTATTAGAAAATAATTCTTCTTCTATAGCACAATAAACAAAATAGAGATTAGCAACCAATTTACGATATGATTTTTTATCTACGACACCTCCTAAAAAAGATTTCACAAAACTAACATTTTCTGCCATACTATGAGACTTAGTAGTGCCTTCTCTTAATTCATTCGCTAAAGTATTAACCATAATATCAGTCTTCCATTTTTAAAGATAACAAATTAAACATAAACAGTTATCTATATATTTATATTTAAACTGTACTAATTAAGCTGCTGCAAAATAATTTTTTGATTTTATTGGGTCTGGATTCATTGTTTTATCACCAGGCTTCCAATTAGCTGGACAAACTTCATCTGGATGAGATTGTACATATTGAATTGCTTGTAGAACTCTCAAAGTTTCTTCTACGCTCCTACCAAACTCGAGATTATTAATTGTAGAATACTGAATAATTCCTTTAGGATCTATAATAAATAGTCCTCTTAGCGCTACACCATCACTGTTTAGAACATTATAAGCGACACTAATCTCTTTTTTTAAGTCTGATACTAGTGGATATGCAAGATCTCCTAATCCACCGGATTCTCTGTCTGTCTGCAACCAAGCAAGATGAGAATACTCGCTATCAACCGAAACACCTAAAACTTCTGTGTTAAGCTCGGAAAAAGCATCATACTTATCACTAAATGCTGTAATTTCTGTAGGGCAAACAAATGTAAAATCTAAAGGATAAAAAAATAAAATAATATACTTATTTTTAAAGTCTGATAGTTTTAACGTTTTAAATTCTTGGTCATAAACAGCTGTAGCTGAAAAATCAGGAGCTAGCTGACCTACTCGAAGACAATTTGGTCCAGAAATCATTAATTTTTCCCAGAAGAATTGATATATTTGTGCTATTTAATAAATAATTATATAACAAAATTTAGTATATATTAAAATGCTATCAGTCTTTTTTAAATTACTCAATGACTCTACAAATACTATTTTTATAGCGGGGAATGGATTTGAACCATTGACCTTCGGGTTATGAGCCCGACGAGCTACCAGACTGCTCTACCCCGCGGATAATTGAAATCATATTAGTCCATCTAAATACATAAAAGCAAATGTATTATATAATTCAAAAGTAAAAGAATAAGAGCACAGGAGCACTAATTATTAGGCTTAAAAATGACAAAGTATTTTTTATTTTATTTAGTAAAGGGAAGACTTCGTATAAGCCGATGAATCGATCTTTAAGAAGAATTTCCGATGGCTTTACCCAAATTTGACCGTCATACCACCCAGATTCTTCATAGAATACCGTTGCACTCATTAAACGTTTTACTACGTAGGACCATCCTAGATATAATCTGATTAGAATAAATCCAGTTATTAAACTCGAGGTAATAAATTCTGAAAAGACAAATTTAAAAGGGAGCTTGGTAATTGGAAAAATTGAAAGCAATACTGGACTGACTAATAAACCATTAAGTAATAGTGTAACAGTAATTTTTCTGTTGTATGATTGACTACTTAAGGTTGGCCAGCAAAAGAACCAAGAATTTTTTAGAGAAGTATATTCATTAACAGGTTGCTGCTCTTTTGGTACAGGACACTGAGTATTATATAAATTCATTAAAATTTAAAATTGTTATACTAGAGATTGTTTTTTATCTGATCTAGATTTAGGAAGTTAATTAATTGCGATTATAATAGTTAATATCAGAAATAAAACTAGAAATAACCAAGTAACTTTGTTTAATGTGTTTTCACTACTACGAGTATTGCTAAAAAATTGATTCTGAGCTCCGACACTTCCTAAACCTTCAGATTTAGGATTATGTATCAAAATAGTAAAAACCAATATAATGGTTGATACGTACCAAAAGAATTTTAAAATTTGTTCCATTATGTAGAAGTTAATAAAAAATAGTACAAAGACAATCGTCTAAAAAATATTGATTGTCTTATCATATTGAAAAATATTTATTCACCCTGTACTTTTAAAAGTAAAAATCCTATTGCTAACCCTACTAAAACTAAAACTGAACTTAATACAGCACTTTCTACAATTTCTCCGACCATTATATTTTTCCTTATTATTTTTTTATAAAAAAGTTGATATCTCTTAAACTAGAATCCGTTTCTTCCCCAAACCACCATTGCAATAGAAAAAGTAAACATCGCCATTAGAGCTGCCCATCCTAAACTTAAAATATCCATAATTTATAATATTCCTGAAAATAAGGTCTCTTGTACTTAAAGTATAATATTCTTAATATTAAAAATATCATTATATAATAAGCTAATTATAACAGAGTACTACTTAATTCGTATTTTTAGTGTATTTAAAGAAGATTGACTTTTTTCAAAGTACTTAATAAGTATTAAATTGTAAAAAATTTCTGCAATTTTTGCATTATTATACTTATTAATTTGAAATATAGATAGCACTCAAAAATCGCTAGTAATTTTGATTTTTTCAATTATACAATTGAAATATATAAAAACATAAAAATTCATAGCAGCTAAGTTAATGGTCTAATATAATTTATCAATAAAAAGGAAGTTAGTATTTAAATTATGCAAACAACTATAAGTAATGGGGAAACATCTAGTAAAGAAACTCTACTAACCCCTAGGTTTTATACGACTGATTTTGAAGAAATGGCTAATATGGATATTTCAGAAAATCAACAAGATTTCTTTGCTATTTTAGAAGAATTTCGAGCTGATTATAATAGTGAACACTTTATTAGAGATGAAGAATTTAATCAATCTTGGTCTAGTTTAGAAGACAAAACCAAATCTTTATTTATTGAATTTTTAGAAAGATCTTGCACTGCAGAATTTTCAGGTTTTTTGCTATACAAAGAGCTCTCACGAAAATTAAAAGATAGTAACCCGATTATTGCCGAATGCTTTTTACTAATGTCTAGAGATGAAGCCCGCCATGCAGGTTTTTTGAATAAAGCTATAGGAGATTTCAATTTATCTTTAGATTTAGGCTTTCTAACAAAGAGTCGAAAATATACTTTCTTTTCTCCTAAGTTTATTTTCTATGCAACTTATCTTTCAGAAAAAATAGGATACTGGAGATATATAACTATTTACCGTCATCTTGAGCAACATCCTGAGCATCGCATCTATCCGATCTTTAAATTTTTTGAAAATTGGTGCCAAGATGAAAATCGTCATGGAGACTTTTTTGCCGCATTACTCAAATCGCAACCACATTTTTTAAATGACTGGAAAGCTAAAATGTGGTGCAGATTTTTTCTATTAAGTGTATTTGCAACAATGTATTTAAATGATTTTCAAAGAATTGATTTTTATAATGCAATAGGTCTAGATTCTAGACAGTATGACATGCAAGTAATACGAAAAACTAATGAAAGCGCTGCTAGAGTTTTCCCTGTTGCTCTAGACGTAGATAATCCAAAATTCTTCAAATATTTAGATACTTGTGCATGTGACAATAGAGCGCTAATAGATATTGATAAAAAGAATTTCCCATTATTAATTAAAGCTATTATAAAGATGCCTCTCTATTACTCCTTAATTATTAGTTTGCTAAAAATATATTTAATTAAACCGATCGATTCAAAGATAGTCTGGAATACAGTTCGATAATCAAATAACATAAAAACACATCTTAATAATACAGACTATCTGATTATTAATATAAAGCAAGATAAAAAGCTCACTTCTGTCAGGAAGGAGCTTTTATTTTATTAACAAATAAACAATATGGTTCTATAGGTCTAGAACTAAGAACTTACTTTTTCTTTTGCTTCATACATAACCTCTAAGGTGATTAGACTTTTAGAACAATCACGCGCAAATTTCTCTGTGTTTCTTTTTACTTTGCCTCTGACAAAACCAGGAATTTTACTTAATTCTTTCTGTGCTTCTTGTGACCAGTTAATACTATCAATAGCAGAGATTCCTACACTTAATGCTTCTGTTGTATCATGACCACCAAATATTTCTAATAAGTGATCTTCCATACCCAACGTGAATGAGTTATAGACTAAATCAGCAATTTGATTTGTGCCTTCATAACCAAGGAATGGACGATAACTTAAAGGGAAATTTTGTATATGTACTGGTGAAGAAATAACACCACAAGGTATATTTAAGCGCTTACCAATATGTCTTTCCATCTGTGTTCCAAAAATTGCTGCAGGCTCTGTTTTAGCAATTAAATCTCCAATTAAGCCATGATCATCTGAAATAATTACTTCATCACAGAATTCTTGAACTTGTTCTTTAAACCACTCTTCGTCATATTTGCAATAAGTACCACACCAAGTAACATGTATACCCATTTCTTGATTTAAAATTCGAGTTATTGCTGCAGCATGAGTTGCATCTCCGAATACAATAGCCTTTTTACCAGTTAAATTTTGACAATCAATTGATCTAGAAAACCAGGCAGATTGCGAGATAAATCTAGTTTGCTCATCTATATAATTTTCATAGTCTACAATAGCTCCTAATGTGGTTAATAACTGTTGGATTGATCGAATACATGCAGCTGTTTGTACAATCCCCATAGGCGTAGTATCAACATACGGCATGTTAAATTCCTTTTCTAAATAACGAGCTGTCATTAGCCCGGTCTCTCTATATGGGACAAAATTAAACCATGCAGATGGTAAATTTTTCAAATCCTGAACCGATGCATTTTCGGGAATAATTTGATTAATTGTAATATCTAAATCTTGAAATAATCTTTTTAATTCTGAAATATCATGCTGATTATGAAATCCTAAGCTTACAGCTCCAATAATATTGACAGATGGTTTCTCTGTTTTTTGAGTTAAAACCTGATTGTTCGATTTAGCCTTTTCTATGTAAAAAGTAACAATTTGTTCCAAAGTTCTATCACCAGCTTGAAGTTCATTTACCCTATAATGATTAACGTCAGCTAATAAAACATCAGCTTCTGTTTCTATAGAGGCTCTGCTAACAAAATTTTGCAAATCTTCTTGCAATATACTAGAAGTACAAGTTGGTGTTAAAATAACCAAGTCAGGGTTTTCTTCTCTATCTTTTCTAGTAATGTTCTCAACAACTTTTTCTTGCGAACCTCTTGCTAGTACATGTCTATCTACAACACTTGCTGTAACAGGCGTAAAATCTCTATCTCTTTCAAGCATTGAACGCATGACATTAAAATAGTCATCCCCGAGAGGCGCATGCATAATTGCATGGACTTTTTTGAAAGAACTAGCAATTCTAAGAGTTCCAATATGAGCAGGGCCTGCATACATCCAATAAGCTAATTTCATATTAAATTTTCCTATGATTTATTTAGACATCATAATACTTTTAAAGCCAAATAATAAATAAAAGTCAAACATCTAATTTAACTCTTTAATGATTTTTTCATGTTTTTAGATAGAGCTTAACATTATGTATAGTCAAAATCAGAAAGAAATGACTAATAAATAAAGCTTGAAAGTAAAGATTTCTTGCAGTTATAGTTTTTCTTTAAGTAAACATGTAAAAATTGTATTATATATAAATGTACTATATATAAACTTTTTTTACTGAATATTGGTAATGCCAGATACAATTAACTTAAATATGCCTTCCCCAACGTTTGGTGGAAGCACTGGCGGTTGGTTAAGAGCCGCAGAAGTAGAAGAAAAGTATGCAATAACATGGACAGGCAAAAATGAAAGTAAGTTTGAAATGCCAACCGGTGGCACAGCAACTATGAGGAATGGAGAAAACTTACTTTATTTAGCTAAAAAAGAGCAGTGTTTAGCCTTAGGCACTCAATTAAAAAGTAAATTTAAAATATCTGACTATAAAATTTACAGAGTATTTCCAAACGGAGAAGTGCAATATTTACATCCTAAAGATGGTGTTTTTCCTGAAAAAGTTAATGCTGGAAGAGCTAGTGTTAATAGCGTTGATCATTCTATTGGGCAAAATGTTAATCCTGCAGATGTCAAATTTACAAATAAGGCAACTTACGATTAGTTAATAAAAAACCTAGACATAAAATAACTTTTATATAGTCTAGGTTTTTGATAAAATATACTAAGAGTATGGAAAGGTGGCCGAGTGGTTGAAGGCGTCTGATTTGAAATCAGTTGAACTATATGGTTCCGTGGGTTCGAATCCCACCCTTTCCTTTATAAAACTATAACTTGATTATTACTATGAATTATACACTAATAGTATTCAGTTTAGACTTAATAAAATCTACAACTTGCGATAAATTAGAAATTTTTTCAGCGTCTTCATCTGGTATTTCTATACCGAATTTTTCCTCTATTGCCATTACTAACTCAACTGTATCTAGAGAATCTGCGCCAAGGTCACTTGAAAAATTTGCTTCCCTAGTCACTATTTTTTTTTCAATTCCCAACTGTTCTGCTACAATATCTTGAACTTTTTCAAAAATTTCATTATCTTGCATAATATCTTGTTTCCTCTAAGGTGTTATCAAAAATTTTCTGGCTCATATTATTGTCTAACTCTAATCAATTAGTAATTTTGAGTTGAGATCCAAATATTTCTACCTATATGATATACTATTATTCTGGATAAATACGAAGTTTGCGGTATGGCTCTTCTCCAAAACTACGAGCTCTCAACTGGTAGTTATCAACTAAATTATGTTGCATTTTTCGAATATAGGCTGAACGAGGTATCAACTGAACTGTTGAATTTTCGTTCAAGATAATAGTTTCAATAGCCAGTTTAGCTTCTTGAAGGGCTTGAATCTCATCAAATTTTTTATTTTTACAAAGTTCTACCCAATTAAGATCAGAAGAAGTATGAATATTTAATATTTTTCTCAGTGCACGAGTAATTTGTGGGACTGTACTATTCTGAATTGTATATATAATAATTTGTTTTGATTTTGCAATTTGTCTTAATTTTGTATTTTGCTTTACTTGATTACGCAATGCTAGAATAGCATCTGACTTTTCTATCTCTTTAGTTAAAATAATTGGTAAATCTAAAGAAGAAATAACTGATGCAATATGCTGCCAACTTAAAGAATAAGCATATAAATACTGATTAGGTATTTCTAATGGCAAAGATGGGTTATTAATATTTATAGGAGCGTTAATAGTAGTTGACAATAAAGATGTATCACGATTTTGTAATTTATTCAAATCAGATGACTTATTTCTTAATTCTGTGTACTGTAAAACACCATGTGGCTGCTGTATATTAATTGATTTACGGAAACTAGAAATATTTGACGGCAGAACTTCTAAAGACTGTGATGGATAGCATTTAATTAGAATACGGCCATTAGCTTGAATTTGTCTTTTTTGCACAAAAGGTTGATGGCCCTGTAAAATTTGATCTATAGTTTCTTTCACTTGATCATGGACTATCCAAACAGTGCGTTCATGAATTTCAATTGCAATTTGAAAAGCAGGCGCGGCTTTTCTTTCTAGTATACTTTTCTGAGTACCTCGTCTTTTTGCTTCATCATCACCTAATGTGACATATTGAATGCCTCCGATTAAGTCTGCCAATGTAGGATTTTTAATTAAACTTTCTAAATGATTTCCATGTGCTGTACCTACTAATTGCACCCCTCTTTCTGCTATAGTTCGAGCAGCTAATGCTTCTAGCTCTGTACCAATTTCATCTATAATAATAACTTCGGGCATATGATTTTCTACCGCTTCTATCATTACCTGATGCTGTAAATCAGGCCTTGCAACTTGCATTCTACGAGCTCTACCTATGGCTGGATGCGGAATATCACCATCGCCAGCTATCTCATTAGAAGTATCTATAATAACAACTCTTTTTTCCATTTCATCTGCTAAAACACGAGCAATTTCTCGAACAGCTGTTGTTTTACCAACTCCAGGTTTTCCTAAAAGTAAAATTGAATCACCTTGTTCGAGTAAATCTCTGATAATACTAATGGTGCCGAAAACTGCTCGTCCAACGCGACAGGTTAGACCAATAATACTTCCTTCTCTATTACGCATAGAACTAATACGATGCAAGGTCTTTTCTATACCAGCTCGATTATCTCCGCTAAAATTACCAACTTTTTTTACACAATAATCCAAATCTTGCCAACTAATAGATCTTTGAGATAAGTATTCTGGCCTATCTGGAAATCTTGCTTCTGGACGACGACCTAAATCCATCACTACTTCTATTAAATGATTTCTATTAGGGTGCTGCTTTAAAGGCTCTTTGACAAAGTTTGGTAAGATTTCTAGTAACTTGTCCAAGTCATCTGCAATAAGCATGATTGAATATATAATAATTAATTAATCAGATAGAAAAATTCAGATTCTAAAGATTACAATACACATTAAAGAATACTATACTCGTAATCAATTTTATACTTAAATTAAATAAGAAATTACAGATGGCAAAGAGCAAAGACTAGATTAAAACAAGTACAGTGAATAGATTGGTCAAAATTAATAGTCATGTTAATATGTTTATTGGGCAAAAAGTTCGTATTAAGTATAGCAAGCAAAAAGTTGCTAATGACATAGCAGATAAAGTCGGCGATCGAGGAATTATTAGAGGCATAAAGTTTATCAATAGTCAATGTGTTACTGTTATTGTTGAATTCGAAAATCATACTCGACTTTGGATGTTTAGGGAGGAGCTAATCTGTTTAAATGAATTTAAAAAATGAGATAAGATTAACTTTATTATATAGAAATTTTTATGAGTCGTTAAAATCATACATTTTAAAGGAGTATTGTTAATTGTGCAAATTACTATTAAAAAATTACAAGACTTACTTTCATCAGTACAACGAAAGAAGATACAGACATTTAAACTAAAACAGGATGATTTTGAACTTCTATTAAATAAAACCTATAAGAAAACTAATCCAGAAATATTAAATTTACAAAACTCTGTATTACAACACAATCAAGCTACAATAATTAAATCAACACCTAATACCAATAATCCTTCTGTTAGTAATAATGACGTTACAGAATATGCCACTATCGTATCTCCGATGGTGGGAACATTTTATCACTCACCTGCTCCTGGTGAAAAAATTTTTGTGCAAGTTGGAGATGAGGTTAAATTCAATCAAACAGTTTGTATTATTGAAGCAATGAAGTTGATGAATGAAATAGAAGCTGAAATCGAAGGAAAAATTATAGAAATTTTAGTTAAAGATGGCGATATCGTAGATTGTGGTCAGGCCTTAATGAAGGTTGAAACATAATGACAATCTTTCCATTTTACATATTGTTAACAGAAATTATTTAGATAGAAAAATTAGCTTATACTATAGTTATGAAAACTTATTTCGTAAAGGCACAGAAAGTTATTATATAAAATTATTTACTTTATCTGCCAAGCATAGAAATAAGCGTTTTGATTCCTTGTCTCAAGAGAGGAGAATCTCAATGACAATTAGCTCAAAAGAGCAAGAGACAAAGAAGGTAAAAATCTCGGTTGATAAAAATCCCGTAGATACTTCTTTCGAAAAATGGGCCCAACCAGGTCATTTTTCTCGTACACTAGCAAAAGGACCAAAAACTACTACTTGGATTTGGAATCTTCATGCTGATGCTCATGACTTTGATAGTCAAACCAGTTCTTTAGAAGAAGTTTCGCGTAAAATTTTCAGCGCCCATTTTGGACAGCTTTCTGTAATATTTTTATGGCTTAGTGGAATGTATTTTCACGGAGCACGCTTCTCTAACTATGTTGCTTGGTTAAGTAATCCAACAGGTATCAAACCAAGCGCACAAGTTGTTTGGCCTATAGTTGGCCAAGAGATTTTAAATGGTGATGTAGGCGGTGGCTTTCAAGGCGTGCAAGTTACATCAGGATGGTTTCAGCTTTGGAGAGCATCAGGAATTACTACGGAATTTCAACTTTACTGTACTGCTATCGGCGGATTAGCTATGGCTGCTTTAATGTTGTTTGCAGGATGGTTCCATTACCATAAAGCAGCTCCAAAGTTAGAGTGGTTTCAAAATGTTGAATCAATGATGAATCACCATTTAGCTGGTCTTTTAGGCTTAGGCTGCTTAGGCTGGGCAGGTCACCAAATCCATTTATCTTTACCTATTAATAAACTTTTAGACTCTGGTGTATCTCCGCAAGAGATTCCATTGCCACATGAATTTTTAATTAATAGAGAGCTTATGGCTCAGCTTTACCCAAGTTTTAGTAAAGGGTTAGTTCCATTTTTTACTTTAAACTGGGCTGAATATTCTGACTTTTTGACTTTCAAGGGAGGTCTCAACCCGGTTACTGGAGGTTTATGGCTAAGTGATACTGCTCATCATCATCTGGCATTAGCTGTTTTATTTCTTGCTGCAGGCCACATGTATAGAACCAATTGGGGTATTGGGCATAGTATGAAAGAAATTTTAGAAGCTCACAAAGGTCCTTTTACTGGTAACGGGCATGAAGGTCTCTATGAAATTCTTACAACTTCTTGGCACGCTCAGCTGGCTATTAATTTAGCTATGATGGGATCATTAAGCATAATAGTGGCACATCATATGTATGCTATGCCTCCATATCCATATATTGCTACTGATTATCCAACTCAATTATCGCTATTCACTCACCATATGTGGATTGGAGGATTTTGTATCGTTGGAGCAGGAGCACATGCTTCTATATTTATGGTCAGAGATTATAATCCTGCTGAAAATTATAATAACCTTTTGGATAGAGTTATTAGACATCGTGATGCTATTGTTTCTCATTTAAATTGGGTATGCATATTTCTTGGGTTCCATTCATTTGGTTTATACATCCACAACGATACTATGAGAGCACTCGGAAGATCCCAGGATATGTTCTCAGATACAGCTATACAATTGCAACCTATTTTCGCTCAATGGGTGCAAAGTATACATACTCTAGCTCCTGGTAATACAGCACCAAATGCGTTAGCAACAGCTAGTTATGCATTTGGAGGAGATGTCGTTTCTGTTGGAAATAAAGTTGCTATGATGCCTGTTTCTTTAGGAACAGCTGATTTTCTAGTTCACCACATACATGCATTTACTATCCACGTAACTGTACTTATATTAGTGAAAGGGTTCCTTTTCTCAAGAAACTCTCGACTAATTCCTGATAAGGCTAATCTTGGCTTTAGATTTCCATGTGATGGACCTGGCAGAGGCGGTACTTGCCAAGTGTCTGGCTGGGATCATGTTTTCCTTGGATTATTCTGGATGTACAATTCTCTATCTGTAGCAATTTTTCACTTTAGTTGGAAAATGCAATCAGATGTTTGGGGAAGCGTATCTCCATCAGGCAATGTCTCTCACATCACTGGTGGCAATTTTGCGCAAAGTGCAATTACAATCAATGGATGGTTAAGAGATTTCTTATGGGCTCAAGCATCTCAGGTTATTCAATCATATGGTTCCGCACTATCTGCGTATGGACTAATTTTCTTGGCAGCACATTTTGTGTGGGCATTTAGTTTAATGTTCTTATTTAGTGGTAGAGGTTATTGGCAAGAACTTATAGAGTCAATCGTATGGGCACATAATAAAATAAAAGTTGCTCCTGCAATTCAACCAAGAGCTTTAAGTATTACTCAAGGAAGAGCAGTCGGTGTTGCACACTACTTATTAGGTGGAATTGGTACAACTTGGGCATTCTTTTTAGCAAGAATTATTTCAGTAGGCTAATAGTGAAAATAGGATAAAAAAACAATTATGGCAACAAAATTTCCTAAGTTTAGCCAAGCTTTATCACAAGATCCTACAACTCGAAGGATTTGGTATGGTATTGCTACGGCGCATGACTTTGAAAGTCATGATGGAATGACAGAAGAAAATTTATATCAAAAAATATTTGCTTCGCACTTTGGACATTTAGCAATCATCTTTTTATGGACATCCGGCAATCTATTCCATGTAGCTTGGCAAGGTAACTTTGAACAGTGGGTATTAAATCCCTTAAAAGTTAAACCAATTGCTCACGCAATTTGGGATCCACACTTTGGACAACCAGCTTTAAAGGCTTTTAGTAAAGGTGGGTCAGCATATCCAGTAAACATAGCATACTCCGGCGTATATCACTGGTGGTACACAATTGGAATGAGAAGCAATCAAGACTTATATTCTGGGGCTTTATTCTTACTCATTTTATCAGCTTTACTTTTATTTGGTGGGTGGCTACATCTACAACCAAAATTTAAGCCTGGTTTATCTTGGTTTAAAAACAATGAATCAAGATTAAATCATCATTTATCTGGATTATTTGGAGTTAGCTCTTTAGCTTGGACAGGCCATTTAGTACACGTTGCTATACCAGAAGCAAGAGGACAACATGTAGGATGGGATAATTTTACAACAATATTACCTCATCCAGCTGGTTTACAACCATTTTTTAGCGGCAACTGGAGTGTATATGCTCAAAACCCAGATACCGCTCAACATATATTCGGAACTAATGAAGGTGCAGGTACAGCCATTTTAACCTTTTTAGGTGGATTTCATCCTCAAAGTCAATCTTTATGGTTAACTGATATGGCTCATCACCATTTAGCTATTGCTGTAGTCTTCATTGTTGCTGGACATATGTATAGAACTAATTGGGGAATTGGACATAATTTAAAAGATATTTTGGATGCTCATAGACCACCTAGTGGCAGATTAGGAGCTGGACATAAAGGGCTATTTGATACTATTACTAATTCTTTGCATATCCAACTAGGATTAGCATTAGCCTCACTTGGTGTAATTACCTCTTTAGTAGCTCAACATATGTATGCTATGCCTCCATATGCTTTCATGGCTAAAGATTTTACTACTCAAGCATCTTTATATACTCATCATCAATATATTGCTGGATTTTTAATGGTGGGAGCATTTGCTCATGGCGCAATATTCTTTGTTCGAGATTATGATCCAGAGCAAAATAAGAATAATGTTTTAGCTCGCATGCTAGAACATAAAGAAGCTATCATTTCCCATTTAAGTTGGGTAACTCTGTTTTTAGGATTTCACACACTAGGTCTTTATGTCCATAATGACACTATGATTGCTTTTGGTACTCCAGAAAAACAAATTTTAATTGAGCCAGTATTTGCCCAATGGATTCAAGCTTCTTCAGGAAAAGCGCTTTACGGTTTTGATGTGTTACTATCATCTTCTAGCAATATTGCAACACAAGCTGGTAGTAATATTTGGTTACCAGGTTGGCTAGAGGCAATTAATAGCGGAAAGAATTCATTGTTCTTAACAATAGGTCCCGGTGATTTTTTAGTTCATCATGCTATTGCATTAGGATTACATACTACTACCTTGATTTTAGTGAAGGGCGCTTTAGATGCAAGAGGATCTAAACTTATGCCTGACAAAAAAGATTTCGGTTATAGTTTTCCTTGCGATGGTCCTGGTAGAGGCGGCACCTGTGACATATCTGCATGGGATGCATTTTACTTGGCTGTATTTTGGATGCTAAATACCATAGGCTGGGTAACATTTTATTGGCATTGGAAGCATATCACTATTTGGCAAGGCAATGCTACTCAATTTAATGAGTCTTCTACCTATCTAATGGGATGGTTTAGAGATTACTTATGGTTAAATTCTTCTCCATTAATTAATGGTTACAATCCATATGGTATGAACAATTTATCAGTATGGTCTTGGATGTTCCTATTTGGACATTTAGTGTGGGCAACAGGATTTATGTTCTTAATCTCTTGGCGTGGTTATTGGCAAGAGTTAATAGAAACTCTCGCATGGGCACATGAGCGTACACCTTTAGCGAACTTAATTCGTTGGAAAGATAAACCTGTGGCGTTATCAATTGTTCAGGCAAGACTAGTAGGTTTAGCACACTTTTCTGTAGGGTATGTATTAACTTATGCAGCTTTTGTATTAGCTTCAACAGCAGGTAAATTTGGTTAAAGTAGAATTTAAGTAATTGCAATAAAAAAGAAGTCAGCCATGATAACTTCATGACTGACTCCTTTTTAGTGATAATAGTTACTTATTAAAGTTTAACTTCAATATCTACACCAGAAGGTAGATTCAACTTCATTAACGCATCTATTGTTTGAGAAGAAGGTTGGTGAATATCAATAATCCTTCTATGAGATCTCATTTCAAAATGTTCTCTTGAGTCTTTATCTACATGTGGAGAACGCAAGACACAGTAAATTCGTCTTTTTGTGGGTAAAGGGATTGGCCCTACTGCAATAGCGTTAGTCCTAGATGCCGTGGCAACTATTTTATCACACGATGTATTAAGAATACTCGAATTATATGCTTTAAGCTTAATCCTAATTTTTGTCTGCTGAATAAGTGTCATATTGAGTAAATCTTATTATTTAAGAATTTTAGAAACAACACCTGCACCTACAGTACGGCCACCTTCTCTAATAGCAAAACGCATACCTTGTTCAATTGCAATTGCATTAATTAATTCAGCAGTCATTTTAATTCGATCGCCAGGCATAACCATTTCAGCATCAGTACCATCATCAGCAGTAAACTGATTAATAGTACCAGTTACATCAGTTGTTCTAACATAAAACTGAGGTCTATAGCCCGGAAAAAATGGAGTGTGTCTTCCACCTTCTTCTTTAGTTAAAATATAAACTTCAGCTTCAAACTGAGTATGAGGTGTAATTGTCCCAGGTTTAGCTAATACCATTCCTCTTTCAATATCTTTTTTCTGAACACCTCTCAAAAGAATTCCAATATTATCACCTGCTAGACCTTCTTCTAGCGTTTTTTGAAACATTTCTAATCCAGTAATAGTTGTTGTCCGAGTCTCTCTCAAGCCAACAATTTCAATTGTATCACCGACTTTTATAATTCCTCTTTCGATCCTGCCAGTAGCAACAGTTCCGCGTCCCGTAATAGAAAAAACATCTTCTACAGCCATTAAGAAAGTTTTGTCAACATCTCTTTCTGGTGTTGGAATATAAGTATCAACTGCCTCCATAAGTGAAAAAATCTTATCCACCCATTTATCTTCCCCCGCCTTAATAGTCGGGTTCTTTGTGATTGCTTCTAAGGCTAACAAAGCTGAGCCTGCAACAAAAGGAATATCATCTCCAGGAAAATCATATTGGCTTAGCAACTCTCTACCTTCTAATTCAACTAATTCTAACAACTCTTCATCATCTACTTGATCTTCTTTATTTAAGAATACTACTAGTGTGGGAACACCAACTTGTTTTGCTAACAAGATATGTTCACGAGTTTGTGGCATTGGACCATCTGCTGCAGAAACAACTAAAATAGCTCCATCCATTTGAGCAGCACCCGTAATCATATTTTTGACATAGTCAGCATGACCTGGACAATCCACATGAGCATAGTGACGGTTATCTGTTTCATATTCTACATGAGCAGTATTAATAGTAATGCCTCTAGCTTTTTCTTCTGGTGCAGCATCAATTTCATCAAACTTTTTTGCTAGGGTAGAACCTAAAGTTGATAAAGTCGCTGAGATTGCAGCTGTTAGAGTTGTTTTACCATGGTCAACATGACCAATTGTCCCAATATTAACATGTGGTTTTTTACGTTCAAATTTAGATCGAGCCATATTTTCTGTTTTCCTTATAGTAAAAGTTGCTTTATGGTTACTTTTAACGATAAATCTTACAAATTGAAAGACTTATTATGTGATATAGACAAAGTAAGGTATGGTTAATCTAATATCTATAGTGTGCAAACGCTTTATTTGCTTCCGCCATCCTATGTGTTTCTTCTTTTTTTCTAATAGAGCTACCTGTTTCATTAGCAGCATCCATGATTTCATTGGCCAATTTTATTGCCATACTTTTACCAGATCTTTCGCGAGAAAATCTAGTAATCCATCTTAATGCTAAATTTGTACCTCTATATGCTCTTACTTCTATTGGGACTTGATAAGTAGAGCCACCTACTCTTCGTGCTTTCACTTCCACTAAAGGAGTGATATTTCGAATAGCTTTTTCTAGAATATTTAAAGGGTCTGTTTCTGTTCTATCTTTAACTATATCTAAAGCTTGATATATAATTCTTTGTGCTAAAGTTTTTTTACCACTTTTCAAAATACGAACAGTTAGCATACTAACAAGTCTGCTTTTATATAAAGGGTCTGGTGATGCGAACCTTTTTTTAGCTGTATTACGACGGGACATAATATTTAAAATTTGTTATTGTGATAATTGGTTTAATAGAAAATATTTAAGATTTAGGCTTTTTTGTCCCATACTTAGATCGACTTTTACAACGATCTTTTACTCCAGCAGCATCCAATGTACCACGCACTACATGATATCGTACTCCAGGTAAATCTTTAATTCTCCCTCCCCTAATTAGCACTACTGAATGTTCTTGAATATTATGACCAACACCAGGGATATAAGCTGTAACTTCAAACCCTGATGTCAATCTCACACGTGCAACTTTTCTTAAAGCAGAATTTGGTTTCTTAGGAGTCGTAGTATATACTCTTGTGCAGACACCTCTTCTTTGAGGGCAACTTTGAAGAGCTGGAGATTTTGTTTTTTTATGTATTTTTCTTCTTTCAGATCTAACAAGTTGTTGAATTGTTGGCATAATAAAATTGATTTAAAGTTTTTAATAGATATTATTTGAACTTGCTGTACATGAATTAATTAGTCTTTATTTATCTTGTATTTACGCATAAATCTTTCTACTCTACCTTCTGTGTCAATAATTCTTTGTGAACCGGTAAAGAATGGATGGTTTCCTGACCAGATATCCACGTGTAACTCTGGCTTTGTTGAGCCAATTGTCATAATTAATTGGCCATCACAATAAACTTTTGCTTCTGGGTACCAATTAGGATGTATGTTATCTTTTGCCATTACTTCAATAATTGTATAATTGTATCAATAATAAATATTAACGCTTAGAAAATTGAGGAGCTTTTCTTGCTTTCTTTAAACCATATTTTTTCCTCTCTTTTACTCGTGGGTCTCTTGTTAAATACCCTTCAGATTTAAGTGCGCTTCTATTTTCTGGATTAATTGAGCACAATGCTCTTGCCACACCTAAACGAATTGCATCTGCTTGTCCCGTTAATCCTCCTCCTCTAGCATTTACATGGATATCATACTGATTTAATAGCCCTAGAACTTGTAAAGGCGCATACGAAACTCTTAAGTAATTAGGACTAAATTGAAGATATGACTCACCAGGTATACCGTTTATAACTAAATTACCTGAACCTGGGACTAGTCTTACTTGTGCAACAGAACACTTGCGGCGACCTGTTCCAGAATAGATTGCACGAGTTTTAATTAATTCTGTCGACATAACATTCCTTGATAACTAAATAAATATACATTCTTTATACTATATACTCTTGCGGCTTTTGTGCGATATGTGGGTGAAGTGGACCAGCATAAACTTTAAGTTTCGTAAATAATTTTCTTCCTAATGGACCTTTAGGAAGCATGCCTTTAACCGATTTTTCAATAATTCTATTAGGCAATCTTGTCTGGAGCTGCTCAAATGTTTCTACTTTTAGTCCACCAGGCTGTCCAGAATGTCTTCTATATAATTTTTGATTAGTTTTATTTCCGCTTACATATACTTGAGAAGAGTTAATCACAATTACATAATCTCCAGTATCTAGATAAGGCGTATAAGAAGGCTTATTTTTGCCCCTTAAGATATTAGAAATATGAGTGGATATCCTACCAAGTGTCTGATTTTTAGCATCTATAATATACCAATTTGGATTAGTATTTAATGATGGTGCTTGCGTTTTGTTCATGAAAAGATTAATACTTTTAGTTAACAATAAGAGAATAGGTAAATGCTGTACATGTAATTTCGATACAAATAATATGTTAAAATATTATTGACAAAGAGAACTTTTATGACAGTTATTTAAATTATTTGCTAGCAAGAAAAACTTCTAGTTATCAATAATTTATAATATTGTGGTGATATAAAATAGGTTAATCACTTTTTTCTTTTGGCAAACTTATACCTAATTTTTTTTGTAGGGCATATATAACTTCTTCAGCTGATTTCTGGCCAAAGTTTTTAATTTCGAGCAGTTCTTCTTGAGAGTAATCTAGTAAATCTGCGATAGAGTGAATTTGAGCTCGCTTTAAGCAATTATATGCTCTTACAGATAACTGTAGTTCTTCTATTAAAACTTGACTAATTTTTTTATCTTCTTTACTGCGATAATTATCTGCTGATTTAAAGTCCAAATTTCTTAGTGAGCAGAAAAGGTTCGTTAAAACTGTAGCACCTTGGCTTATAGCTTCTTGAGGAGAGATACTCCCATTTGTCCATATTTGTAAAATTAGCCTATCTTTTATACTACTAGTACCTATACGTACTTCTTCTACTTTATAATTGACTTTATTAACTGGCATAAAAACTGAATCCACTTGCAGAAAATCTACAGACAATTCATCTACTGCTTTTTCTGCTAAACGATATCCACAACTTTTTTCAATTTTAAACTCCATTTCAAATATTGTATTGTTGCAAATAGTTGCAATATACTGCCTAGGATCTACTACTTCTATATCAGAAGATAATTCAAACAATCCAGCTGTAACTATAGCTGGTCCCTGCACTCTAATTCTACCAATTTGGGATTCTTTATTATAACTCTTAAATACTACTTCCTTTAAGTTCAATAATATTTCCAACACATCTTCTCTTACCCCAGGAATTGTAGAAAACTCATGGTTTACTCCTGCAATGCGCACAGCGACTATAGCAGTACCTTCCAGATCTGATAATATTGATCTTCTTAAAGCATTACCTAATGTAATACCTTGTCCTTGATTTAATGCTTCTATTACAAAACTCCCGTACTGTCCACGTGCTCCATCTGTTCTTGATTCTACACATTCAATTTGAAATTGAGCCACCTAAGCAAGCTCCTTAAAAATAATCAATGATTAGTAATTCTATTTACAATAAGAAAGAATCTACACGCGGCGTTTCTTAGGAGGACGGCATCCATTATGAGGCACAGGAGTAATATCCTTTATTAAAGTAATCTCTAAGCCTGCAGCTTGCAATGCTCGAATTGCTGTTTCTCGACCTGCACCTGGACCATTTACTAAAACTTCGGTTTGACGAAGACCTTGATCCATTGCCTGTTTAGCAGCTTTTTCAGCTGCAGTTTGAGCTGCAAAAGGTGTACCTTTTTTAGCTCCCTTAAATCCACTAGCACCAGAGGATGACCAAGATAACGTTTCACCTTTTAAATTAGTAATAGTAACAATTGTGTTATTAAATGTAGATTTAATATGTGTAACACCGTTAACTGCATTACGTTTATTTTTTCTCACTCCAGATTTTTTTAATTGTCTAGCCATCGTGTTTCATCTATTATATAATTATTTAAAATATTATTTTCTTGGAGCTTTTTTCTTACCTGCTACTGTTTTTTTACCTCCCCTTCTTGTTCTCGCATTAGTTCTTGTTCTTTGGCCTCTTAAAGGAAGACCAAGACGATGCCTTCTACCTCTATAAGTACTGATTTCCATTAGTCTTTTAATGCTCATAGATTCGAAACGTTTGAGGTCGCCTTCAATCTGATAACTGGATTCTAAAATTTCTCTTATACTAACAACCTGTTGATCATTTAAATCTTGACACTTAATGTCAGCATCGATGTTTGTTTTTTTCAATATTTCTTTTGAACGAGATAGTCCAATACCATAAATATATGTCAAAGCTATCTCTATTCTTTTGTTTCTTGGAAGATCTACTCCAGCAATTCTAGCCACGTTGTGCTTTCTCCAATAAATAATATTTACGTTTATGACAGAAGATTACAAGATTAGCCTTGTCTTTGTTTGTGTTTAGGATTAGTGCAAATTACCATGACTTTTCTGTGACGACGAATTATTCTACATTTTTCACACATTTTACGGACAGAAGGACGAACTTTCATATTAACTCTATATACTAGGAATATTACTTTATTAATTATTTACATCAAAAATGTTAATAATATATTTGATTACTTTAATTTTTATAGCTTTCACTTCGTCATACTATCATATTTTTTTGATATGACATAAGTTTGAATTTGCTTAGCTGTGTCTATTGCTACTCCAACTAAAATAAGTAAAGATGTCGCTCCAAGACCTCTCAAGTTTTGGATTTGAGTAACCTTCTCTATTATAAACGGAATCAGCGCTACTGTAAATAAAAACGAGGCTCCGAGAAATGTCAGTCTATTTAATATGACTTGTAAATAGTCAATGGTCGCTTGACCTGGACGAATATTAGGAATACTAGCACCCATTTTTTTCAAATTGACTGCAATGTCTTCTGGGTTCATTACTATTGAGGTGTAAAAATAGCTAAAAAAAAGAATTAACGCACAGTAAAGAATGAGGTACAGCGAACCGTTAGGACAAAATAGATATAGAATTTGGAGTAGTGTTTTATTTTGGATTATTTGAGTTAAATAAGATGGCAGAGCCATAGATGCAGATGCAAAAACAATAGGCATAACTCCACCTTGATTTAATTTCAAAGGCAAGTAACTGTTCGGATCCAAAATTGAAGATTTTCCTAGCTGCCTTGCTGAAATAATTTTGATTCTTCTTGTGCCTTCTTGTACACAAATTGTAATTATAATCATTAATAAAAAGATAGCAATGAACAATCCAAACTTAAGACCTGCATTACTATAGTTTGCATCAAAAAATGACTGTGTAAAATTCTTTGGTAATCCTGATACAATATTTTGGAAAATAAGCAAAGAGGCTCCATTCCCAATTCCTTTTTCTGTAATTAATTCAGATAACCACATAATGATCATGGAGCCTGCTGTTAAAGCTAAAACAGACTCACAAACAAATGCAAAATTCCAATTAAATACATACGGCTTTACCCATATAGAAATTGCTCCAGATTGTAGAGTAGCCCATCCAAGAGACAAATATCGGGTAATTTGAGTTATTTTTTGGCGTCCTAGATCACCTTCTTCTTTCTGTAATTTTTCTAAATCAGGAATAATTTTAGTGAGTAGTTGCATTACAATTGAAGAATTAATATAAGGAACAATACCTAAGGCAAAAATTCCTATTGTTGAAAATCCTCCTCCAGAAAAGATATTCAGAAAATTCACTAAAGTGTTTTTTTCTACGCTTGCATAAAAAGCATCATGGTCTATACCTGGAACAGGTATGAAAATTCCTAAGCGCGCTAAGACTAATAGAAAGAGAGTAAATATAATGCGATTTCTTAAATCACTTTTTTGGCTCATAAATAAATTAAAAAAAAGGACACTAAGTTAGGTAGAGACCCTATTCCAATACTTGGACAAGTTTAAAATAGGGACATAGCAAGCTATACTATAGGAATAGCGCCATAATATCTTATGTCGAATAAAGAGTTTCTATAGAAACTCCTCGATCTTTAGCTGCTTCGCTAAAAGTTCTTAATTGAGTTAAGCCATTTAAAACAGCTCTCGCATTATTTAGTGTATTATTAGATCCCAACTGTTTAGCTAGAATATTTTGTACACCTGACAATTCTAATACTGTCCTTACAGAACCGCCAGCAATTACACCAGAACCAGGCGCAGAAGGTCGTAGTATAACTTTGGCTGCACCAGAAATTCCATTAATAGGATGAGGGATAGAATTAGATTTTGTAAGTGGCACCGTAACTAAATGCTTTTTAGCATCAGTTACTCCCTTTTTAACTGCTCCAATTACATCACTGGCTTTTCCTACTCCGACACCAACTTGGCCTTGTTCATTACCAACAATAAGAATAACTCGAAAGCTTAGTTTCTTTCCTCCTTTTACAACTTTAGTGACTCTTTTAACTTGTACAACTCTTTCTTCCCAACCACTATCTTTATCTTTGCCTTTACTCTGTTTTTTACGATTAGCCATTTTAAGCATTATTCCTAATTAATTATGACTTTAAAAACCCATACCTGCTTCCTTAGCAGCTTCAGCTAAGGCTTTAACTCTTCCATGATATAATTTTCCTCCTCTGTCAAAGACAACATTTGTAATACCTTCTTTAATAGACTTTTCAGCTAGCTGTTTACCAACTACGCGAGAAGTATCACAATTTGAGCTTATTTTATCAAATTCTTGATTATTTAAATTCACAGATGATGTTGCAACTAATGTGATTCCTTGTGTGTCATCAATTATTTGTGCATATATATGTTTATTAGATCTAAATACACATAGGCGCGGCCTACTTGAAGTTCCTTGAACTTTTTTTCGAACTCTTTTATGCTTATGAATTCTAGTCTGCTTAGTATTTATTTTCATTATTATTTACCTTTTCCGGCTTTTCCGGCTTTTCTTCTAACAAATTCACCTTGGTATCTAATTCCCTTACCCTTGTAAGGTTCGGGAGGTCTAGTAGAGCGAATAGTTGAAGCAACCTGACCAACAACTTCTTTGTCTATACCTGAGACAGTAATATTTGTATTATTTTCAACTGTAATTTTAATATTCTCAGGAGGTTTTATTTTGACTACATGGCTATAGCCAACGCTTAATATTAAATCTTGATTATCTATCTGCGAACGATAACCTACACCTTGTATTTGTAGTTTCTTAGTAAACCCATTAGAAACACCTTCAATCATGTTACTAATGAGAGTTCTGGATAATCCATGTAATTGACTAGCCATTTTTGTCTGTCCACTTGTCTTGACAGAAATCTTCTCATCAAGTATCTCTAAGTTAATACCAGCCGGCAAAGTTCTCGAGAGAGTACCTTTAGGTCCTTTCACCGTGATGGTATGACCATCAAACTCAGTACTAAGATTTGTCGGCAATAAAATTATTTTTTTTCCAATACGAGACATATCCCACCTATAAAATAGTTACCAAATATAGCATAGTATTTCACCACCAAGACCATCATGACGAGCTTGTCTGTCTGTCATGACACCTTTAGAAGTAGAAATAAGAGCGATTCCTAAACCCCCAAGAACTCTAGGTAGTTCTTTATGGTTTGCATAGACTCTTAATCCGGGCTTACTAATTCTTTTCAGAGCAGTAATAACTGGTTGACGATTTTTGCCGTTATACTTTAGAGAAATCATTAAATATGTCTCTATGCCTTCACCCATTTGTTCAAAGTTTTGAACAAATCCTTCTTCTTTTAGTACTGTTGCCATATTGCATGTCATTTTCGTTGCTGGAACTTGCACAATTTGATGTCTTGCTAAGTTTGCATTACGAATACGTGTCAGCATATCGGCGATCGTATCGTTGACCACCAGATCCTCCTTACGATAAATTGAATTATTTAATATGTTTTCAAGATTCCCTAAAAGGCATGCCTAGCTTTTTTAACAAAGCTAGCCCTTCTTGATCTGTTTTGGCTGTAGTTACAATTGATATATCAAGGCCTCGAATTTGATCAATATTATCGTAGTCTATTTCTGGAAAAATTAACTGTTCACGCAAACCTAAATTGTAATTACCTTTGCCATCAAAACTTTTTGGACTAATTCCTCTGAAATCTCTAATTCTTGGCAAAGTTAAATTGATTAGCTTCTCTAAAAAAGAGTACATCTTGTCTTTTCGTAAATGTACTACAATTCCAATAGGAACTTCTTCTCGAATTTTAAACCCTGCAATAGATTTTTTAGCTTTTGTGACAATCGGTCTTTGTCCAGTTATTAGTGTTAGTTCTTGAATACTACTTTCAAGAGCTTTAGCATTCTGAGAAGCTTCACCTAAACCACGGTTAATAGTAATTTTTGTGAAACGAGGAACTTCATGTACATTTTTATATTGAAATTCCTCTTTTAAAGCTTGAGTAACAGTTGTTTTATATTTTTCTTTTAATCCTATTACCATTATTTTTTACAAATTATTTAATAAGTTCACCTGTCTTTTTCAATTTTCGGTTTTTTTGGCCTTTATCATTAATTATTACTGAAGATCTACTAGCAATATTATTTTGTTCACTAAATAACATGACGTTGGAACTATGTATTGGAGCTTCAAATTTAATAATTTCTCCTGTTTCACCTTCTTGTTGAGGTTTTTTATGTTTTACTTTTAAATTAATTCCTTTAACAACCACTTTACTTGTTCTATGGATGATTGCAATAATTTCGCCTGTCTTTGTTTTATCGCTTCCAGAAATAACTTGAACTAAATCCCCTTTTTTCAATTTAATTTTTGTATTAACTTTAGTTTTTTTTAAAGAACTTCTCATTATATTACCTCCGGCGCAAGAGAAACTATTTTAGAAAAATTTTTATCTCTCAACTCTCGAGCTATAGGTCCGAATACTCTTGTGCCACGAGGATTATTATCTTGATTAATAATAACAGCTGCATTATCTCCGAATCTAACACTCATACCATCAGCTCTTCTTAAGGCTTTGCGAGTTCTTACTACTACAGCTCTGACAACATCAGATCTTTTAACTGGCATATTAGGAGAAGCATCTTTCACTACTCCAATTATGACATCACCTATAGATGCATAAGAAGGATTACTAGTACCTAATACTCTAATACACATTATTTTTTTTGCACCACTATTGTCCGCAATATTAAGATAGCTTTGAGTCTGTATCATACTTTTATTCTATATAAGATTAATTATCAAAAGACTTAGATAAGATATTAACCATTGTCCAACACTTTGTGCGACTTAAAGGCCGGGTTTCTTGTATTGTAACTATATCTCCTGCTGCGCATTCATTATTCTCATCATGTACTTTGTATTTTTTTGTGCGGATCATAGTTTTCGCATACTTTCTATGAGCAATTCTATTTTCTACAGCTACTACTATAGTTTTATTCATTTTATTACTTACAACTTTACCAGTTGTTTCTTTTAAAGGCATAGTTTCTGTCTTTTATATATAATGAAATTAAATTATGAAATAATTATGTGGCTGACTTATTCCGAAACTTTTCGATAGTTAAAAGTTGAGCTAATCTATGCTTAGAATGCTTAAATAAGTGAGGCTGAAAATCTTGTCTTGTAGCTCTTTTCAACCTTAAGTCAAAGAGCTCTCTTTTAATTACAAGTATTTCTTCAGCTAAGGAAGAATTATCCATTTGTATAACATCTGATATTTTAGGAAAGGTCATGCTTTAAGATTCTATTGTATTCCGAACTATAAATTTGGTCTTTATTGGTAGTTTATAAGAAGCTAGTTTCATAGCTTGCTGAGCAGTTTTTTGTGGCACACCAGTAATTTCAAATAGAATGTGACCAGGCCTAATGACTGCGACCCAATATTCTGGAGCTCCTTTGCCAGATCCCATTCGGGTTTCTGCAGGACGCGCTGTTACAGGTTTATCTGGGAATACCCTAATCCATAGCTTACCTCCTCGTCTTACATATCTAGTAATAGTTCTTCGAGTAGCCTCTATTTGTCTAGAGGTTAACCATACTGGTTCTATGGCTTGCAATGCATAATCTCCGAATGCAATTGTATTACCTTTACTAGCAGACCCTTTCATTCTGCCTCTGTGTTGTTTTCTGAACTTTGTTTTCTTGGGACTTAGCATAAGAATTAAACAATTAAAATAATTAAGAAGCTGTTGAATCAGAAATTTCCTGATTATATACAGATTCTGTGCTCTTCGATTCTGGCAAAATTTCTCCTTTAAAGAGCCAAACTTTAACTCCAAGTACACCATATGTAGTGTGAGCTTGTCGATGACAATAATCAATATCAGCTCTTAAAGTTTGTAAAGGAACACGACCTTCTCTAACCCATTCACTTCTAGCAATCTCTGCACCATTAAGACGCCCAGATACTTGTATTTTAACACCTTGTGTATTTGCTCTTTGCGTCCTTTGAACAGCTTGTCTCACAGCTCGACGGAAGGCAACTCTTTTTTCTAACTGCTGAGTAATAAATTCTGCGACTAAGGTCGCTTCAGAATCGGGATCTGCAATTTCTAAAACATTGACTCTGATTTGTTTGCTTGGATCTAGAATTGAAGATAACGCTTTTCTTAAAGACTCAATTCCTGCACCAGATTTTCCCAGTACAATGCCAGGTCGAGCTGTTGCTATTAAAATTTCGACTTGGTCAACTTTACGATTGATTTCGATTTTAGCAATACTAGCATTATTAAGTTTAGAATGTATAAATGAACGAATTTTATGATCTTCTTGTAAAAGAACTGGATAGTCTTTAGAATTGGCGAACCATGAAGAACGATGTTTTTGGGTAATGCCTATTCGGAAACCCAAAGGATGAATTTTTTGACCCACAGTATCCCTTTCTATAAATTAAAAGTTGTAATTACTAATTGACTTTGAATACAAGACTACAATTCCGAGACACATAATGTAATATGACAAGTTGGTTTATGTATAGGGAATGCTCTTCCTTGTGCTCTTGGCTGAAATCTTTTTAGCGTAGGGCCTTTATCTGCAAAAGCCTTGCTGATAAATAACTGACTTTTATTCAGTCCATCATTATGCTCAGCATTCGCAGCAGCAGACTCTAAAATTTGCTTTATATAAGAACACACTCGATATGGCATAAATTCCAAAATAATTAATGCTTCTTGATATTTCCTACCTCGAATTTGATCTAATACACGACGGACTTTATGTGGAGAAAGACGAATGTATTTCCCTACTGCTTTAGTTTCTTTTACGTTTTTTGTAATACTCATAATTATAGTTTAACGACGCGCTTTTCTATCACCTTTTACGTGAGTACGGAAAGTTCTTGTTGGAACAAACTCTCCTAATTTGTGTCCTACCATTTGGTCTGATACAAAGACGGGAAAATGTTGTTTACCATTATAAACAGCTATTGTATGTCCCACCATATCTGGAATAATAGTAGATGCTCTCGACCAAGTTTTCAAAACTTCTTTTTTCCCTAAAGTATTTAATGCTTCTATACGATTAAGAAGACTCACATCAATAAAAGGGCCTTTATGTATAGATCTTGACATAATAATAAATTATTAGATTCTTGATAAAATAAATTCTATTTACGGCGACGCAAAATGTATGGGGTGCTATATTTATTAGGGTTCCGTGTTTTAACACCTAATGCTGGTTTGCCCCAAGGTGTTACCGGACGAGCTCTCCCAATTGGAGATTTGCCTTCACCACCACCATGTGGGTGGTCTACTGGATTCATTACAACACCTCTAACTGTAGGTCTTTTACCTAACCAACGATTTCTACCAGCTTTACCAAGAGTAATATTACTAGCATCAATATTACCAACTTGCCCTATAGTAGCATAGCATTCTTTTCGAATCATACGAACTTCGCTTGAGGGCAGTTTGACCGTAACAAAAGAGCCTTCTTTGGCTACTATTTGAGCATAAGTTCCTGCTGCACGAACAATTTTTCCTCCACAAGAAGGTTGTAATTCTATATTATGGACTGCTGTTCCTAGAGGAATAGTTGATAAAGGTAATGCATTTCCAACTTCAATAGGTGCAGTGGGACCAGATAGCACCATTGCTCCAACACGCAATGATCTAGGATGTAAAATATACCTTTTTTCTCCGTCGAGATAATGTAACAATGCTATTCTAGCATTTCTATTCGGGTCATATTCAATAGAGGCAACTTTAGCGACTACATTATGCCTGTTTCTTTTAAAATCAATTAATCTATACTGCTGCTTATGTCCGCCACCTTTATGACGACACGTAATAACACCTCTATTGTTGCGACCTTTGCAAAAATGATGTTTCACTATTAAAGATTTTTCTGGCTTATCAGTAGTAATCTCTGAAAATGTAGAAACTGTTCTATTTCTTGTCCCAGGCGTGTAAGCCCGGTATAAACGAATTGCCATATAGGAAAATTTGAAAAGAGTAAATATTTGACTATGTAATACAATTAAGTTTCTGGAAATAAATTAATAGAATCTTCTGGTGCAAGTGTTACGATTGCTCTCTTGTAGTGAGGTCGTTTACCTACAAATCTACCAATACTCCTTTTTTTCTTAGGCGGATGGCAAGTGTTCACACCTGTGACTTGAACATTAAAAATATACTGTATAGCAGCTTTAATATTAATTTTAGTTGCTTTAGGATCAACAGCAAAACAGTACTGATTTTCTTCTAATAATTTTGTTGTTTTATCAGTAATGATTGGGTATTTAACTAAATCTAATAAACCTCTTGAATCAATGCTATCCATTATATACCTCTTGTATTTTAGATAAAGCATCAACTGTAATAATAATTTTGTGCGCAGCTAAAAGGGCCATGATATTCAAAGTATCAGCTGAAATAATTTCTACATTATGTAAATTACGAATGGAAAGATAAACATTAGGATCTTTTTTATCTACTACAACTAAAACTTTTTTGTTTAAATCAAGATTCCATCGGTGAATAGCTTCCATAAACAGTTTAGTCTTTGGCTGCTGAAAATAACTGTTAAAGTTTTCTACAATTACCGTATTGACTGATTTATTATTTAATGCTGTCCTTAAAGCTAATTGTCTTTCTTTTTTATTCATTTTTTTAGTAAAACTGCGAGGCTTAGGTCCAAATATTACACCACCACCTCTCCATAAAGGTGAGCGAATAGAACCTGCTCTTGCTCTACCAGTTCCTTTTTGACGCCATGGTTTGCGGCCTCCCCCCCGGACTTCACTTCTTGTTTTGGTATTAGCAGAACCTTGTCGTTTTTCATTACCTTGTTTTACTAAAGCTCTATGGACTAAGTACATACCAGAGTCTTGACTAACTTTAAGATTCAAATCTGCGCTACCACTTATTTGACCTTCCCAATTATAGACTTGATAATTTAATTGTGTTTTAACTGTCATGAGATATATCGCGTGAAAGAATATTGTTATTTACTAATTTTTACTAAATTACCAGGTTTACCTGGAACAGCTCCTTTTACAATCAACAAATCATTCTCTGAGTTAATACTTACAATTTGCAAATTTTTTATCGTAACTTTTTTATTACCAAGTTGGCCAGCCATATTTTTTCCTGGGTAAACCCTACCAGGTGTTGTACCAGCTCCAATAGAACCGGGTTGCCTATGGTTTTTGGAACCATGAGACATCGGACCTCTACTAAAATGATGCCTCTTTTGATAACCTGAAAAGCCTTTACCTATGCTTTTAGAAGAAACATTAATTTTTTGGCCTACCTTAAACATATCAGTAGACAAGATTTGACTAACTTCAAAGTCATCAGTGGATTGCACTAAGTATTCACGCAAATATTTCAATGGGGGAGCTTGTGATTTCTTTAAATGTCCTAATAATGGTTTATTTAACTTTTGTTCAACGACTTGCTTGTACCCAACTTGAATAGCATTGTAGCCATCTTTATGTAAAGCTTTAACTTGAGTAACAACACATGGCCCAACTTGAATTACAGTAACTGGAATTGACAAACCAGCTTCATTAAAGAATTGGGTCATACCTACTTTAGTACCGAGTATACCAACAGACACTAGATTTCTCCTTTTTGAGAGATTTATACTATCATCATACATAAAATTTTTACTCCAAATTGCATGGAGTAAACCGAACTAAAAGATGCATGATATTAATCATGACAACATAAAGAGAAAAAACTTTACTTATTCAATCTAAAATAGAAACAGTTTTTTGTCCAGTTACATTATATATAAATTAAGAGCAAGCTTATTATATTATTTATGCACTACTTGTTCAAAATAATATGGAAAATTTACAGTTCTATAAGCACTAAAAACTATAATTGTGTTCGGTAACTACACCTTTTTATTTACATATTTATTGTGCAGTATATATGCATATCTAATACAGCACGCGTAAAAATATAGCTGTCTAGCAAATACAATTATAAGAATTAAAGAGGTATTAATGGGCAAAGTCGTTGGAATTGACTTAGGAACAACCAATTCTGTGATTGCTGTTATGGAAGGAGGTAAACCTACTGTAATACCAAACGCAGAAGGTTTTAGAACTACTGCTTCTGTTGTTGCATATACTAAAAGTGGAGATAAACTGGTGGGACAAATTGCTAGGAGACAAGCTGTTATTAACCCAGAGAATACTTTCTACTCAGTCAAAAGGTTTATAGGACGTAAACAAAATGAGATTTCCCAAGAAATTAGACAGACATCATATAATGTTAAGACTAGTGGATCAAGCATAAAAATTGCCTGTCCTGCACTTAATAAAGATTTTGCGCCTGAAGAAATTTCTGCTCAAGTACTCAGAAAACTTGTTGAAGATGCTAGTACATACTTAGGCGAGACTGTTACACAGGCAGTTATCACCGTACCCGCATACTTTAATGACTCACAAAGACAAGCTACCAAAGATGCAGGTAAAATAGCCGGGTTAGATGTACTAAGGATTATTAACGAACCTACTGCAGCTTCCTTATCTTATGGACTAGACAAACAAAATAATGAAACAATTTTAGTATTTGACCTTGGAGGAGGAACATTTGACGTGTCCGTTTTAGAAGTTGGAGATGGAGTATTTGAAGTACTTTCAACTTCTGGAGATACACATTTAGGTGGAGATGATTTTGACCAACAAATTGTGGAATGGTTAATCAAAGATTTTAAACAAAATGAAGGTATTGATCTTGGTAAAGATAGACAAGCACTTCAAAGATTAACCGAAGCTGCAGAAAAAGCAAAAATAGAACTATCGAATTTAACTCAAACAGAAATTAATCTTCCATTTATTACTGCTACACAAGATGGTCCTAAGCATTTAGAAAAGACTGTAACTAGGGGCAAATTTGAAGAACTTTGCTCTAATCTAATAGACAAATGCAGTATTCCTGTAAATAATGCTCTAAAAGATGCAAAACTAGAAGCTTCCAGTATTGATGAAGTCGTTTTAGTAGGTGGATCTACAAGGATTCCAGCTATACAGCAGATGGTTAAAAGATTAATAGGTAAAGATCCTAATCAAAGTGTAAACCCAGATGAAGTTGTTGCTATTGGAGCAGCTGTACAAGCTGGTGTTTTAGCTGGCGAAGTCAAAGATATTCTATTATTAGATGTAACACCATTATCTTTAGGAGTAGAAACTTTAGGTGGGGTGATGACGAAGATCATACCAAGAAACACTACCATTCCAACAAAAAAATCAGAAGTGTTTTCTACAGCTGTAGACAATCAACCAAATGTAGAAATCCAAGTACTTCAAGGCGAAAGAGAGTTGACAAAAGACAACAAAAGCTTAGGAACCTTCCGATTAGATGGTATTATGCCTGCACCTAGAGGCGTTCCTCAAATTGAAGTTACATTTGATATTGATGCTAATGGAATTTTGTCTGTTAAAGCAAAAGAGAAAGCTACAGGCAAAGAACAATCAATTACTATATCTGGAGCTTCTACTTTACCTAAAGATGATGTTGAAAGAATGGTAAAAGAAGCTGAAGAAAATTTCGATACAGACCAAAAAAGAAGAAAGAATATTGATATTAAAAATCAAGCAGAATCTTTATCTTACCAGGCTGAAAAACAAATTAAAGAATTTGAAGATAAAATTAGTCAAGATTTGAAAACAAAAATAGAGGGACTAATTACAGAGCTTAGATCTAGTTTAGAAAAAGAAGAATATGAGAATATTGAATCTATCTCTCAACGACTACAAAACTCGTTGATGGATATTGGCAAAATGGCTGCTCAGTCTGAAAGTAAAAATACAAATACAAAAGATGATGACACTGTGATTGACACAGATTTTTCTGAAGCTAAATAAAAGATTAGCGGGTAACGCGATTCGAACGCGCGACATCAACCTTGGCAAGGTTGCGCTCTACCACTGAGCTATACCCGCATAGAATGTATTATTACAAACATGGTAACATTTGTCAATCTGTAATTATATAGTTAAACTATTAATTATTAAGCTATAGATTAAACACGTGTTAACAATACAAAAATTATTATTGGTTTTTAAAAAAGAAGTACTTATATTATTATATAAGTACTTCTTTTATTTAAAAACGAAAATTTAATTAAATATGAGTATTAAACTACTAGGGAATTGACTAAGCTAGTAACAATTACTAGTCCTGTCCATAAGCCTGCTCCTGTATAGATTAACCCTTTTGATTGTTCCCATTGACCGGGTGATGCTAAAACAACAGGTACGCCTACTACTAACACGGTAGACAATACAATTAATAATAGCACCAATAATTGAATCGCAATAATCATTTATTATATTCTCCTGAAAAATTCAAATGTGAATAATATTGTATATAATACAATGAAGCTTTATACCTTCATCAATTTATCTATGAAGAAATAATTTAAAATTATTGTTTTTTTAATAAATATTAAATTAAGTATTAAAATCTGTATTGTAAACAATAACACTATCTTTTTTTAAATAGATAAAAAGTTTAAAGAAAGTCTTTTTTAAAAAAAATTCAGGATAAGGTGATATGCTGTATGAAAAGCTAAGTATTATTAGTTATTAGAGAAATTTTAAAATAAGAGGTACACCATATGAACTCAGCCCTTTTTTTAGCAAAACTACCGGAAGCTTATGCAGTTTTCAAACCCATCATTGATATTTTACCTGTAATTCCTGTATTTTTTCTACTTTTGGCTTTTGTTTGGCAAGCAGCAATCGGTTTTAGATAACCTTTAAGCTATAACAAAAATAGCAAATATAAAGAGTAAAATTTTTGAGCTCTAATCTTATATCTTACACAATAATAACTATTATGGTTGAACCCTTACTATCAGGAATTGTTCTTGGCCTTATTCCTATCACTTTATTTGGATTATTAGTAGCAGCTTATCTACAATATCAACGCGGAAATCAATTAGGACTATAAAACCTAAGTTATAGATATTTATAAAAACTACAATACTTATAGTTTTTATAAATATCTACAAACCAGCTAATTATAAATACAGAAAAAATTTTATTGAAACCAGATTGATAATTGACAAAATTGATACTATAGCAAAATAATATTTTTTTACCAGCTCGACTTAGTAACTCCAGGTAAAAGACATTCATGAGACATTTCTCGAAACACGTGGCGAGATAAACCAAAATCTCTATAATACCCTCTACTTCTGCCAGTTAACCAGCACCTATTTCTACCTCTAACAGCTGCGCTATTTCTAGGCATTTCTTGAAGTCTTTGTCTTAGTTCCATTTTATCAGAGAAGCTTATAGCTTCTTTCAGTTGATCTTTAATAGCAAGTCTTTTAAAATAGTATTTTTTTGCAAGCTTTTCTCTCTTGAGCTCTCTTTGGATCATATTTTTTTTTGCCATATTGTAAAACTCACTTAAAAAATTATTTAATCAATATACTAGCTAAAAAATCTTTTGACTGCAACATTTATGTAATCAAAAACATATAGCACAAAGTAGTACCATTCATTAAATATCCATTTTATGGTACTACTTTATGCTATTGCAACAAATCTATTTAATAAAGTTCTTGTTCAGTATGAGTTAAAATAGTGCAATCAGATTGAGGATAAGCAATACATGTTAAAACATAACCTGCTAACATCTGGTCATCATCTAAGAATGATTGATCCGATTGATCTACAGTTCCTTCCGTAACTTTACCTGCGCAAGTTGAACAAGCTCCAGCTCTACAAGAATACGGAAGCTCAATGCCTTCTTCTTCTGCTGCATCTAGGATATATGTATCATCTGCACAATTAAATGTAACATCAATATTTTCGTCTTCACATACTAAATGAATTTTATAATCTGCCATTTTTTTACTCCATAATAAAGATACGCTTGAAACTTAATAAAGCAAAGCAATTTAAAGGACTTACCCAAAAATTTTATATTAGTTTCATTATGCATAATAGACTGCAAAAAAAGAAAATAATATACTATTATGAGAAATTAAGCTACATTTCACACTAAATAGAACTATAGTAGGTTCAAAGTATATATATAAATTCATATAGTTAAAATTATTTTTATCATTTAAATAACTAAACTTAATACTCTAGACTTTTAGATTAACTACCCAGTTGATCTTTTACAATAAACAAATAAGTAATTATGACTTCAATGATGACTCAACAAATAGAACTAAAACCTATTCTTCGATTTCAGAAACCACATTTATATTCGAACTTTCTTGTACAAGAAATTCAGGCTTTAACAACAAGACTCTTTTTGCAAGTTTGGAGAAGACCTGCGACATTGATGGCAGGTATTATTCAGCCTTTATTATGGCTAATTCTATTTGGTGGGCTTTTTTATAATGCACCTGTAAATTTATTTACTATTAACACAAGCTATAACTGTTTTTTAAGCTCTGGGATTATAATTTTCACGTCATTTACTGGTGCACTTAATTCAGGTCTTCCTTTGATGTTTGATCGAGAATTCGGGTTTTTAAATCGATTATTAACGGCTCCTTTAATATCTAGAACTTCTATTATTTTATCTTCTGCTACTTTCATGACTTGTCTTAGCTTAATACAAGTTATATTTATAGTTACAGCCTCATTGTTTATGGGGAATTCTCCTTTAAACAATGATAGTGCAATAATTTTGGGGCTTATAATTCTATTAGTGACTGTGGGAGTTACAATACTTAGTTTAGCTTTATCCTTTACTCTGCCTGGTCATATTGAACTATTAGCGCTTATTTTAGTAATCAATTTACCTTTTTTATTTTCTAGTACGGCTCTGGCTCCTCTATATTTCATGCCACCTTGGCTCCAATTAATTGCTAGTCTGAATCCTTTAAGTTATGCAATAGAAGGAACAAGATATTTATATTCCAGCATACATTGGAATTTCGCAGAATCTATTATAAAAGTTAGTTGGGGAGATGTTTGTCTAGGGCAAATTATTGCACTATTAGTTATTTTAGATATAATTGCAGCTTATCTTGTCTCTAAGATATTAAAAGCTAAACTTAATTAAAATTTTAATAAAAAATTTATTAAATTTATTTTAGCAAGATTTTTAATATATAATACTAGTAGTAGTATGGATAATTGAAATAGAAATAGTTTTTCAAAACCAAAGCTATTATCAACAATGATAAACATTTGTAAGAAAGTCAACAAAGTATGTTCTTATTCATAGGAGGCATGTAGTCAATGGGACTACCATGGTACCGTGTACACACGGTTGTTTTAAATGATCCTGGACGCTTAATTGCAGTCCATCTAATGCATACTGCACTTGTAGCAGGTTGGGCAGGATCTATGGCATTATACGAATTAGCTGTATTTGATCCTTCAGATCCAGTATTAAATCCAATGTGGCGACAAGGAATGTTTGTCATGCCATTCATGGCAAGGCTTGGCGTAACAGATTCTTGGGGAGGATGGAGCATTACTGGAGAAAGTGTCTCCAATCCTGGATTATGGAGTTTTGAAGGAGTAGCTTTAACTCATATAGTTCTTTCTGGAATGCTTTTTCTGGCAGCTATTTGGCATTGGGTTTATTGGGACTTAGAATTATTTCGAGATCCAAGAACTGGAGAACCAGCTTTAGACTTGCCAAAGATTTTCGGAATTCATCTATTACTATCAAGTCTACTGTGTTTTGGATTTGGTGCTTTTCATGTAACTGGATTATTTGGACCAGGAATGTGGGTATCTGATGGTTATGGAGTAACAGGTAAGGTACTGCCAGTGGCTCCGGCATGGGGACCAGAAGGATTTAACCCGTTTAATCCTGGAGGAGTTGCGTCACACCACATTGCTGCAGGTACTGTAGGTATATTAGCTGGTGTTTTTCATTTAACTGTTAGACCACCGCAAAGACTATACCGCGCTCTAAGAATGGGTAATATCGAAACTGTATTATCGAGTAGTATATCTGCTGTTTTTTTCTCAGCTTTTGTTACTTGCGGAACAATGTGGTACGGCTCTGCGACTACACCTATCGAGTTATTTGGTCCAACTAGATATCAATGGGATAGTGGATATTTTCAGCAAGAAATTGAAAAGCGAGTAGAAAACGCCATTGCTGATGGCGCTGCTCCTAGCGAAGCATGGTCAAGAATTCCAGATAAATTAGCCTTCTATGACTATATTGGTAACAATCCAGCAAAAGGTGGTTTATTCAGAGCTGGCCCTATGAATAAAGGAGACGGAGTTGCTGAAGCATGGCTTGGACATCCTGTATTTCAGGATAAAGAAGGAAGAGAACTAAGTGTTCGCAGAATGCCTGCTTTTTTCGAAACTTTTCCGGTCATTTTAGTTGATAAAGACGGTATCATACGAGCTGACATTCCATTTAGGAGAGCAGAGTCTAAGTACAGTATCGAACAAGTAGGTGTAACAGCTAGTTTTTATGGCGGCAAATTAAATGGCCAAGTATTTAATGATGCTCCTAGTGTTAAGAAATATGCAAGGAAAGCTCAATTAGGTGAAGTATTCGAATTTGACCGAACTACACTAGAATCAGACGGTGTATTCAGAAGTAGTCCAAGAGGCTGGTTTACATTTGGTCATGCTAATTTCGCTTTAATCTTTTTCTTTGGACATCTTTGGCATGGTTCAAGAACTATCTTTAGAGATGTGTTTGCAGGAATCGGAGCTGAAGTAACTGAACAAGTAGAGTTTGGAGCTTTCCAAAAATTAGGCGACAGAAGCAGTAAAAAGCAAGGCGCTGTATAAAGCTAAGTCAAACATAGTCTTTATCAAATATTTCCGATATTAAAATAGTTGAGGAAAAGTTTATTATCTAACAGTTACTAATTAGGAGAACCTATGGAAGCCTTGGTTTATGTATTTTTATTGACAGGAACGCTAATGGTTATATTCTTTGCGATCTTTTTTAGAGAGCCTCCGAGAATAGCTAAATAGCTTTATTAGATTTAACCTTACAATAACAGAACCACTTTCCAGCTTATTAGTGGAAAGTGGTTCTATTGTAAATTACAGTATGTTATTCTTCATGCTCTTCAAAAGGATCTCTAAGATCTTTTGAAGCAGGACCAAATGCAGTATATATTGAATAGCCTGTAATACCTAAAAGCAAACTCGAAATAAAAATACTAAGAACTGTTGCAGTTTCCATAATTCAATCAGTATTAAGATGAACTTTTTCTATAATAATATTATCAATATTAAAACATTTAATTATTAAATTAATCAAAATATATTATGGCACTTAGAACTAGACTGGGAGAAATCTTAAGACCCTTAAATTCAGAGTATGGAAAAGTTGCTCCAGGTTGGGGAACAACTCCTATAATGGGGATTTTCATGTTACTATTTTTCTTATTTTTGTTGATCATTTTGCAAATCTACAATTCATCACTAGTGCTAGAAAATGTAGATGTAGATTGGGCTACTTTGGGTAGCTAATTATACTATTTCTTTGATTCAATAACATTAAAAATAACCAGCGATCGCTATTATGTTATAATAGCGATCGCTTAACTTGTACTTTGCTATATACAAAAATAATTATTTTCCTAAGTCAATTAATTCGCTATTTGCAAAGCTATTAGTATTAACATTATTATAATTAACTTTTTCAAATCGTACTAGCACTGGATACTTGATACCACTTTTATCCATTGCTGCAACAGTCCCAATTTCTTGATACCAGTATGATTCCTTTCTCAAGATTTTTACTTTTGAGCCTCGTTCCATATTTTTAGTCCTAAGATAGATTATTAAAGATTAGTATAATAGATAAAAAAATAAAATACATAAAATACATAAAATTAGTACCGACAATTTAATAATAAAAGGAGAGAGAGGGATTCGAACCCTCGATAACTAAAGTTATGACAATTTTCGAAATTGTTGCAATAAACCACTCTGCCATCTCTCCCAAACTAAAACTCTTTTTTTCAAAATTAGATAATAGTAACATAGAACTAAGGTAGTTGCCTAGAAAATTAAAACTATGTTAAATATAAATTATAATCTTTCTATAGATCTCTTTACAAAATATGTACACAGATTCTATATCAGCTTATTTCAAGATTTTTTAATCTTATACAATTTTTACTAAATAAATAAACTCTCTCATAATATGAAACTATCTTGGAAAACACTTCTTCTTTGGTCTTTACCAATATTTGTCGTTGGTTTCTTTTTCTGGCAAGGTTTTTTAGGTCCGACTACTACAGATGTTGGTAGTAATATCGCAAGTTCTAGAATGACATATGGAAGATTCTTAGAATATTTAGATATGGGCTGGGTTAAACGAGTTGACCTATATGAAAATAATCACACAGCAATCGTCGAAGCTGTTGGACCGGAATTGGGCAACAGGGTTCAACGAATTCGAGTTGAGCTGCCAGCAAGTGCACCAGAATTAATTACAAAGCTACGCAAGGCTAATGTTGATCTAGATGCTCATCCTCCTAAAAGTACAAGTGCAGTATGGGGACTATTAGGTAATTTACTATTTCCTCTATTATTAGTTGGAGGCTTAGCCTTTCTATTTAGAAGATCTAATAGTGCTAGTGGTGGGCCTGGTCAAGCAATGTCATTTGGCAAATCAAAAGCTCTATTTCAAATGGAAGCCAAAACAGGAGTAGTATTCAATGATGTTGCTGGAGTTGAAGAAGCAAAAGAAGAGTTTCAAGAAGTAGTAACTTTTTTAAAACAACCTGAATCATTTACTGCTGTTGGTGCAAAAATACCAAAAGGCGTTTTGTTAGTTGGTCCTCCTGGTACAGGAAAAACATTATTAGCAAAAGCAATTGCTGGTGAAGCAAGCGTTCCTTTTTTTAGTATCTCAGGCTCAGAATTTGTAGAAATGTTTGTTGGGGTTGGTGCTTCTCGCGTAAGAGACCTATTCAAAAAAGCAAAAGATAATGCACCTTGCATTGTTTTTATTGATGAAATCGATGCTGTGGGCAGACAAAGAGGAACAGGTGTCGGGGGTGGAAATGATGAAAGAGAACAAACATTAAATCAGTTATTAACTGAAATGGATGGCTTTGAAGGGAATACTGGTGTTATTGTAATTGCTGCCACTAACAGAGCTGACATTCTAGATTCTGCACTATTAAGGCCTGGAAGATTTGACAGGCAAGTGTCTGTGGATGTTCCTGATTTTAAAGGTAGATTAGCAATTCTTGAGGTTCATGCTAAAAATAAAAAAATGGAGCCTAAAGTATCGTTAGAAACTATTGCAAGACGAACTCCAGGCTTTTCAGGAGCTGATTTAGCTAACTTATTAAATGAAGCTGCTATTTTAACAGCTCGAAGAAGAAAGAATGCAATGACTATGTCAGAAATTGATACATCAATTGATAGAGTAGTAGCTGGAATGGAAGGCACACCTTTAATTGATAGTAAAAGTAAAAGATTAATTGCATATCATGAGGTAGGCCATGCAATAATAGGAAGCTTATTAGAACATCATGATCCTGTTCAAAAAGTCACATTAATACCGAGGGGACAAGCTAGAGGCTTAACATGGTTTACTCCTAGCGATGATCAAAGTTTAATCTCAAGGTCACAAATACTAGCACGTATCGTCGGTGCTCTTGGTGGAAGAGCTGCAGAAGAGATTATTTTTGGAGATGCAGAAGTAACTACCGGTGCCAGTAATGATTTACAGCAAGTTACATCAATGGCTAGACAAATGGTAACTCGATTCGGGATGTCTAAAATTGGCCCATTATCTCTTGAAAGTCAAGGTGGAGACCCCTTCTTAGGTAGAGGAATGGGAGGCGGTTCAGAATACTCAGATGAGGTTGCAACTAATATTGATAAACAAGTACGGGAAATTGTGAGTGAATGCTATAAGCAAGCTAAAAAAATTATTGCAGATAATCGAGTAGTTATGGATAGATTAGTTGATTTACTGATTGAAAAAGAAACAATTGAAGGCAATGAATTTAGAGATATTGTTAAAGAATACACTGCAATTCCGGAAAAAAATTACTATAAATCTCAATTTTAAATAATGCGGGACTGACGGGATTCGAACCCGCAACTTCCGCCGTGACAGGGCGGTGCTCTAACCAGTTGAACTACAGTCCCAATAAGAGTATAAATAGATAATCTCATAATTAGTTTGTAGTTGTCAAATTATATTATTAAACATGAAAAGTATTTTTAACAATACTTTTCATGTTTTTCATTATAAAGTCAATGGATTCATTAAGAAGGAGAGAGAGGGATTCGAACCCTCGGTACGAAGTTAATCGTACAGTAGATTAGCAATCTACCGCTTTCGACCACTCAGCCACCTCTCCAGAAAATCTTATATACTGAATATATCAAATATTATGACATTTTAATAGCTGTGTGCGTAAATATTTATGGAGCTAAGCGGATTCGAACCGCTGACCCTCTCAATGCCATTGAGATGCTCTACCAACTGAGCTATAACCCCTTTCTTGAGGCTATTAAAAATGGCTCAAGCGGGATTTGAACCTGCGACCTTGGGCTTATGAATCCCCTGCTCTAACCACTGAGCTACTGAGCCATAATAAAAACTATTGCTAAATACTATACCATAAATTACGTCAAAATATAGATCAACAAAAAAGTATTTACTACAAGTGCCTCAATTTTATATTATCTAAATTGGCATTTAAAAGATATTCAATTGTCTTTTACGATATACTTTGAGTTCTTTTTATTTGATTGGGAGTATTTCAATATTTAACTTGCAAAATAGATACTGTTTTTCAAGAATACATAGAATTTTACCACATACTTATATTGTTTTAAACAATTAGCTTCTGATAAACTATAGATTTACCAATTATAGTAGATTAGACTAAATAATTATGTTTCTTTAATTAAGCAAAAGTAAAGAAAGTATATAAGTAAAATATATTACTTTCTTATCGATATAATTTTATTTAACAGATTATCAAATAAGCAAAATTACATAATCAATATATACATATCTATGAAATCAAGATGATGTAAATCTTATTGTTGAATATATTAAGTAGACTTAAGATTTATAAATTCTATAGTTAAAAGATATTTGTTAATTCCACTTAGTAATATTTTTTTCTAGGGAGTAATTGAAAGCTAAATAAATATCTAATATCTTATACAACCAACATCGAGCCAATGCCTTGATCAGTTAATATTTCTAGTAAAAGGGCGTGATCAATTCTACCATCCAAAATATGCGCTGAAGCTACCCCTTGAGCTAAAGAGCGAATACAGCAATTAACTTTGGGGATCATACCTCCGGCAATCACTTCTGTCTGAGTTAAGTCTCTAGCTTGCTGTATATTTAAATGACTAATTAATGTTGTAGGATCTGAAGAGTTACGTAAAATACCAGGAGTATCTGTTAATAAAATTAGTTTTTCCGCATTAAGGGCTGCTGCTACTTCTCCTGCTACAGTATCAGCATTAATATTGTATGACTGACCTTGTTTATCTGCTGCGACACTAGCAATTACTGGTATATAGTTATTATTAATTAAGATCTTTAATAGCTTAGTATCAACATTTTGGACTTCTCCAACGAAGCCAAGATTTGCTTTACCACTTGGTCTTGGAGTAATAAGTAACCCATCTTTTCCAGACAAACCTACACTTTTACCTCCTTGCTTATTAATCGTTGCTACAAGATCTTTGTTGACCCGTCCAACTAATACCATTTCTACAATATCCATAGTAGGCTGATCTGTCACCCTTACACCGTTCTCAAATTGTGGTGAAATTTTTAGACGATCTAACCACAAATTAATTTCTGGACCTCCTCCATGAACTAAAATGGGACGCAACCCTATAAAAGAAAGAAAAACAAGATCACTAATTACTTGATCTTTTAATTTTTGATTTTTCATAGCTGCTCCCCCGTATTTTATCACAATAATTCTTGAAGAAAATTGTTGAATATATGGTAGAGCCTCACTTAAGACTTTCACTCTTTCTGAATTAGTCAACATGAATAAAGTAGAATTACAGTATATAAATTTATTTGCAGGACTTATATTAACTTGATAGATACTAATAAGTGCTTCAAAACTTTCAAAGAATAAACATATTATTAATAATTAAAATAGTTAAAATTACAAGGATGATTATTATGATTAATTTTTGGAATAATATATTAAAGTTTCCGCGGTTTTTAGTTAGTGTTATTTTTGGATTAATTTTAATAATTATTAGTCCTTTTTTCGTGTTATTTAAAAAACCATTGACAAGTTTTTTTTTCATCATATCATTCACCGGTTTAATCATAATTTTAGCGGTAACAATACAAAAAATGCTCAATGTCGAATGTTGTTGAGAGAATTAATTTAATTTAATTAAAGTTTTTGAACATATATAATATTATATTATCATTAACTATAATAAATTAATTCTCTCTTCTATAAAAAAAATCATACGTATTAAATATTATTGATAGATATTATGTCACTAAAACAAATAATTAGCTCTGAGAAAACTGGTGCCTTTGCCCTCCTAGATAGTATTGTTAGACATGGTGTTAAACATATATTTGGTTATCCAGGAGGAGCTATTCTTCCTATCTATGATGAGCTTTATGCTTGGGAAGCATCATCTTTAATTAAGCATATTCTTGTCCGACATGAACAGGGAGCTGCTCACGCTGCAGATTCTTATTCTAGGTCAACAGGAGAAGTTGGAGTCTGTTTTGCTACGTCCGGTCCAGGGGCAACTAATCTTGTTTCTGGTATAGCTACGGCACATATTGATTCTGTACCCATATTAGCTATCACCGGTCAAGTTGGAAGAGCATTTATAGGTACAGATGCTTTCCAAGAAGTAGACATCTTTGGAATCACTCTCCCTATTGTGAAGCATTCTTATGTAGTTCGCGATCCTAGGGATATGTCGAGAATTGTCGCAGAAGCATTTTTTATTTGTAAACATGGTCGACCAGGCCCCGTCTTGATTGATGTGCCTAAAGATGTAGGGCTAGAAAAGTTCAATTATTTCTCTATTGATCCAGGAAAAGTCAACATTCCAGGTTGCAGACCAGTTACTACCTTAAAGTCCAGACAAATACTGATGGCAGCTAAGATGATACAACAGTCTAGTCAACCTTTATTGTATATAGGAGGAGGAGCTATAATCTCTGATTCGCATCAAATTATTAAAGAACTTGTTGATTTATATAGAATACCTGTTACTACTACTCTAATGGGAAAGGGTATTTTTAATGAAGACAGTGAATATTGCTTGGGTATGTTAGGTATGCATGGTACTGCATATGCTAATTTTGCAGTTAGTGAATGTGATCTATTAATTGCACTAGGGGCTAGATTTGACGATAGAGTTACAGGGAAATTAGACGAGTTTGCTTGTAATGCCCAAGTAATTCATGTAGACATTGATCCTGCTGAAGTTGGAAAGAATAGAATTCCTCAGGTTGCTATTGTTGGTGATGTTACGGAAGTGGTTACTGCAATATTGAATCTACTAAAAACTTCTTTCCCTCCCTACCCGGAGCAGATCGTATCTTGGCAAGAACGAATTAACCGTTGGCGCCAACAATATCCATTACTAGTTCCAAAAAAATCAACAAGTATTTCACCTCAGGAAATACTTGTTGTAGCTAATAAACTAGCTCAAAACGCTTATTTTACTACAGATGTTGGTCAGCATCAAATGTGGTCTGCTCAATTTTTAAAAGTAAAAGCTAAGCATTGGCTTTCAAGTGCCGGGTTAGGTACAATGGGATATGGATTACCTGCAGCAATTGGTGCTCAAGTAGCACATCCTAACGATGTAGTTATTTGTATTAGTGGTGATTCTAGTTTTCAAATGAATATGCAGGAACTTGGGACTATTGCACAATATCAGTTACCTGTCAAAATTATTATTATTAATAATCGTTGGCAAGGAATGGTTAGACAATGGCAACAGGCTTTTTATGGCGAAAGATACTCTCATTCTCGGATGACAGAAGGAGCCCCAAATTTTCAAAAGCTAGCAGAAGCTTTTGGTATTAAGGCTTTTACTATTAATAGTAGGCAAAATATGCAGTCGTACTTGGAAGCTGCTATTGAGCATCCTGGTCCAGTATTACTCGACTGTCAAGTTACGGAAAATGAAAATTGCTACCCAATGGTTGCTCCTGGTAAAAGTAATGCACAAATGATAGGTATCGCCAAACCTCAAAGAGGTACTGCATCAAACTATGTTAATACAAATATGTAAATTAAAAGGTTTATATTTTCTTAAAAATGCAATGAAAAATTATTTTTACGGATAGCCTTTGACGAGAATTGAACTCGTGACCTTCCCCTTACCAAGGGGATGCTCTACCTCTGAGCCACAAAGGCTTTTTATTATATTGGGCCGGGTTGGATTTGAACCAACGTAGGCGAAGCCAGCGGATTTACAGTCCGCCCCCATTAACCACTCGGGCACCGACCCTAATTAATTTTCACTTAAAATATAACTTAAACACTATCATAAATTAGTTACTTAAAACAAGTCTTTTCATAAATAAAATTATTAAGTAATGGACATAGCTGGACTCGAACCAGCGACTTTCACGATGTCGACGTGACACTCTAACCAGCTGAGTTACATGTCCAAAACCTTAATAATGATTATAACACTATTTATTGATTTTATAAGTATCTATTTCTAGTTAAAGATTTGTTTTAATCGACCTGCTTTACCAAGAAGATCTCTTAGATAATATAGTTTAGCTCTGCGTACTTTAGCCCTTCTAATAACTTTAATAAATGTTATTCGTGGTGAATTAAGAAAAAAAACGCGCTCAACTCCAATACCTTGAAATGAGCATCTTAAAGTTAAGCTAGTATTTAAGCTATTTTTTCTTCTTCTAGCCAAGATTACTCCTTCGCACAATTGTTCTCTCGTTTTATCACCTTCCTTAACCATTAATCCAAGTTGTATTGTATCACCAACTCTAATTTCAGGTACGCCTTGTTTAATAAAAGGAGTCTCCACACTTTTCATAAGCTGACTTATCTTTGTATTATTTGCTTTCATATCTAGCATTAGCTTTATAATGTTTTTTGCAATATTATACATTAAAATAATAAATATGAAAATTATTAGCAAATAAGCATAAATAGTATCTTAGAACCTGCGTATTATTTATTGCTAGACTTGATTTACCTCATTCTGTGTTGTCAATTTATTCGCTTAATTATCAAAAAAATCAATTTGTTAATTGTAGAATAGTGACCAACTTATATCTCGAATAGAAATATAGAATTTCTTTATATATTTATTCTTCGCTGAAGAATTTTATATATATAACAGAATGATGAAAAGAATAAAATTAAGGCTTAAGTATTTATTAGTTTTGTGTTATAATTATTTACTATCAAAGGTAGTGGCATAACACAAAACATAAACAATGTTTGAACGCTTTACTGAAAAAGCTATAAAAGTAATAATGTTAGCTCAGGAAGAAGCTAGACGCTTAGGGCACAATTTTGTCGGAACTGAGCAAATATTATTAGGATTAGTAGGTGAAGGTACTGGGATTGCAGCCCAAGTATTAAAATCCATGAACGTGAATCTAAAAGATGCAAGAGTCGAAGTTGAAAAAATCATAGGAAGAGGATCTGGTTTTGTAGCGGTTGAAATTCCTTTCACTCCTCGAGCAAAAAGAGTACTAGAACTGTCTTTAGAAGAAGCACGTCAGCTTGGCCATAATTATATTGGTACCGAACACTTGCTAATGGGCTTAGTCAGAGAAGGAGAAGGAGTGGCAGCAAGAGTCTTAGAAAATTTAGCAGTTGATGTTTCTTCGATTAGAGCAGAAGTTATACAAATGCTGGGAGAAAATGCAGAAGCAAACGTAAGTGGAAGTAATACTACACAGGCTAGAAGCAAAACCCCTACATTAGAAGAGTTTGGCTCTAATTTAACTCAAATGGCTATGGAAGGCGGTTTAGATCCTGTAGTTGGAAGACAAAAAGAGATAGAACGTGTTATTCAAATTCTAGGACGAAGGACTAAAAACAATCCTGTTCTAATTGGTGAACCAGGTGTAGGTAAAACAGCAATTGCAGAAGGTTTAGCTCAAAGAATAGCTAACAGAGATGTTCCTTCTATATTAGAAGATAAATTAGTTATTACTCTAGATGTTGGTTTATTAGTTGCTGGCACTAAATATAGAGGTGAATTTGAGGAAAGACTAAAACGTATTATGGACGAAATTAAATCGGCGGATAATGTAATACTAGTTATTGATGAAGTCCATACATTAATCGGAGCTGGGGCTGCAGAGGGAGCAATAGATGCAGCTAATCTACTGAAGCCTGCTTTGGCACGAGGAGAATTGCAATGTATAGGTGCAACAACCTTAGAAGAATACAGGAAACATATAGAAAAAGATCCAGCATTAGAGCGAAGATTTCAGCCTGTTGTAGTTGGAGAGCCAAGTGTTGAAGAAACAATCGAAATCTTATTTGGTCTTCGAGACCGCTACGAAAAACATCATCAATTAACAATGTCCGACGGCGCTTTGGCGGCAGCTGCTAAATACGCTAATCAATATATTTCTGATCGATTTTTGCCAGATAAAGCAATTGATTTAATTGATGAAGCTGGTTCTAGAGTTCGTCTGCTAAATTCTCAATTACCTCCAGCTGCAAGAGAACTGGATAAAGAGTTAAGAGCTGTATTAAAAACAAAAGATGAAGCTATTAGAGCTCAAAAATATGAAACAGCAGAGCAATATAGAGCAAGAGAAATGGAAATTAAAGCTCAAATTGCTGCAATTGCTCAAAGCAAAAAAAATGAGCCTGATTTAAACTTAGAAGATCCTGTCGTAACAGAAGATGATATTGCTGAAATTGTTGCTGCTTGGACTGGTATACCAGTAACTAAGCTAACTAAGAGTGAGTCAGAAAAATTAATGCACATGGAAGAAACTTTGCATGGGCGTATCATTGGCCAAGATGAAGCAGTTGTCGCTGTATCTAGAGCTATAAGACGAGCAAGAGTAGGTCTAAAAAATCCGAATAGACCAATTGCAAGTTTCATTTTCTCTGGACCAACAGGCGTAGGTAAAACAGAATTAACAAAAGCTTTGGCTTCTTATTTTTTTGGGTCCGAAGCTTCTATGATACGTTTAGATATGTCAGAATATATGGAAAGACATACTGTATCTAAATTAATTGGCTCTCCTCCCGGCTATGTAGGCTATAGTGAAGGTGGTTATCTGACAGAAGCAGTAAGAAAAAAACCATATACTGTAATTCTTTTTGATGAAATTGAAAAGGCTCATCCTGATATTTTTAATCTTCTTCTTCAGATTTTAGAAGATGGAAGATTAACAGATGCAAAAGGTAGAACTATTGATTTCAAGAATACTCTTCTAATAATGACTTCCAATATTGGATCTAAAGTTATTGAAAAAGGAGGAGGTAGCCTAGGATTTGAGTTATCAGAAGACCAAACAGAATCGCAATACACTAGAGTTAGATCTTTAGTAAATGAAGAACTAAAACAATATTTTAGACCAGAGTTTTTAAATCGCTTAGATGAAATTATCGTATTTCGTCAGCTTACTAAAGATGAAGTTAGAGAAATTGCAGAACTGATGTTGAATGAAGTTTTTGCCAGAATTAAGCAGCAAGATATTCAGCTAAATGTAACAGAACGTTTTAAACAACGACTAGTAGAAGAAGGCTATAATCCAAGTTATGGAGCTCGACCACTTAGACGAGCAGTGATGAGACTATTAGAAGACAGTTTAGCCGAAGAAGTTTTATCAGGTAAAATTAAAGCTGGTGATAGTGCTGTAGTAGATGTTACTAACGAAGGAGAAGTAACAGTTTTACTAGGTGAAAAATTAGAACTATTAACTTAAAAAATAATTTATTAATCTAAAAGCATTGAATATAATTTATTCAATGCTTTTAGAAGAAAACTAACAAGATGGGTTGCTATAATTGACAACCTCTGATATTATTTGTATGTATGCAAGGCCGGGATAGCTCAGTTGGTAGAGCAGTGGATTGAAAATCCTCGTGTCACCAGTTCAAATCTGGTTCTTGGCATTTTAAACATTTGAAAAGTTTGCTATATGAGCATCAAATTTTAGTTGAAACATACCTGTTGGGCCATTTCTGTGTTTTGCTATTATAATTTCTGTCAAGTCTCCTCCTAAAGTTTCTTGAGTATAGTAGCTTTCTCTATAGAGCATTATGACTAAATCAGCATCTTGCTCTATTGAATTATGTACTATAAAGTTATTCACGATAAAATTATGTAAGGGCTGACATTCTAAATCAAATACAGCTTGCAAGCTAATAACATGCACATGTTTAAGATTCTCAAAAGTTAAAAATAAAGATGAAAAAGAGTTTAAGACAGATTTTCTTTCTTTGATAGTATTTATTTGAATGGCAAGCACATTATTGTAATCAATTTCATCACATCTTTTCCATCCTTGCGTTGTTAATATCTTGTGATTGCTTGTTAACTTTAGATGCTTGCCAGATTGGGTAATGATTCTATATATAGTTTTTTTACCTGTTTTTGAAATATTAGCTTTACTGGATCTAAATAAGTTTAGTTTTTGATTAGCGAAACTAGTAACTTCAATATGCTTATGATGAAAATTAAATAGAATTTGAGTCTGACTATATAATGGTAAATGAAGATGACTAAATTTTGATATACATCCACTTTCTCTGAGATCAGATAATAAAGGTCTCTTATCGCTCCGAGTTTCAAGATTCCTATTCAGTTGAGATAATACTAGTATAGGTAAATTTAAATCTTTTGCTAATATTTTTAATGATCGAGTAATTAACGATAGTTCTTGAGATCTATTATCAGACTGTCTGCCATCTTGTAATAATTGAAGGTAGTCTATAATAATTAGCTCTATATTGTTTCCCTGTAATTTTAAAAATTGTACTTTCGTCTTTATAATGTCTGTAGAAACTTTTGCGCTATCATCAATGTAAAGATTCTGATCTGCAAGAGCTTTACTTTTTTGAATAACATACTGCCATTCATCATTATTAAGTTGGCCAGATTGAATTTTTTGACCGTTTAAGTGACATTCTTGAGCTAAAATTCTCCTTAGTAGTTGTTCTATAGACATTTCTAAGCTAAATAAAATAACGAACGATTTTTCTTTGTTAATTATATATCTAGCTACATTAATAGCAAATGCTGTTTTCCCCATTGAAGGTCTTCCTGCAAGAATGATCAAATCTGACTTTTGAAAACCTTGTGTAATAGAATCTAGCTCTGTAAAACCGGAAAGTACGCTACTATTTATACTAATTTTTTTTGTTGTGTCCAAATGGACAAGTAAATTAGCCAAAATTGTAGCTAGTGTCTGTGTATCTTTCTCTTCAAGGATTTCGTAAGCTTTTGTTAATTCACTAACAACAGAGGTTATATTGTTCTGTATAACGGGCTGGTTTGAACAACTAATTAGAAATAATGAATCTCCAGATATCAAAAGTAATCTTTTAATATAATTGTCTATAATGACTGATGAATATTCATCTACAACATCAGATAAAGGTGCTTGTTCTATTAGACTAATAACCTCGTTTAGTTCATTCAAGTGCGTAATTATTTTCTCTGTTTTTAAGTTAACTAAAAAATTTCCTATACTTATCTTTTTTATATGATTAATATTTTCAAGAACAGCTCTATAGAGTAATGAATTTGATGTAAAATAAAAAAAATCAGGAGAGAGCTTATCTACTGATTTTAGTAAAGAGATTGATTGCTTAGTTAATATTGTACTAATTAATAGTTTTTCAGCTAAAATATTATGAGGAGGTAAATATTTGTAAATACTGATTAGTTCCTCCTTGTAACATTATTTTAATAATATTAATTAATTACCAACTTAATTTGACTCTGGAAGAACTTGTATTTGAACGTTGGCAGTTACTTGATTTAATAGCTTAATCTCTATATTGTAAATGCCAACTGTTTTAATCTCAGGCAAAAAGATATTCTGTTTTTCAATATCTATATTTGTGGCATTTTTAATAATTTGTGCAATTTCTTTTTCTGTGACACTACCAAAAATATTTTGCCCATCCCCTGTTTTTTTAGTTACGCTGAACTTCTGTATTTCTTCTAGAAGCAGCTGAACTTTTTTTGCATCTTCTTTAGCTATTTTAAATTTCTCTTCTTTTATGGCTGCATAAAATTTTTGCTGTTTTAAAATACCATTTGTTGCGACTATCGCCATTTTATTTGGGATTAAAAAATTTCTTGCATAACCAGCAGCAACTTTTACAAGATCATTACTTTTGCCAAGTTTTTGAATATTTTCTTTTATCACAACTTTTATAACTTTTTTACCCATCTTCATTCTGAACTCTAAAAAATCTATATAATTTTATTATACCTGTTGTACCCAGATTTTAATAGGAAGTATTCACTTGTTAAAATAATATCTTTATGAAACTGATAATGAATTTTCATCTTTATTCTGGTATAATAATTTACACAATGTCTTTCTAGGAGAGGTGGCCGAGTGGTTGAAGGCGCAGCATTGGAAATGCTGTTTAAGAGCAATCTTAACGAGGGTTCGAATCCCTCTCTCTCCGTATAAAAATTATAATAATCTTTATATAGTCCAGTCAAAACTTCCAATAATGTTTTTCCATGCATTTAAGCCACCTTGGACTCTCACAATATTGAGTTTTTGGGCCATCAACAATTGAGAAGCAAATAGAGATCTAGAATCTAAGCTGCAGTATACAAAGCAAATTTTATTTTTAAAATTTATATTAGAGTAATGTATTGTTTTGAGTTGTTTTAAAGGTATATTTAATGAGTGAATTAAGTGATTTTTTTGATATTCTTCTTGATTTCTGACATCTATTAAAATATATTTTAGGTCTCTGCTACTTAAAAGTTTGTGCAACTGAACAACATTAATTTCTCTTATAATAAGATTGAGTTTGTCATGCTTATATCTGTTCCAGTGTTTTTTGGGAGATAATACAAATTTAGTATTTAGAATTTTAAACTTACTAAATGATAAAGTTAAAGCGCTGTAGGTTAATATAGTACCACTTAATATATACTTGTAACCAAGAATAATTTTGATAGCTTCGGTTGCTTGAAGTGTACCAATAATACCCGGTAATAGACCTAAAACACCAGAATTGCTGCAAGTATCTATTTCACTATTTCTATTTTTGACTTTATTGTAGAAGTCTCGATAACTTGGACCTCCTTGATAGTTAAATACACTAACTTGTCCTTCAAATTGAAAAATAGCCCCATAAATATGTATTTTATTTAATTCCAAGCAAGTATCATTCAGCAGATATCGAGTACTGAAATTGTCTGATCCATCTATAATAATATCGTAGTTTTTAATGATATCAATTGAGTTCTGATAGTTTAGTCTTGTTTTAAAAACTTGTACTATACATTTGGGATTCAAATCTAATATTTTTTTTTAGCTATTTCTACTTTTTGGCATCCTATATCGTGAATTGTATATATAATCTGCCTCTGTAAATTAGAAAGATCAATAATATCGTCGTCTATAATACCGATGCCGCCAACTCCAGCAGCTGCAAGGTAAATTATTCCAGGAGAACCTAGGCCACCAGCACCAATGAATAGTACCTTCGCTTTTCTTAATCTTTCTTGTCCTTCTAATTGAATTTGTGGTAGCACTAAATGTTTAGAATATCTTGTATATTCCTCTAAAGAGTATTTTATATTATCTGTTTTAAAGTTCAGCATAAAATTTATAAGTTAATTAATACTAACTAGAAACTACTTGAGAAGCTTATTAAGATGATTTTTGTAAACTAGGTTCTTCTGTATCCAAAATAGCTCCTTGTGTAGGACAGACTTGAATACAAATACTACAATCAATACAGGCAGAAAAGTCAATCCAGTACCAATTAGTATTAATACTATTTTTTCCTTGTCCTTGGTGAATACAAGCTACTGGGCAAGCAGCTACACATTCAGCAACTCCAATACATTTTTCAGTTACAATTGTATGAGACATATTATTTAATTAATAAAAGATAAACTATTTACATCTAGTAATTTTATTGTATACTAAATTGGCATATGCTATCCAAGCCAATAAATCAGATAATCTACTTTTATAGCTTACTGATTTGATCTGCGCCTTTAGTTCAGTTGGTAGAACGCAGGTCTCCAAAACCTGATGTCGAGGGTTCAAGTCCTTCAGGGCGCGCTTAGTTTTTATTATAGTTTCATAGTATCATTTTACTTTTTTGCAAACGTCAAAATGATATGATATAAAATGGCATATTCCATATATTGGATATTTTATGTGCTAGTACTCTTTTTTTATATGTTATTATTGGTAAGTTAATTATATTAATTTTATTTTTACAATCGATAAAAAAACAGTTGAAATTAAGTGCAGATGCACTCGATAATCTCTTTTATATATATAACTTGAAAAATTAAAAACTATGGCTAAAAAAGTTACTGGAATTGTTAAATTGGCATTAAATGCAGGTAAAGCTACTCCCGCACCACCTGTAGGACCTGCTTTAGGTCAGCATGGTGTAAATATTGTTATGTTCTGCAAAGAGTATAATGCGCGTACTGCAGATAAATCAGGACTAGTAATTCCTGTTGAAATTTCAATATATGAAGACAGAAGTTTTACTTTTATACTTAAGACTCCTCCTGCTTCTGTACTAATTGCCAAAGCTGCTGGCTTAAACAAAGGTTCAGGAGAACCAAACACAAAAAAAGTAGGCAGCATAACGTATAAGCAGTTAGAGTCTATTGCTGAAACGAAGCTACCTGATTTAAATACTAACAATGTACCTCAAGCTATGAAAATAGTTGGAGGTACAGCTAAAAATATGGGAATTCTAATTAAAGATTAAAAAATTTCAATTATACTTATTATTTTTATGAAAAAAATTTCACGTCGACTTAAAATATTAAAATCTCAAGTTGAGCCTAAACTGTATAATATTGATGAAGCAATATCTATATTGAAAGCAACATCAAATGCTAAATTTAAAGAAACTGCAGAAGCTCATATTTGTTTAGGTCTAAACCCTAAATACGCAGATCAGCAGCTTAGAGCAACAGTAATACTACCAAAAGGAACAGGCAAATCAATAAAAGTAGCAGTGATTGCCACAGGAGAAAAATTAACAGAAGCAATTAGTGCAGGAGCTGATGTAAGTGGTTCAGAAGAACTAATTGATGAAATATTGAAGGGGAGATTAGATTTTGATAAATTAATAGCAACGCCAGATGTTATGCCTCTAATAGCAAAGCTTGGCAGAGTTTTAGGACCTAGAGGATTAATGCCTTCTCCTAAAGCTGGTACCGTTACCATAGAAGTAGGCAAGGCTGTGAATGAATTTAAAGGTGGAAAAGTCGAGTATCGAGTTGATAGAACTGGCATAATTCATGTACCTTTTGGACAGTCCAGTTTTCCTCAAGAAGATCTAGTCTTAAATCTGCAAACAATTAAAGAATCAATTGATAGAAATAAGCCTCCTGGTGCAAAAGGCAAGTACTGGAAAACTTTTTTCTTATCTAGTACTATGGGACCATCTATTCAAATTGATATTAATAGTCTTCTATGAAAAACTTTTATGTAATTACATAACTTGAATAATACATTATTTTAAATTATAATTTGCTAGCAATGTTAATAAAATAGTTTGCTTATTATATCTTATCTGCCCCAAAAATTTTAATATATATTTTACTAATTATGAGTACAAAAGTTGAAAATATCTTAGAAGAACTAAAATCTTTAAATCTTCTAGAAGCTGCTGAACTAGTAAAACAAATAGAAGAAACATTCGATGTTGATTCATCTGCTGCTTCAGGAGCTATGATGATGTCTGTACCAGCTGCGTCACCAGCTACATCTGAAGTTGAGGAGAAAACAGAATTCGATGTTGTTCTAGAAGACGTTCCTGCACCTAAAAAGATTTCTGTTCTAAAAGTTGTTCGTTCTCTGACTGGCCTAGGCTTGAAAGAAGCGAAAGATCTTGTTGAATCTACTCCTAAAGTTCTAAAAGAAGGTGCATCTAAAGATGATTCAGAAGCTATGAAAAAACAGTTAGAAGATGCTGGCGCAACGGTTGTTATTAAATAATAAATAAAAGTGCTTTTGTTTAGAAGTAAACAAAAGCACTCTTTACTTAATAAAACTAATTAAACTAGAAAAGTCCAAGTGTAATTGCATTATTAATAGGCATAGTTGCACCAATACCTAACCAAACACTTACAACTGTACCAATTAAGAAAACAGTTGTTGCGATTGGTCTTCTAAAAGGATTTTGAAACTTATTGACATTTTCAATGAATGGAACTGTGAGTAATCCTGCTGGTACAGCTGCCATACTGAGAACTCCTAATAGTTTATTCGGAATTACTCTTAAAAGATTAAATGTCGGAAAGAAATACCATTCTGGTAAAATTTCTAATGGAGTAGCAAACGGATTAGACTTTTCACCTATAGATGAAGGCTCTAAAATTGCTAACCCAATACTACATGCAAAAGTTCCAATAATTACAACTGGAAAGACATATAATAGATCATTTGGCCAAGCCGGTTCGCCATAATAATTATGACCCATTCCTTTCGCTAATTTAGCTCTTAGTTTCGGATCTGTTAAATCAGGTTTTTTAAGAATTGACATATTGTTTTTTGTGTTTAATATAAAATTGAGTCTAATTACTTTATCAAAGTGTAATGATACATTGTTATAATGGTCCAGATATTCCTTGTTTGCGTATCATTAAGAAATGCATAAGCATGAAAACGGCAGTTAGTAATGGAAGTACAAAAGTGTGTAAACTGTAGAATCTTGTTAAAGTGCCTTGTCCTACACTAACTCCTCCTCTTAATAATTCTACAATACTTCCTCCAACAACGGGAACAGCATCTGGAACGCCTGTAACAATTTTTACAGCCCAATATCCAATTTGATCCCATGGTAAAGAATAACCTGTCACACCAAATGAAACAGTAAGTACTCCTAAAATTACACCTGTCACCCATGTCAATTCTCTAGGCTTTTTAAAGCCACCTGTTAAATAGACACGGAATACATGTAAGATCATCATCAAGACCATCATACTAGCTGACCATCTGTGAATTGATCTAATAAGCCACCCAAAGTTCACATCAGTCATAATATATTCTACCGACGTGAAAGCTTCTGCAACTGTAGGTCTATAGTAAAATGTCATTGCAAAGCCAGTTGCAACTTGAATTAGAAAAGATACAAATACAATCCCGCCTAAGCAATAAAAAATGTTAACATGAGGTGGTACATATTTGCTAGAAATATCATCAGCAATTGCTTGAATTTCTAATCTTTCTTCAAACCAGTCATAAATTTTACTCATAAAATAGCTTCAAAAAGCTTTTTCAATATATTTTTGCGGTTAAGCTACTTTTGATCTAATAGTTATTGAACTTATATTATTTTATTGTCCATACTTATTAATAATTATAACATCTTTTTATTTATTTAAAATTCTTTGACTCAATAAAACAGGACTATGAACGACGATCTTCTTTTTCTGTATAGAGATTAATTTAGTCTTCAGCAATTCAGACAAAATCCTTGTTACACTTACTCTACTACTACCTATAATTTGTGCTAACATTTTGTGCGTCATAGCAAAATTAAGGATAATACCATTATTACTCTGAGTCCCATTTTGCTCTGCTAGTAATAATAATAAGCTTACAAGTCTACTTGTAATACTTTTATGTGAAATGATTTCTGTAAAATGATAAGCCTTTTCCGAGCAACATATTAAATGATTTACAAAAAATAAATTAAATAGAGGGTAGTTACTACATGCTTTTATAATAGTATTATAGTTAATACAAACAATTTTTGTTTTACCTATTGCTTCTGCTTCATAATAGAAGTTGTCATTAGACAACTCTAATTGTCCGAATGTATCTCCAGTAGTTAATAAATTGAGTGTTATTTTATGTGTGCTTTTAAATACTTTTGTAATAATTAAAGATCCCAGTAATATAATATATAGTCTAGATCTGCTATCAAACAAAATAATATCATTGGGCTGAAGTAGAAAAATTTGATAACTAATTTTATTACTATTAAAAAATAGCAACCATGGATTATAAGAAAAAAAATTCCCCGAACTACTTTCAGAAAATGTTGAAATAGATTTTTTTTGATTGAAATGATTTTTAGTCATAATTACTACTTTATAAAAAAATACTCTAATAATTAAAAACTGAAATTAAATGTCATACAAGTTGCTGCTAGTTGAGAATGACATTGTATTATCAAAAGCCATTCAAGAATACTTAATAGATCAAGGATTTACTGTTTACACTGCCAATAATGGATTAGAAGCATTTAATTTAGCTAATCAATATAATTTTAATTTGATAATTTCTGATATAATGATGCCACTAGTTAACGGTTATGAATTACTAGAAAAACTTCAAAATACTAAGGCGCTATCAAAAATACCAGTTATCTTTTTGACAGCCAAAGGAATGACTAAAGATAGAATAAAAGGTTACGATATGGGATGCTATGGTTATTTATCTAAACCATTTGACCCAGAAGAGTTAGTTTCACTTATTAAAAACCTAATTACTAGAGACGTATTACAACATACATCTATAGAAAAATATGACATTCCGAAGCAGTCAATTAACCGTAAAATACATTTAACGCCTAGAGAAGCAAGTATTTTAGACCTTGTGATTGACGGACTAACTAATAAAGAAATATCTACTATATTAGATACTAGTATTAGAAATGTAGAAAAGTATGTTAGTCGACTTTTACAAAAAACTAACATGAAGAATAGAACTTTACTAGTTAAATATTCTATAAATAATAACCTAATAGATAATAAAATTAATCAAAGGGCGAATGACGGGACTCGAACCCGCGAATGATGGAGCCACAACCCATTGCCTTAACCCCTTGGCCACACTCGCCACATCTTAAATATCACTATAACTTGTTTGTTCATATATCGTCTACTCTCTAAATCATCTATTTATCTAACATAGTATCTAAACTTAATCTTCTATGATGCATAATAATATTAGTATTCAAATTAATGGAGAGCCATTTAATTGCTCAGAGCCCATTTCCTTGCAATTTTTATTAAATTATCTTGATTTTAATTCTGAGCGTGTAGCAGTTGAGCTAAACGACACTTTGTTACCTGAGCCTCTTTTTCACTCAACTTACTTAAATGATCAAGATAAACTAGAGGTTATTACTATTGTTGGTGGTGGATAATTTCTCTTAACTAATTATTTTAGATGCTTCATTGATAAAGATAAACGTCCTTGTTTCTTATCCACATGAATAATAACAGCTTTAATAGTATCGCCTATTTTAAATTGTGATGATATCTGGTCTAATTGTTTTATATTAATTTCAGAGATATGCACAAGACCCTTAAGATTGCCAACTTTTATGAATAATCCGTAAGGTGTAATCTGATTTATAATACCTTCAATAAGATTACCAACAATTAAATTTGATGAGGCTTGAGCTATTAAAGCTCTTCTGTGGCTTAGTATTAGATTATTAGATTTTTCTTCAACATTAAGTAGCTTTAACTTGATGAATTTATTATTAGCTTGATCACTTTTTTGAAAATTTCCGAGATGAGAATTTGGTACAAATCCGGATATACCTTCAAGACTAATGATCATCCCTCCTTTGTTAAATCCTTTTATTCGAACATTAAGTAAAGAATCTTCAGCTAATAATTGCCGAATTCTTTTCCATGCTCTTATATATTCAAGGCGTCGAATTGATAAAATTAATTGCTTTGATTGAATATTATAATCTAGTAAAAAGAATTCTCTTGTATCATTAATGTTTAAAGAAGTGAAATTATTTAAATCTTGATTGCTTGATACCTCTTGAATAGGTAAGTATGCAGATATTGGTGTTCCTATATCAACCAACATGCCATTTAACTCAAAGCTAAATATAGTGCCAGCTACAATATCTCCAAGATTTAAATCATACTTGTATTTTTGCAAAACAGCTGCAAAATTTCTGTGAGTGAATCCTTCATTATTTTTTGTCATATTGAATAGTCTGAATTAAAGATTTTTTTTGTACAAAATATTACGTTAAATAAACTTTTGTCGTATTATATGAAAATTTTTAAATTTGTTCTGTTGTCATTCCTTATCTAAACATATTAGAATATACAGAAGACATGAAAAGTAAACGTAGATAGCTACAGATTTAATAATATATACAGTCTGAGGAAAGTCCGGGCTCCATAAATACAATTTATGCTGGAGAAATCCCAGTGTAGGCAATTATGAGGATAGTACCACAGAAATAAACCGCCAGAGTAAGGTATATTAGCTGGTAAGGGTGCAAAGGTAAGTTAAAAGCTTACCAAAAATACTGCAAGGTATTTGTTAGGTAAACCCCTAAAATGGAGCAAAGCTACTAAACAAATATTTGTGTATAATTTGTATAGTTTAGTTTAAAATACTGCATGAAGTTATTGGTAACAATAACTCTAGAGGAATAGCTATCCTTTACAATATATTTTTATTATATTGAAAGAACAGAACCCGGCTTATGTAGTACTTTTTATGTCTTACATTATTCTGGTTATTGCCGAATCTCTAAATTTAAGTGTTGCATGATTTTTTCTTGTAGCTCATTTTGTTTATCATCTATCTCTGAATTTGTTAAAGTTTTTTGATCCGAGCGATATGTAAATCTTAAACCTATACTTTTTTTCTGTTTTCCAAGGGATTTGTTTGTATATTGATCAAATAACCTTGTGCTTTCTAAATCTTTATCATTAAACTGATCTAATAATTTCAATAAGTAATTAACTTCCATATTTTTGGGTATTATTACTGAAAGATCCCTTATAATAGATGGATATTTGGAGTAAGGTTGAATTTGATAATTTAAATAATTAAATTGATTATGAGAATCTTCTAAAATGTTTAAATTAATTTCAAGAACAAAAAGTTTTGTATTAAGACCTAATTTACTATAGATTGCTTGATTGATTTCACTGAATATTCCAATATTAGTATTATTATAAATTAATGTTGCAGATCTATTCTTTTGAATTAAATTTACTCTACTGTCAATTATTTCTTGTTTTGTCCACTCAATTTGTCTATTCATTTTTTGAAAAAAATTCTCTACAATTCCTTTAGCTTCATACCAATTCAAAGAGTGAGCGGGTTGTGACCATGTAGATCTAATATCTAAATTCCCACCTAATATCATAGCTAGATTATTTGTTTCGACAATTCTGTTTTGAACAGTATTAAAAACTGTTCCTATTTCAAAACTATCTATAGTTTGATTACTTTGCTTGAGGTTATAAAGATTTGACTCAATTAGCCCCTCGAGCAAACTGTATCGTAAATTAGAATAATCTTGGATAAGAGGATTATTTAGACTAATATCTCCTAGAGATTTAACTAAAGAATAATGAACTAATTCAGTTAACCCTAAATTTCTTAAAATATTTCTACTTTTATCTATGAATTTTCTCTTTTGCGATAATTTTCTATTAAATTGAATACTTGGCACTGAGCTTTTAAATTTATGATAGCCATAAATTCTTGCAATCTCTTCAATAATATCTACTTCTCGAAAAACATCTTGTCTTCGATAATTTGGAACACAAATTTTTATACTTTCTTGATTTTTATGAATAATAGTAAAATTTAGAGAGTGAAGAATATCTTGAATTTCCTGAAGGCACAAAAAACGTACCTGACTATTGTTACTGATTGGTCCTAAAATATCTTGAACTTTCTGAATTGATAAATCTATATTTAGAATATCACTCATCGTTTTCTTTGTGGAGAATGTCTCTCTAATATTTCCACCAGCCAAGTCTATTACCAAAGATATAGTTTCAAGATAAGCATTTTCCCAATTGTCTGTGTTTAGTCCTCGTTCTTGCCTAACTGAGCTTTCTGTCCTGATATTAAGATCTCGTGAAGACTGTCTAACTACGGACTGTTTAAATATAGCAGACTCTACAAATATAGATGTTGTATCAGGATTTGTATCAAAATTGTTATTGGATCCTATGCCAGCTACACTAATTACATTTGTATTCACTCGGGTCACTAAAATATTCTTATTTAACTCAAGATTTTCATTATTTAGCTTAATTTTAGTATTCTTTCCAACATGAAAGTCACTTTGAATTGTTACAGTATCTTCAGGAGTAATTTTATTAAAATCAATAATATTAATAGGCTGTCCCCATTTCAGCATAATATAATTGCTTATATCTACTAATAAATTTTTATTTGTAAAGCCAGAGGATTGTAAGCGATTTTTTAGCCAAATTGGAGAGTCTGTAATTTTAATTTCATCGATAACTGCAGAAAAATAGTTATTGCAATGCATCAAGCTATTATCTGTAAGTATATTGTGTCTTCTAGAAGAGTATTTATTACTAGGTTGATTTATAGTTTGTAACATTGAAGATCCAGTTAAAGCGGAGACTTCTCTTGAAAGACCTATCATACTTAATACGTCTGATCTATTAGCTGTTGATGATATATCTAATACATGATCAATCTGATTGTCTACTGTAATAGATTCAATAGCTTCTACTTCAAAACCTGCCTGTGTTAATTGATTAGTTAAATTATCTAGATCTATTGTTTGTATATTAGCAAGTTCTTTCAACCAATTTAAAGAAACTTTCATAATGAATTGCCATCTATCTTATATAATTATTGACTTTACTTGTGATTAAAAACTAATTTAAAAAATTCATCAAATTAATATAAGTTATTTGATGAATTTGCTTATACAATATATTATTGTGCTATCTTACTTTCGGCTGATAGTAATTAAGAACTAGCTTTTGTAAAAGTTAGTCCATTATCTTGAGCATACCTTTCCATAAATCTCATAAATCTATCCCAATCATCCGGACTTTTAATCACATGTACAGCTTCTATTGCTTGTGGTTTACCATTAATAAACTTAGCATTAACATCTCTTGTAATAATTTGTCCCTCTGTATCCATTAGATACATACCTGTTATCTCACCTTTGTCTGCCATACTAGCATCTAAAATTTTGGGATTTGTAAATCTGAAAGTAGCTGTTCCCGTACTACCATCTCTAGATCTTGTTAAACGAACATCTGGCACGACTTCTTCATTGATGCCTTGAATAAATTGAATTGTTGCCATATCAATTTTTTTATTTGTATATAATGTATATTGGATAAAACTGATTTCTAATTCTTTAATGCTTGTTGAAAACTGTTTTAAAAGCTTATAGTAGCAGTAGATCAAATTTTCTGTATTATATAAAACTGTAACTTTTCTTTTTTTGATCCGTTCAAAGAACTAACTTATTATAAGCTAATCATACTAATATTAGCCATATAATGTTCTGAAGTGCAATTAAGGGTTGTAGCTCAGATGGATAGAGCAAGCGCCTCCTAAGCGCTAGGCCAGCGGTTCAAGTCCGCTCAACCCTGTTAATAAACAAAATTTTGCTAAATTTCACCGATCAATTACTTAAAAAAAGATGAAGAGAACAAAAAAGGAAACAGATTAGATTCTAAATATCACTTTTTATTGAAAAAAATAATCTTAACTCTAATAGTAGAAGAATTTTGTAAAAAAATATTTGAACTTTCGATGTCTATATTCAGAAAAACCTTTTAAAAATGTAAACTAAAAGAAAAATCTTGAGTAACAATAGGAATTAAATTATTTAATTTCTTGAGATTGATCTAAAAAACTTTATATGCAGTGAATAATCTATTATCTCTATTCATTATTTGTATGTATAATTATTAATTAATTCATTCAAAATTAATAAAATGGCTTTTGGCTTGAAGATGAACTCTTAAATCATAGCAACAGATTAGCAAGTTCATCTATATATCTTCTATTTAGGAGTTAGTCTGATCTTTAAAAGAGAAATACTTATTATTTGTTAGATAGGAATTTCTAAAGATGCAATTTACAATGAATGTCGATATTATTTAACTACATTTCATACTGTATCGTAGTTTTTGCCAACTTATGAGATCTGATTTGTAGCTCTAATTTTATGATATCCCTTATTTTTGTACGTTGATCTTCATTCACCCTCATGCATCTCTCTTATTGCCCATTACGAGAAATTGTATACGTGAATTTAACGACAATCGTGAAAATCGTGGATGCTTGAACCATACTATTGTCCTTTTATTTTTGTTTTTACTGCTGATTATAGCAGCAGTAATTACATTTGTTCATCTAGCTAGTTCCAGTGCGAAAAATTTTATACAAGCTAAATACTTCTTTAAATGTATTGTTGTTATAGAAGCTATTAAAATAATAACTATTAAGATTCAATGACTTTTTAGCTGACAGGCTGTACTTGCAATGTTTGATATAATACTGGTAGATAATCACAAATATTTCTGCTATTGACAAAATTGAGACTGTCGTGATTGTATAGCAATTTGATAGAAAAAATCATGATATTGTTCGTAATCAAAAAGCGAGTATTTAAGGATACTCTTTATATATCGCGATTTGCATAACTTATCAGATTTGATTTGCAGAGTTAGTGGACGAAGAAATCTAAAAATGGTCATGCCAAGAAATTTTGTTCTCAGTAATTTCACTTCTAATAAATACTTATTAGTAATAAGCCTGCAATTCTTTTATGAAAAAACTTAACAATATTATTACTTATTAGAACTGGGGTGGGAGGATTCGAACCTGCGAATGGCGGAGTCAAAGTCCGCTGCCTTACCACTTGGCTACACCCCAACTTATAGCAACTATAATAGCAGTCACATACCCCACCATGTCAAGAGATGATTCTCGTTATTTAATAACTTTTTAGACTTTTGTAAAACCGAATCTTTTTTTTCAAATAGGATGTACTATGTTCAAACTGTATCATTCTCATGTCTTCTTGCTGTTGACTCGACATCCATTTGATGCTCACTGTTCCTTGTTCAACTTCTTTATTGCCTATAATAATACAAGCTACAGCTCTTTTCTTATTAGCTTGTTTGATTTGTTTACCAAAGTTACTTGAGCTAACATCTATTTCTATTGTAAAAAATTTCTGATGTAAAAAATGCATTATTCTCATACCAACTGCATTAGCTTTTTCACCTTGTGTAGCAATGTAAAAATCGATATATTTACTTGGCAACTCTATTTTTTCTTTTGCAAGGAGTAGTAAACGTTCTAATCCTATTGCACATCCAACAGCTGGTGTTGCTGGACCTCCTAATTGCTTCACTAAGCTATCATATCTTCCTCCACCACAAACTGTATCTTGACCTTTTGATGTTAATGTCTTAATTTCAAAAGCAGTATCATTATAATAGTCTAATCCTCTAACTAATTTGTGATTTATTTTATAAGGAATATCAAGTAATTTTAAATAATTACAAACAGCATCAAAATGTCTTTGCGACGAAAGACTTAAACAATCAGAAATCTTGGGAGCCTCACTTAGTATTTTTTGTGTATTCGTATTTTTTGAATCTAGAATCCTAATAGGATTACTAATTAGTCTCTTTTGTGAATCAGGATCTAAGTCGTTGTAGTACTGTTGCAGATATTCCTGCAATTTTGCTTGATAAATATTACGATCTTCTACCTTGCCAATTGAATTAAGATCAAGCTCTAAGTCTGTGAGATTGAGATTATTAAATATACTTATGGCTAAATGTATCACTTCGCTGTCTGCTCTTGCATCTAGGCTACCAAGAAATTCAATACCCAGTTGGTGAAATTGTCGTTGTCGTCCACTTTGTGGTCTTTCATACCTAAACATTGGTCCGCTATACCATAATCTTTGTAAACTATGATCGTAGCTCATTTTGTTTTCAATAAAAGCCCTCACAATGCCTGCAGTACCTTCAGGTCTTAGTGTGATATCTCTATTGCTGCGATCGTGAAACCTGTACATTTCTTTATTTACAATATCCGTATCTCTACCAATACCTCTATCATATAAATCACTGTTTTCAAAAATAGGTGTTCTAATTTCTTGATAGTTTGCACATTCTAATAAGTTTGCAATTCTGTTATGTATAAACTGCCAATATTGAAGCTCTTCGGGCAGAATGTCTTTTGTTCCTCTAATAGCTTGAATTTTTGCCATGATAATTTTCGGATCACCTTCTTAATGTGTCTGCATTAAATAGCAGTTGTAGACTGCTATTCAGTCATGTATTATACATTAGAACATTTTGATGTATTTTATAAAATACGGGCAAGGAGGGATTCGAACCCCCGACACCATGGTTCGTAGCCATGTGCTCTAATCCACTGAGCTACAAGCCCACTTAACAAGTTACCTTACTATATCACTGTTCTTTAATGTGTACAACTATATTTTGTCTATTTTATATTTGAAAGTTTTATAAAAAAAAATGTATTTATCTTTAACAATTAGAGTTATTCATGTATAATTCCTCATTTATTACAACTTTTTACAAATATCGGCAAACTTAATTATGTAATTATCTTATACTGATTATTTCATAATAACTTATGCTTTTACTTTTCGATCGACTAGCATCTAATTAATGTATATTCCAAATAAAAAATCTTATCTAAAATGAGTAAACAAATCCTATATCAAGATGATGCGCGTAAAGCATTAGAAAAAGGCATGGACATTTTAACAGAAGCTGTTTCTGTTACCCTAGGACCTAAAGGAAGAAACGTTGTTTTAGAAAAAAAATTTGGGGCTCCTCAAATTATTAACGATGGTGTAACAATTGCAAAAGAAATTAGTCTAGAAAATCATATTGAAAATACTGGAGTTGCACTTATTCGACAAGCTGCATCTAAAACAAATGATGTCGCTGGTGATGGAACAACAACAGCTACAGTGCTGGCATCAGCAATTGTTAAACAAGGCATGAGAAACGTTGCAGCAGGTTCAAATCCTATGGCTATTAAAAAAGGTATAGAGAAAGCGACAAATTTTGTAGTAAGTAAAATCGCTGAATATGCTAAACCAGTAGAAGATAAAAAAGCTATCATACAAGTTGCTTCGCTATCATCGGGCAATGATATAGAAGTAGGTAAAATGATAGCGAATGCTATAGATAAAGTTGGAAGGGAAGGCGTAATTTCTTTAGAAGAAGGCAAGTCAACTAATACAGTTCTTGAAATTACAGAAGGGATGCAGTTTGAAAAAGGCTTTATTTCTCCCTACTTTGTTACAGATACCGAGCGAATGGAAGTCCTTCAAGAAAATCCATTTATTCTGTTTACAGACAAGAAAATCACTTTAGTGCAGCAAGAACTTGTCCCACTCCTTGAACAAATAGCAAAAACATCTCGCCCTTTATTAATAATAGCTGAAGATATAGAGAAAGAAGCATTAGCTACAATTGTAGTTAACAAATTAAGAGGTATTTTAAATGTTGTTGCAGTTAGGGCTCCGGGATTTGGTGATAGAAGAAAATCTTTGCTTGAAGATATGAGTATTTTAACTAATGGGCAAGTAATCACTGAAGATGCAGGTTTATCACTTGATACAGTTCAATTAGATATGTTAGGGAAAGCTCGCAGAGTTATTATAACTAAAGACTCAACCACAATTATTGCAGATGGGCATGAAGTTAAAGTTAAATCAAGATGTGAACAAATCAAGCGACAAATAGAGATTAGCGATTCCCTTTATGAAAGGGAAAAATTACAAGAACGATTAGCAAAGCTTTCTGGCGGTGTAGCTGTTATAAAAGTTGGTGCAGCTACCGAAACAGAGATGAAAGATAAAAAACTAAGGCTAGAAGATGCAATTAATGCAACAAAAGCTGCTATTGAAGAAGGAATTGTCCCAGGAGGAGGAGCTACTAATGTCCATATCTCTAGCGAGTTATTTACATGGGCTAAAAACAATTTAGTTGAAGACGAATTAATTGGAGCTCTAATAGTTGAAAGAGCAGTTACTTATCCTTTGAGACGTATAGCTTTTAATGCAGGAGATAACGCAGCAGTAGTAGTAGAAAAAGTTAAAAGTAACGATTTTCATATAGGCTATGACGCAGCAAATGGCACAATTGTCAATATGTATGATGCAGGTATTATAGATCCTGCAAAAGTTGCTCGATCAGCTTTGCAAAATGCAGCTTCTATTGCAGCAATGGTTTTAACCACAGAATGTATTGTAGTTGACAAAGCCAATGACTAAGTTTTAGATAGATAATATTAAACAAAGAATAATTTCTATGGCTAGAAATTATTCTTTGTTTCAATTAAGTTAATTAATTGATCAAATGTATAATTTTTATAATAAAGCCAAAGTTTAAATGTGCCTCTTTGCTCTACTATTAAGTAGAGAAGATATAAGCTTGTAATTCCTAAATTATCAATTAAAGTGTTATTATCATGTATAGATTTTTCAAGAGATCTAAAAAATGACATTTTTGTAAAATAATATCGAAATCTTCTTTTGTAGTTATTTAATAAATCATTATTGTACTTAGATTGATCCCCAATTGCGTTTAAAACCTTTAAAATAATCCTTTTTAAGTCTTCATCTGACTTTATCTTAGAGTCAGTAATAAATTGATTTAATTGAATATCAAAACTAAGATTAAGAATATTACTTGTTATAGATCTTTGATTTTGAATATCTATAGATTTGACAGCCAAGAAGATTAAACTTTTATTGTTCATTGTAAAATGTAAGACAATTGATATTGTATTCTTTAAATACTAATTTTATCTTCTTGTATGTTTATAGTCTTGGATAAAAATAATTAATACTATTATATCAATTACTGCCCGAAAAAATAAATTCTGGAAATCTGGCTTGAGCTTTTGATAGCGAGTGTTTCTTACCTTCTTCTTGCCAGTAATTAATAACCTCTGTTGTCTTATTTAGCAGCTCAATTCTATCTCTTTCAGCAATCCATGGTTTAGATTCTAGTTCAGCTTTTAATTCTTCCCAAGCATCATTCCTTGGCCAGAAAAAATAAGAAGTAAGTGGACTTGTGCCATTTCCAACAATTTGATCAATAGCAATAGCAATATTATTTTCTAACCAAAGTACTTTTAGTGTAAATTTTGACAAGTGATTATCTCCATTATAAATAGCAAATATATGTATAGACAGTAAAATGCTGTATTAATTGTTTTCTTTAGCAATAATTTGAGCTTTATTTAAAATATTTTGTACTGTTCTAGTAGTTTGTGCACCTTGTGCTAATCTCTGTAAGACTTTTGAAATATCAACACGAGTTTCATTATTTATAGGATTATAGAATCCTAATTCTTCTATAGCTTTGCCATCTCGTTTGTTTCTGCTATCCATTACAACAATTCTGTAGCTTGGCTGTTTTTTTCTTCCATATCTCTTTAATCTTAACTTGACCATCTTAGTCACCTCGCTTATTTTTTATATCTTTATTAAATTATATCTTACGATATTATGCAATAATTCGAACAATTAAGCAGACTCAAGCCTGACATTATTAAATATTACCATTAAACACTGGAGAAAAATAATACCTAGCATAGGTGACATGTCCATTCCAAACATTGGAGGAATACTGCCCCTAAAGAGCTTTAAATATGGATCAGTAATTCGATTTAATGAACAGAATGGTTCATTATACCAGTTCACAGTTGGAAACCATGCCAATGATAACTTAAGTAAAATTAAAATTAAATAAATCTCAGAAAAATTAGCTATTGATCCAAGTAATAAATTTAATGTACCAGGAAGAGTATTCATACGTATTTTATAATTATTATATAATTCATTATACTAATAGTTTGAGTATATATCATAAGCTCTTTAAATAAATTAGCTAAACAAAAAACTTATTCTTAAACACATCTTCTCTTGAACAATTTTCTTCATCTATAGCACTGTTAACTTTCGTTGTATAAACTTCTAATTTAGACCAATTATGTCCTAACTGATTTAGTTGATATGTCCCGCATTCTAAACACGCTATTTTTATATTATTTAAAATAGCACCTTTTTTTACTAAATCTTTTAAGACTGGCGTAATAATTGCTTCATCTAAAAATAAATCCAAGATTAGAACTTTTGTAAACGAATTTAGTTGATCTGGAACATTATTAATAATATTATTGCCATTAACTAGAGCTATATTAGCTGTTGGAAGTAAAGCTCGCGCTCCTTCTGCTAGTATAAATCCATAAGGCATAATAATGACAATAATATAATTATAATGACTGCTAATAAGATTTATATTGATATTGGTTTTCAATTCAATAGTTTCTGTTACTAACCATTCTCTCATTATTTCATAAGTAATCCATTTGCCTAATTCTGAGCAAGCAGTTCTTAAAATCGTACCTGGATTATTGTTATTTTCGAGAATCCCAGCCCAATGTTGTATTAGAGGGTGGGAAGCTATCTTAATTTTGAGTTGCATGTTTTGCTAAATATATTTAACATTTAATTTGTTAATTATGGCTATAGGTTTTATTCACTGAGTATTATTAAAATAGCATATATATTAAAGAAAGCAATTATAAAAAATGAAAAAAACTCTTTGGCTTTGGGGTTTCACAGATAGTGCTGAAACTTGGAATGGTAGATTTGCAATGATTGGTTTTGTATTAGTTGTTTTTATTGAAGTAGTTACGGGACAAGGACTATTATATCTAATAGGTATTATGTCACAATAAAAATCAAAAAAGTTCTTGTAACAAATTACAAGAACTTTTTTGAATGAATGTAAATCTAATCGAGTGGTCTCATAGATAGTACTGGTTCATTTTCTCTGTTAATACCTTTTTCAAATCCAGCAGCAGCAGCTCTTGCTCTACCAGCATGCCAAAGATGTCCAATAAACAGGAAAAATCCTAAGAAGAAATGAGATGTTGTCAACCAAGATCTAGGAGATACATAGTTAACTGAGTTAATTTCTGTAGCTACACCGCCAACAGAGTTTAATGAACCTAGTGGCGCATGAGTCATATATTCTGCTGCGCGTCTTTCTTGCCAAGGTTGAATATCATTTTTAATTTTATTCAAATCAAGACCATTTGGTCCTCTAAGAGGTTCAACCCAAGGAGCTCGCAAGTCCCAAAATCTCATGGTTTCACCACCAAAAATAATCTCTCCACTAGGAGATCTCATCAGGTACTTTCCTAAACCAGTAGGTCCTTGAGAAGATGCAACATTAGCACCTAATCTTTGATCTCTAACTAAGAAGGTAAAAGCTTGAGCTTGTGAAGCTTCAGGACCAGTAGGTCCATAAAACTCACTTGGGTAAGCTGTATTATTGTACCAAACAAAATTAGAAGCGGTAAGACCCATAATTGATAAAGCACCCAAGCTGTAAGACAAGTATGCTTCACCAGACCATACAAAAGCTCTTCTAGCCCAAGCAAAAGGTTTTGTGAGTATGTGCCAAATTCCTCCAGCAATACAAATAATACCTATCCAAACATGACCTCCAACAAGGTCTTCCATGTTATTTACACTAACGATCCATCCATCACCGCCGAATGGAGATTTTAAGACGTAACCGAAAATAACTAAAGGATTGAGAGTAGGATTACTAACAAATCTAACATCACCGCCACCTGGAGCCCAAGTATCATATACGCCACCAATGAACAAAGCTTTAATCACTAATAAAAAAGCTCCAATGCCTAGTAACACTAAGTGTATACCAAGTATAGTTGTCATTTTATTTTTATCTCTCCAATCATATCCAAAGAAAGGAAAAGATTCTTCAAGAGTATCCGGTCCGATTAGTGAATGATATAGACCACCAAATCCAAGAACGGCTGAAGATATTAAATGCACTACACCTACTACAAAGTATGGATATGTATTAAAAATTTCTCCGCCTGGACCTACACCCCAGCCTAGTGTAGCTAAGTGTGGAATTAAAATAAATCCTTGTTCATACAGAGGTTTTTCTGGTACAAAGTGAGCTACCTCAAAAAGAGTCATAGCACCAGTCCAAAAGACCATTATACCTGCATGAGCAACATGAGCGCCAAGCAATTTGCCAGAAACGTTAATTAAACGTGCATTACCAGACCACCAGGCAAATCCGGTAGATTCAATGTCTCTACCGCCAACACCAACATTCGTATTAAAGGGCGTTTCCACGTGGTAAAACCTCCTCAGGGAATATAAAGTTTTCATGAGGTTGATCTTGAGCAGCCATCCAAGAGCGAATACCTTCGTTCAATAGGATGTTCTTAGTATAAAAAGTTTCAAACTCAGGATCTTCTGCAGCTCTTAGTTCTTGAGAAACAAAATCGTAAGCTCTTAAGTTAAGAGCTAGTCCAACAATTCCAAATGCACTTGTCCATAATCCAGTTACCGGTACAAAAAGCATGAAAAAATGTAGCCAACGTTTGTTAGAAAAAGCTACACCAAAAATCTGTGACCAGAATCTATTCGCTGTTACCATTGAATAAGTTTCTTCAGACTGTGTAGGTGTAAATGCTCGAAAAGTATCTGCAGCATCACCATCTTCAAACAATGTATTTTGTACGGTCGCACCATGGATAGCGCATAATAAAGCACCACCTAAGATTCCGGCCACACCCATCATATGGAATGGGTTCAGCGTCCAATTGTGAAATCCCTGTAAAAATAGCAGAAATCTAAAAATTGCAGCTACTCCAAGACTTGGAGCAAAAAACCAGCTTGCTTGACCCAAAGGGTACATTAAGAAAACAGAGACAAATACTGCAATTGGTCCAGAGAAAGCAATAGCATTGTATGGTCTTAGACCAACTAATCTAGCAATTTCAAATTGTCTTAAGCAAAATCCAATTAATCCAAAAGATCCATGTAGAGCGATAAATGCCCATAGGCCGCCAATTTG